AATCGTCACGTTGATTTTCCATTACTTGTAGAAGAATTTCAATTGCTTCACTACCATAATCTCTTTCGTTATCCGGCTTATATAAATAATAAGCTTCGTCAATAAACAAAAGTCCACCCATTGCCTTTTTTAATACTTCTTTAGTCTTTGGAGCTGTATGTCCAATATACTGTCCAACTAAGTCATCTCTTGTTACAGTTAATAAATGTCCTTTTTTTGAATGTCCTAACTTAAAAAGTATATCTGCCATCCTTGTAGCAACTGTAGTTTTACCTGTACCTGGACTCCCTGTAAATGACATGTGTAAACCTGGGTTTCCAGTTGTAAAACCTAAACTTTCTCTTAGTTTATCTATAACTAATAATGCTGAAATCTCTTGAATTCTCGTTTTTACTGGAATTAAACCAACTAACTCTTCGTCAAGTATGTCAATAATCTTCTTTATTTCAGTATCTAAATAAACTTGTTTTAGATTTAAATTTTTTTCTAAAGATAAATTTTCTAAACTTTTTATTGTTGTTTCTCCCATAGATTTTTTCCTTCAAAAGTATTTATTTTGTTTGCTTTGAATAAAATCAATTGATATTCGTTTTTTAGCTTACGTTTTATAGGTTGAATAATAGATAAAGCAAAGAAATAAAAAATAAATTTATCTTTTATTTCTTTGTTTGAAGTATAATAATAATATTATTAAAGGATATTTTAGTTTTGTGGATTTAAACATATATATATAGATAATGAATATCCTTAGTCTTATGTATTAAAAACTAATGAAATAATTTTTTAGGAGAAAATTCGTATGAATTGGCAAGTTATTGGTCAAGTAATTACTGCAGCGTTAATTATAGTCTCAGGCCCCCTAATTATTTTTATAGCAAAAAAGGCTGATTTATAAAACCTTAAGTATACAGATTATATATTAGATTATGATAGACTGTACTTAATGGAATTTTCTGGGTTTGCGATGCGTCTGAATCTTCAGGTCTTACAAATAACTTGCAATGACATTCTTTTCTTTCACGCATAGCAACACAGGGGCATATCCAAAAATTTAGTTCAATTTCGACCCTTTCACTACGAAAATTTCTGCAAGGGCATAAAGGAAGTTCGTATTTTTCTTTATAATCAGCTAACCCTGAAATAATTACTGAGGTGATAGAAGGATCTAAACAAAAAAACGTATTAGTTTTTTTAGCATAAAGTTCGGCAAAATTATGCATTTCTTTTATGCGAGTACCTTTTTCAAGCTTATTATTTTGAATTACTTTTTTATTATTCTTTAAATCCATAGGTAAAGTTTTAATTTAGTCTTAATTTATTGTGTTAGTATCGTCTACTACAAAATTTAATAATAAAATATATTATGTTAATTAATTACCTACCTTCGATTCTAGTACCTCTAGTTGGTCTAGTTTTTCCAGCTGTTGCTATGGGGTTATTGTTTATTTATATTGAAAAAGATACCATTGAATAAATTTAAGGGTTTATAAGCCTATACTTCGAAGTATAGGCTTATAAACCCTTAAATTTATTCAATGGTATCTTTTTCAATATAAATAAACAATAACCCCTAATGATTAAATAATTAAATTAAAGTGAAGAACCAAGACCAGAATAAGAACCAAAAATAAAAGTACCGACAACAACTATAACTCCTAAACCACCAGCTAATGCAACTAACCAAAGTGGTACTCTTCCTGTTCCTGCCATAAGAATTTTTAGCTCCTATATTTTTCTTAAATATTATAAAAACTTTATCTAGCAATGAAAAATCTCTCTAATTAAAAAAGTAGCTGGAGAAAAGTACTGCTAATACAAAGAATAATAGTAAACCCCAGTATAAAGATGTACGACTTATTTCAACTTCTTGCTTATTAGGATTTGGACCTGTCATTAAGTAACCTCCTATCGTTGAATAAATTGCATTGATGTAATTGCACCTAAAAAGAATATCGTTGGAACAGCTAAACCATGAAGAGCAAGCCAACGAAAAGTAAAAATAGGGTAAGCTACAGGCTGATTTGTATTTCTATTCATATTTTTCCTATTTATATATATTATTTTTTATCTATTTTAATCTTTCGTTATGATTTGCTAGAAGCTCTAAATATAAAGTAATAAGTGGTTAAATCGAAAGACTTACTAACAGTAATCAAGAAAAGTCATTTGGGCGAAATCTCTTGTATTTAATAGTATAGATTTTCTCTTAAGTCTTTTTTATTTATATAAATCGATACTTCAAACAAAAAAAGATAAATTAAAGATATGTATTATAAACCTCGTGTTAAATCTTCTAGTTCTTCTTTGGCACTAAATCTATCGTTAACTAATGGAACTTGTTGTCTATCCTGAGTAAAATATTCATTAGGTCGAGGAGTTCCAAAAACATCATAAGCTAAGCCAGTGCTGATGAATAACCAACCAGAAATAAATAAAGAAGGAATTGTAATACTATGAATAATCCAATAACGTACACTTGTTATGATATCAGAAAAAGGACGTTCTCCTGTTGAACCACCAGACATTTTAAAACTCTCCCTATTTTATAAAAATCTATTATACTCTTACTCAATTGTAAGTATAATAAAATTATTTCTCATTCCTACTATCTTTATTGATTTAGACAACAAAATATATATTTTTTCTTTGCTAGCGAGCAGCGAGAATCGAACTCGCATCAATAGCTTGGAAGGCTATGGTTTTACCACTAAACTATGCTCGCACTCTTAGCCTACTATATTATAATTTATAATAAATAAAAGATAAATTAATAGTAGTTAAAGATTGTTAAGTTTAAATTTAATACTGTATAAATATTATACCCCTTCAAGGTTAATATTTAAAAATCTTGCTAATTCCGAAGCTTCATTTTCTAAAACCTCTAAAGATCTTGGCTGTTCCACTGCTGTTAGAGGAATTTCTCGTTGATCTTTCGTACATAAATAGATGATTCGTTTAGGGTTAATACCATCTTGAATATTCAATTTAATACTTTTAATATTTTTAAACGCATAAACCAATAATATTTGACGATTTTTCCCTGGGAATCCACGTCTTACTATACGAATTAATTCATTCTGCTTATCAAACTCGTTATAGCCACTCCCTACGTCCCAAAAGACTGTAAGGCTAATGTATATACTTAAACTTATCGCTACAACTCCATAAAATGTCATAATAAGTCCCTGAGGTAAAAAAGCCAAGTCATTAGAATTAATAAAAAATAAAAAATTTTTTTTAAAATAGCTCAAAACACCTGTTAAAAAAAACCCTAAACCCCCAAAAAATAAGATGAACGCCCAAAAAAAATTGCTAAAACGCCTAGAACCAACGACAATATCACGCTTTAATAAATTATCACTCATAATTATTTATTTTCTTACAATATAGAATTTACAAATACTTAGAATATAGTTCTAAATTTAATTTAAAGTAAAATTTAATAAGCTTGAAAGGTATTAAATTAATTTAATACCTTTCAAGCCTAAAAATAAACCTGACGCAAGTACAAAAGCGATCCCTAACAATAAGAAATAATCAATAAGAATACTCATTTTTTTCTTTGGCTAAAAATTCTAAAAAATGATATAATATGTTATTATATATCTAAAGCAAAAAATACACTAATTTAATTGATCTAGTTACCTTAAAAAATAAAAAACCTTTTTCATTTTTTATAATCCTAAATTATTCTCTTTTAAAAAGATACAAATATTTTTATAAAATAAATATGACAAGTTTTATTAAACCGTACAATAATGATCCTTCAGTTGGTCATTTATCAACACCAGTAACTTCGTCAGCAGCAACAAAAGCTTATTTAGGTAGTCTACCAGCTTATAGAAAAGGATTATCACCTCTTTTACGAGGTTTAGAAATTGGTATGGCTCATGGTTATTTATTATTAGGGCCTTTTGAAAAATTAGGGCCACTTCGAGAATCTGAAATTGCACTTTTAATAGGTTTTTTATCTTCTGTTGGACTTGTTACTCTATTAACCGTTTGTTTAGCAATGTATGGAAAAGTGACATTTCAAGAATCAGATAATGATATTATCAACCAAAATGATTTACTAAATGGTAAAAATTGGAACCAATTTACATCTGGATTTTTTGTTGGCTCATTTGGGGGTGTTAGTTTTGCTTATTTAATTCTTCTTAATCTAGCTTAATTTAGATTAATTCTTCTAATGTTTTAAACACCTAAAATATTTTGGGTGTTTAAAACATTAGAATAAGTTTTTTACTTATAACCTTAAATTAAGAAATTTATTATAGAAACTTGATCTTGATAAAACCAAGCAATAATTATAGAATTGTTCACACAAATATGATTTATTATTTTTGAGGTTAACAATTATTGTGAACTGCTTATAATTATCTATTCCCTCAACTCTTAATAAATGGAGACTTTTAGAATACAATTCTTCTTTTACTAACATAGTTGATAAAAAAGAAACTCCTAATCCATTTTTTACTGCCCGCTTAAGAGCCTTAACAGAATTTAATTCTAAATTAATTTTTAATTGTTTTTGATATATGCTACTAAAGATTTTTAGAATCTTATCCACAGGTTCTCTTTCTTGTAAATAAGGCTTCGTAACAATAAAATTTAAGTGCTGTAAGTTTTTTTCACTTATATTAGTTGGGAATTTTTGCTCATAAACCTTTGGTAAAATTAACACCATTTGATCTTGAAAATAAGGAGTAAGAGACAAAGAATTACATAGATTTCTAGGTACCATATCGTCTTGCACAATTCCTATATCAAGTTTACCATTAACTATCCCCCAAGAAACATTCTGAGTAGAACTAATTTTTAGCTCTATAAGAACATATGAATAACGTTTAGAAAATAAATCAATTAGTTTTAGTAATATGGATTCTCCTATACTTTTATCGGAACCAATTCTTAAACTAAATTTTTTAAACTTTTTCAAACGTAAAATAGCACTATCAACCTCCTCACATAACTTTAAAATCTTAAGAGCGTAATTTAAAATTAGTTCTCCTTCAGAAGTGAAATATAGCTCTTTGTTTTTTCTTATCAAGATTTTCGCATCAAGATTTTTTTCCAGAGTTTTAATCTGTAAACTAAGAGCGGGTTGCGACAAGTATAAAAATTTCGCTGCAGTTGTTAGATTCCCTTGATTCTTTAGTGTTTGAATAATTTTTAATTGTTCTAAAGTAAAGGAAAATTTTTTCATTTTTTCATTTTATATAAACGGGTAAAGTTTAAAAGCAAAAGATATTCAAATAAAAATTTTTACAACCTTCCTTATTTGTTAAAATAAAATAATAACATTACTACACATCTTTAATTTTGAAAGGGGTAGACAAGCAGTTAACACTAAGGAACTAAGCGGTTTTGTTTTAAGTTCCACTTGGATGTATGTATACCAATACATTAACATTACCTAGTTTATAACTGAAAATTTACGAGGGTTAATCTATCAAATATCGATTGCTAAAAAAAAGGGATCGATATTAATTCCTTACTTTAGCGATTCTGGTTATATTCTCTCATGTTACCTTCGCAATTAGAAATAGATATTTCTCAGGAAAATTCAAAACTAAACTAGTAGCAAAATAGGGGATACTAGGGCAATATAAGAGGCTATTGGCATAAAAGAAGCCTCGTGCAATTGAATTAATTGCACTAGATACATAAAAAAAGTTAAGTACGACCTTTATAAAACCTATATATTAAGATAAATTACAACATTTGCCTTATCCGGAGCTATTTCTACTAAAAGTACAAGCCCATTAATTAAAATCAAAGTTGGTATTGGAACAAACATATCTAAAACCGAGATAATTGTATATATATTTGTTTTATTTTATAAAGTGAGTATCTTCATTATACACCTCAAGTTAAGTTAACTTAAGGTTTTGAAGAAATCGCAAACACTGAAACTATATGTCAAAAGTTTTATTAACAATACATTTGAAAGCTTTGCAATTTTTCACAAAGTTAAAATGAGAAAAGAATTTGGAAGTTATGGACCTTCGAGAGCTGAAATAGCTATTTTACAAGAGTTAGACCTTTATAATTATCGATTTTTTTCCCAAAGTATTTCTTTACTTACAAAAATAATTTTAAATTTCAAATTAAACTTCAATTTATCTAAAATTACAGAACGAAGAGTTTAAAAAAAACTTTTTTCAAAACAAAAAATCGATTATTACAAAGGGGTTGAGTTAATAATAATTAAGAAGGATAAGCTTAAACGATAGTCTTAATATACTTTTTTCGAAGAAGCTTTCAGGAGTAATATTACTCACACTAGTTATTGTACTCTAGAAATTATAATCAATATATTTCTTGTAAAGTATATAAAAGGATAATAATTGATGAGATCTAATTTCGTCAAAATTTTTTTGAGAAATAAGTAATAAAAGATAACTGATTAAAGATGTTGTAGAAGCATGTTAATATTAATCTATTTGACAAAAACTAGAAGTTATTCATAAAGTCTAATTTTAAATATTCATTCTTATTTGTTATTAATAATAATATTATTATAGCCTTTTCTTTTTTACTTACACAAGAAAACTTTTTATTTTTAGATATACTTCAATATAGGTTTAGTAGTTACATATAATAAAACTATGCAATTAAAAAGTTATACTTAAGAAAAGATTCATCTCGACACGAATGAAAATTTAGTAGAAAATTTAATTAGGAGTATTAGTATGGATCTACGTCTTTTATTTGTTTTTTTTCCTGTTTTAGCTGCAGCCTCATGGGCACTATATAATATTGGACGAGTTGCTTTACAACAGTTTAATAAAATTGCTTCGCGCTAAAAACTAAAAAAAAAATTATTAATCATTTATTAGTTCTATATCAATTTGAATTATTCGTATTAAAAAAGAAGTATTATTCAGTAATAAAAAAATTAGGTAAAGGAATATAAACTAAGGTTTATAGATTGATTAAAAAGAAGTGTTACAGGTTTAAATCCTGCAACACTCCTAATTTTTTAATTAGCAACACTAAAAAAGAGAATCCATAAACATGATGGTGAAAGATTATATTTTTAATTTGCAATGGTTAAGAGCTTATTGGGTAGAAGGTTTTTTTTGCTCGGTGATAGAGCTGGATATTTTTCTTTGTTTTTGTTTTTTACCTAATAAAATAAATCTAGCTAATTTGCTTCTATTATTGGGGGTGGAGGGACTTGAACCCTCACGATTATATATATCAACGGATTTTCATCTCAGTATGACTTTCATCATTAGATATAAAAATAAACTTTTATTTATTTCTAGACTATTTAGAGATCGGACTCTTTCTTTACCAATTACGGTAGTTCCCGTCGAGTCTCTGCACCTTACTATTTCTTGGCTCAAGATTATCATATCAGTAAATCTGACTTAGATTCCCTTGAATTTGAGAACTTACTTTGCTAATCAAGTTTACGATTTGATGCTCAAATTTTTAAGTCCGTTGCGTCTACCATTCCGCCACACCCCCTATTGTCACTTCCTAATACTACCATAACGCTAGATAAACAAAGGCTTAAAGTTTAGGCGACACTCAGATTCGAACTGAGGATAGAGGATTTGCAATCCACGGCCTTACCACTTGGCTATATCGCCTCTCAGAAATAAAATTTCTGGGCACTACTTATCATATCATGAAAATAGATTAAATAATATTAGATAAAAATTAATAATATTTTTATTATTAATAATTTTTATCTACAAATAAAAATAAACTTTCTAATCTTATTTAAAGAGAGGTATAGTTATTATTTTTACTTTCGTTAGTCTAAGATTAGTCTTGGGGACTCCTAGTACGATTCTCTAATATCAGTGTGAGGTTTTATTAAGAGTTTTTGGTTGGCACCGGAGAATCTATATGCCTGAAGATGTGCAGAATCGAACTCGAATAAAAAGTGAACGTTACGAATCGGGTGTTATTCCATATGCCAAAATGGGATATTGGGATGCCGATTACAACGTTAAAGAAACTGATATTCTAGCTCTTTTTCGTATCACTCCACAACCAGGTGTAGATCCCGTTGAAGCTGCCGCTGCAGTTGCCGGCGAATCTTCTACTGCAACATGGACGGTAGTTTGGACAGACTTATTAACGGCTTGTGATATCTATAGAGCAAAAGCATATAGAGTAGATCCAGTACCAGGAACAAGTGACCAATTCTTTGCTTACATAGCTTATGAATGTGATTTATTTGAAGAAGGTTCTCTTGCTAACTTAACGGCATCTATTATCGGTAACGTTTTCGGTTTTAAAGCTGTTAAAGCATTACGTTTAGAAGACATGAGAATTCCTTATGCTTACTTAAAAACTTTCCAAGGACCAGCAACAGGTGTGGTTGTGGAAAGAGAAAGGTTAGATAAATTTGGTCGTCCTTTATTAGGGGCTACTGTAAAACCTAAATTAGGTCTTTCTGGTAAAAACTACGGACGTGTTGTTTATGAAGGTTTAACTGGTGGTCTTGACTTCCTTAAAGATGATGAAAATATTAATTCACAACCATTTATGCGTTGGAAAGAACGTTTCTTATACTGTATGGAAGGTGTTAACCGAGCTGCTGCTGCAACAGGTGAAGTTAAAGGTTCTTACCTTAATATTACTGCTGCGACTGTGGAACAAATGTATGAGCGTGCAGAATACGCTCATTCAATTGGTTCAGTTATTGTTATGATCGATTTAGTTATTGGTTATACAGCAATCCAAAGTATGGCAATATGGGCACGAAAATACGAAATGATTTTACATTTACATCGTGCAGGTAATTCTACTTACGCCCGTCAAAAAAACCATGGTATTAATTTCAGGGTTATCTGTAAATGGATGCGTATGTGTGGTGTGGATCATATCCATGCTGGTACGGTAGTTGGTAAGTTAGAAGGAGATCCATTAATGGTTAAAGGATTCTACAATAGTTTATTATTAACTCACCTAAAAATTAATTTAGCTGAAGGTCTATTCTTTGATATGGATTGGGCGGCTCTTAGAAAATGTGTTCCTGTAGCTTCTGGAGGAATCCATTGTGGTCAAATGCACCAACTTCTTTATTATTTAGGTGATGATGTAGTTCTACAATTCGGTGGTGGTACTATTGGTCATCCAGATGGTATTCAGTCGGGTGCAACAGCAAACCGTGTTGCCTTAGAATCTATGGTTCTAGCTCGTAATGAAGGACGTGACTACGTTGGTGAAGGTCCAGAAATTTTACGTAAAGCTGCATCTACTTGTGGCCCTTTAAAAGCGGCCTTAGATTTATGGAAAGATATTACTTTCGATTACACATCAACAGATACACCTGACTTCGTTGAAGTTGCAACAGGAAGCAGATAATTCTAATTCAGAATTAGAAAAATTTGTCTAAAGTATTTCTTATAAATTTTATTAAATTTATAAGAAATACTTTATTTTTTCTAAAAACATTTTGATTCATATATTAATTTAAAAAAAAGTAAAGAGAAAACAAAAAATTTAGTTTTTGACTAACAATAAAATTTATATATTTATCTCTAAGGAATATTTGAATAGTGATGAGAGTTACACAAGGATGTTTTTCGTTTTTACCAGATTTAAGTGATGAGCAAATTAAACTACAAGTAAGTTATGCTATGTCAAACGGTTGGGCAGTTAGTGTTGAGTGGACAGATGATCCTCATCCACGTAATTCTTATTGGGAATTATGGGGTCTTCCTTTATTTGATGTTAAAGATCCAGCTGCAGTAATGTATGAGCTTGCTGAATGTAGAAAAGTTAACCCAGAGGGTTATATTAAAATTAATGCTTTCGATGCTAGTATTGGTACAGAAAGTTGTGTAATGTCATTTATTGTACAACGCCCTATTAATGAACCAGGTTTCTACTTAGAGCGTAATGAAGTTCAAGGTCGTAATATCCAATATACAATTTCAAGTTATGCTGTTCAAGCAAGACCTTCAGGAGATCGTTATTAAATTTTTATAAATATCAAAACAATATACTTAAAAAATTAACTAGTTACATAATTAATTTTTTGAGTATATCGTTTTAGTGTATAATGGTAGTATTATTTGAGGTACAGTTTTAAGCGATATACTAAAGTGTTTGGATTGAAGACTAAGTTCGAATCAATTAGGGCCCATCGTCTAATGGATAAAGACCGAAATCTTCTAAGTTTCTAATGAAGGTTCAATTCCTTCTGGGCCTACTAAACTCTATCAATCCATTGAAATCCAACTATTGAGAGTGAGATGCTAAGAAACTATAAGTATACTATATATATATAATACCTATAGTTGCTAATGTTATGTGTATAGATATTACTAAATGAATGGGTAGTACTAGACGAAAAAAACTTTGCCCCCATCGTCTAGAGGCCTAGGACATCTCCTTTTCACGGAGGGAACAGGGATTCGAATTCCCTTGGGGGTAGTCGTCTTAATAAATCTATCAGATAAGTAGGAAAGTCGACTCCTGATTTCTAAAAAAGATTGATAGGATTAATTTATCTACTATGAGTTTTTAAAATAAAAAAATTAAATTTATGATTATGAAAAACCTAATATTACTAGAACTAATTGCAAAAGATTATTCCCATGGAATGGCTGTTCCAAAGTCAAGACGTTCAAAAGCAAAGGGTAGAACTCGTTTATCAAATTGGAAAAAAAAAGGTGAACGAGCTTCTAATTTAGCCCTTAATTCGGCAAAGACTTTCTTCCAAAAAGAAAAAAAAGAGGCGGCACTAGCTCTTATGAAAAAAAACAGTAAAGAAACTCCAGATTCACCAGAGTAATTGAATTGTACATAGGGCCAAGTAAAATGATCTCTTTATCTGGCTCTTAAGTTTGGATAGCAAATAAATATAAAACTATTGAGTTATTAGAAATAAAGTAATATTTTATAATCCTACATCGTAATAGAATTAGTAAATTTTTTTATTTATAGTCGAATTATAGTATATAATACAATAAATTATTGCAGATATTTTTTTAGTATTGTAGAATGCTTTTAATCTAGCAAAAAATATTAAATAGCTAACGGCATAAAATACGATCAATACATACGAACGTGGCGGAATTGGCAGACGCGCTAGATTTAGGTTCTAGTAAGGTTTCTTGTGAGAGTTCAAGTCTCTCCGTTCGTAATAGTCAAGATTCATCTTTTCTACGAATAAATATTAAAAAATCCTTTAATATATTATTTCTTGCAGATTGAATATGATACGATAAAAGAAGAAGTTAAGGCTTTGATCTAATAACTACTATAAGGCCTCTTTCTAGCAGATTTATAATACCAACCCTAAGTTTTAATCTCTTTTTTAATCAATACTTTACTACACCTTATAATTCATTATTAAAATGACCATCATAGAATATTTAATATTATATTAACCAATCAATCTCACTCTAAAACAATCTTCAATATGGAAGTTTTTGATTGACAAGGAAATGTCTTTTGAGGTATAATAGATTGTAATCTTTAATTATTAATCAGAAGCTTCTAATTGATAATTTTTAATCTTTTAAATTACCTCTTCCTAATAACTTTACATAAATTATTAAATATGTCCCATTCAGTAAATATTTATGATACTTGCATTGGCTGTACACAGTGTGTTAGAGCCTGCCCTACAGATGTACTAGAGATGGTTCCTTGGGATGGTTGTAAAGCAAAACAAATAGCTTCAGCTCCTCGGACTGAAGATTGTGTAGGCTGTAAGCGTTGTGAAACTGCTTGTCCGACAGATTTTTTAAGTATCCGTGTTTATTTAGGTGCTGAAACAACACGTAGTATGGGATTAGCATATTAATTTAAACTTAGCGTAGTTTATACTTAAACTATGCTTTCCCTAGTATGGTAACATGACACAAGTATAGGGTCGCTAACTCAATGGTAGAGTAATCGGCTTTTAACCGAAAAGTTCTGGGTTCAAGTCCCAGGTGACCCAAAAAATAATTAGTCTAGCTTTAGCTATTGATAGTATAGAATGATCGATCTAGAAGTATATCAAATTTAGATAGACCATAACAAGAGAACTATAGAATCATTCTCATCTAAAAAAGATGAATGTGGGCGGTTAGACAAAAGATATAAGTATCTACTCACATATAAATTTAAGTTCACTTACTAGGATTTTAAGCTATTAGCTAAGGCTAATATTGGAATGTAGATATTAAGAAAATATTTATGATAATATACATAGGAATCTTAATAACTTAAAATATAACTAAAAGACTTAATTATGTGCATTTGTCTAAATTGCGACAGGATAAATAGCTGTAGAGTTTATTCTATTATTGAACAACAGCATCAAGAAAAACTAAAGTGTCAAACAAAACCCTTTTCTCCTCAGGCCCCGATTTTATTATGCATAAATTTTTTCTCGAAAAAACGTTTGTATACTTTAGAATGGGATGTTAATGAATGCTTATCATATCAAGAAAAGCCTGGTAGTTGGCTAGAATCTAATCAAAAAAGGTTAAATTTTTCGTCCTATCTCTTATTCGATTTATTATTTTAATAATACTCTTATTAGAATTTATTTTGTTCTTTATATTTTATTATTAATATATGAATAACAGCTTTATAAAAGGAGAAAAAAAATTGAAAATTACTAGAGTATTAAAGATTCTTAATAATCTTTTTGAAATAAATCTTCAATATTCTTTAAATAGTTTTGGCCTGTGCGAGGGTCAAATTCAGGGTATTCCTTTAAAGATAATGTACTAACTCCAGACTCCCTTATAAGAGCTATACCTCCAGTTCTTGATAACTGCAAAATATTATATTTTTCCAGTATTTTTTCTAAAGCAGCAATTTTTCCCTGGTCAGCAGTAACTTCTAAAATAATTGTAGAGTCTGTCATATCAGTAATCTTGAATCTAAATATTTGAGCAAGGGTCGAAATCTCAGCTCTTTCTTTTAAATTAACTTGTAGTTTTACTAATACTAATTCTCTTTGAACCAGAGGAAGATAAGTTATATCTTTAACGTTTACTACATTAATCAGTTTTCTGATTTGTTTTGTTAATTGCTTTCCAGCATCAACCCCATCACTTTGATTTATTAATACAATTGTTATTCTTTCATAACATTTCCTTTCACATGTTGACATTGTAATACTTTTAAGGTGAAATCTTCTTCTAGTTAGTAGACTTATAATACGTACTAAACCTCCTGTGTCCTTCTCAACTAAAACTGAAATAGTTCTTTCCATAATTATTTAAAGTATTATTAGTAATTCTGTGGATATTAGGAAAATAATTCATATGATATATTTATTGTTTGATCTCCAAACCCTGAAAATTTTTCTTTTTTTTTTATAAAAAAGAGTTAGAATAAAATTATTAAAATAAAGATTATTGAGAAGAATTAAAACACCTATTTAATATATTAAATAGGTGTAGACCCTTATTATAACTATAACTAAATGGATATTTTTTGAATCTGTTCTTTCTTTCCCTTAATTAAAATTAAGAAGATATTAAGATATATAGGAAAACGATTTATCATTATTTTTGTATATATCTATATATCTAAAACTCATGCCTCTCTTATTTTTGTTATAATGATTTTTCTACCTCTAATTTAGTTGTGCTTTTTCTTTTGCTTCTTCTTCTTTTCTTATTTTTTCTAAACGAGGTACTATAATTTTATATGCACGTTTTTCTTGTGGCGGTTTTACTTCTACTTTTGGTTTTACCTCTTCTTTTATAACAGTTTTGGATATTGAAACTTTAACCTTATTAAGATCAACGTCTACTAAAACATCTACAGGATCATCATCGTCATTTTCATTTTTATAACGTAAGTATTCAAGAGAAACCTTGTCTTCAACTAATTTTACAATGGCACGACGTAGAGGTCGTGCACCATAAGTAGGATTAAAGCCTTCTTCAACTAATAATTCCATCATACGCGGTGTTAGGGAAAGTGTAATGTCTTTCTCATCTTTTACTCTATTAATTAAGTCATTAATCATAATAGCAGCAATTTCGGTGATATTAGTTTTAGTAAGTTGTTCAAAAACTATTATCTCATCTATACGGTTCAAAAATTCTGGTTTAAAGAATGCTTTAAGGCTTTCTCCTACAGTGTTACATAATTGAGCGTATTTTGTTTTTTGTGTATCAGCTTTTTCTCCACTGAACCCCATTCCTTGCGAAGATAAATCATTATCTTGTATAGCTTTAGAGCCTAAATTCGAAGTCATAATTAAAATTGTATTTTTAAAATCTATAACTCGTCCTTTAGAATCTGTTAAACGACCATCTTCCAGTATTTGAAGTAATAAATTAAATACGTCAGGATGAGCTTTTTCTACCTCATCAAAAAGTACAACAGTATATGGTTTACGTCTAACAGCTTCTGTTAGTTGCCCACCTTCATTATACCCTATATAACCTGGTGGTGAACCAATTAATTTAGCTACGGTATGGCGCTCCATAAATTCCGACATATCTAAACGAACCATTGCGTCTTCTGCTCCAAAAAAGAATGAAGCTAAAGTCTTAGTTAATTCAGTTTTTCCAACTCCTGTTGGCCCTGAAAAGAAGAAACTAGCAATTGGTCGTTTCATATTTCGCATTCCAACTCTTGCTCGACGAACTGCTCGAGCTACGGCTGATACAGCTTCTTTCTGTCCGATAACCCTTTTATGTAGAACACTTTCTAATTCTAATAATCTTGTATTTTCATCTTTCGTGATTTTTGTAACTGGAACACCAGTCCATAATGCTACAATTGAAGCGATATCTTGGGCTCCAACTTTTAATCTTTCAAGTACTCCTTTAGGAATAGGTGTGTTACTTGCTTTGATGATAGCACCCATTTGTGATCTTAAGCTTAACTCATCATCTCGAATTTCGGTAGCTGTTTCAAATCTCTGCTCGCGCACTGCTAAATCCTTATCTTCTAAAATTCTTCGTAACTCTTTATCTAAAATCTGTACAGCTGGTGGAAGACGATAATTTACTAACCTTACCCTCGCGCTACCTTCGTCAATTAAATCAATTGCTTTATCGGGTAAAAACCGATCGGCTATGTATTGAGCTCCTAAATTAGCTGCAGCTACTAAAGCTTCATTGGTAATTTCTAACCTATGATGTTGCTCGTAACGTAACCGTAAACCTTTTAAAATAGTTATTGTTTCTTCGATACTCGGTTCATTTACCCATACAGGTTGGAAACGACGTTCTAAAGCTGGATCTTTTTCAATATGCTGCCTATACTCATCAATTGTTGTAGCTCCGATACATTGCAATTCGCCACGTGCTAACGCAGGTTTTAAAATATTTGCAGCATCTAATGCTCCTTCGGCTGCACCAGCACCAACTAATGTATGAACTTCATCAATTACAATGATAACATTCTTTTGTTCTTTTAATTCTTGAACAATTCGTTTTAAGCGCTCTTCAAATTCACCTCTATACTTTGTTCCAGCTAATAATAACGTTATATCTAAAACAAATACTTTATAGTCATGTAATTCACTTGGAACTTCACGCTGTACAATTCTTTGAGCTAAACCTTCTGCTACGGCTGTTTTACCAACTCCGGGCTCACCAATTAATATTGGATTATTTTTTCGGCGTCTAGATATGATTTGTATTACTCGTTCAATTTCATTTTCTCTTCCAACAACAGGATCAATTTTTGCTCTTTCAGCTGACTCTGTCAAATCTGTTGTGTACTCCATTAGATTTGGCGCTGTTAGAGAGCTTGGATCTAAATCATCGAAAAGAAATAAGTCTTTAGTCTGTTTCAAGTTTGGATTTGAAGGTTGGTCTCCTGCCCCAACGTTCGCTAATACTTTTGGAGACCCTTCATGATTTTGATCTAACTCATTAAGTATATATGATTTGATACGAGGTATATTTGCCCCTAAATTTTGTAGAACTTTGGCACAAATCCCATCTGTATCATTTAGAAGGGCTAAAAAAATGTGCTCTGTATTTATATAACTATGATTTAAATCTTTAGATTGTTTTATTGACATTTCTAATATTTTTTTAGCTCTAGGGGTAAAGGGTATTTCTATTGCTACAAAACCAGTACCTTTACCTATTAGACGTTCAACCTCTATCCTTACCTTTCTTATAGTAATTCCATATTCTCTAACCGCATTAATTGTAACTCCGCAGCCTTCACCTAGAAGACCTAAAAGAATCTGTTCTGTGCCAACAAAATTGTGTCCTAATCGCCTCGACTCTTCTTGTGACATCATAATTACCTGTAAAGCACGTTCAGTGAACCGTTCAAACATAAATGTACCTCCTAAAAATGGTATTAGTTAATAAATATATAGAATACTTTACTATTCCTATAATCTTAACATTCTTTAAAAATTTTATCCTTTTAAACTATTTTTAAAATATGTTATCCTTACTAATATATACTGAAAAGATCAAAAATTCAAGATATTCAGATTAAATAATAATATTCCCTTGAAAAAATAAAATAATAATATTATTATTAGGGTATTGATCTTTAAATTAATATAAGATACTATATTATATATTCATATCCTGATTACTATTACAAAGATTACTAATAATTATCATTTAAGAAAATACTTTAATTTAATAAATTCACTATGGCAAAAAATAAAGGTGCTAGGATTATCGTAACATTAAGATGTGTCGACTGTAAAAAAACCTCAAATAACAATGGAAAAGCACAAAGTTCTGATAATCAAAAAATAAGAAGAGAAACTTCAAGAAAAGTTGAATATACAACAACAAAAAATCGTAGAAATACACCAGATAGACTTGAATTAAAAAAATATTGTCCTAATTGTAATTTACATACCCGACTAAAAGAAATAAAATAAATGAACAATATGAGAACTAAATTAGATTATTTAAGATGTGGAACTACTATGGAAAATAGAAGTATAGAGAAGAATAAAGAGAATCTTAAAGATAAAAATAGAACTAAGGACAATAAAAAAAAAGTTAGACGCCAACCTTTTAAACTTAAGCCAACTGCAACAATTGACTATAAACAAGTCGATATATTACTAGCTTTTTCAACAGAGCATGGTAAAATCAAATCTCGTAGATCAACGAATTTAACTTTAAAACAACAAAGACAACTTTCAAAATCTATTAAAAGAGCTCGTTATTTACATTTATTACCTTTTGTAACATCAGTAGAAAATTAGCAAGAGTCTCAAAACAAATAATAAATATTAATATAATATAAATTGTAGGTATACTTTTTTACATTATTTGAAGAAATAAAATATAAAGGATATAAAATTTTATAGAATATGAGTCGTTCACAAAGAAATGATAATTTCATTGACAAAACTTTTACAATTATGGCAGACATTATTTTGAAAGTTTTCCCAGCAAGTAAGGAAGAAAAACAAGCTTTTTTCTACTACAGAGATGGCATGTCTGCACAATCTGAAGGCGAATATGCTGAAGCTTTAGAAAATTATTATGAAGCTTTACAACTGGAAGAAGATCCTTATGATCGGAGTTTTATTTTATATAATATTGGGTTAATTTATTCAAGTAATGGTGAATATTTAAAAGCCTTAGAATATTATCACCAAGCATTAGAATTAAATCCAAATTTACCACAAGCTTTAAATAATATTGCTGTTATATATCATTATCAAGGTGTAAAAGCTTCAGAGAAACAAAACATTGACGTTGCTAAACTACTTTTTAATAAAGCAGCAGAGTATTGGAAACAAGCTGTTAATCTTGCACCCAACAATTATATTGAAGCTCAAAATTGGTTACGTACTACAGGTCGACTTTCGATGTAGAGCTTAAACTTCTAATAATATAATTAGATTTGATATCAAAAACCGAAATTTATTAATCTTTTTTTACTTCGATAACCTATAAAATAAATTTATTTTAGTCTAAAATAAAAATATCTCCGTATTTACCTTTCTTTTCAAAGGTAGCTCTGATTAATAAAGAATTTCTCAGGTTTCATTATTAAATATTAGCGTAAAAAATTAAAAAATGACTAAGAAAAAAGCAGCGAATGAGAAAAATATTAATAGTGGTTATATAACACAAGTTATTGGACCAGTTATAGATGCGGTCTTTTCTTCAGGTGTTTTACCAAAAATTTATAATGCTCTTGAGGTACAAGGTAAAGAAGGACCAATTATTTGCGAAGTACAACAATTATTAGGTGATAACCGAGTTCGTGCTATTGCGATGAGTGCCACTGATGGCTTACAAAGAGGAGTAACAGTTATTGATATGGATTCTCCTATTTCAGTTCCTGTAGGTAAACCAACACTGGGACGTATTTTTAATGTTTTAGGTCAACCTGTTGATAACTTAACTGATAGTGTTGGGGAAGAAACATTACCTATTCATAGACCTGCTCCAGCATTTACCGATCTTGAGACTAAACCTGCTATTTTTGAAACGGGAATTAAAGTAGTAGATTTATTAGCTCCTTACCGTAGAGGTGGCAAAATTGGTCTTTTTGGAGGTGCCGGCGTAGGTAAAACAGTTTTAATTATGGAATTAATTAATAATATTGCTAAAGCACATGGTGGTGTTTCTGTTTTTGGTGGAGTAGGTGAAAGAACACGTGAAGGAAATGATTTATACATGGAAATGAAAGAATCCGGTGTAATAAATGAAAAAAATTTATTAGAGTCTAAAGTAGCTCTAGTTTATGGTCAAATGAATGAGCCACCTGGTGCCCGTATGCGTGTAGGTTTAACTGCATTAACAATGGCTGAATACTTCCGTGATATCAATAAGCAAGATGTTTTATTATTCATTGATAATATTTTTAGATTTGTGCAAGCTGGGTCTGAGGTTTCAGCACTACTAGGTCGTATGCCTTCAGCAGTAGGATACCAACCAACACTAGGAACAGAGATGGGTGCTTTACAAGAACGTATTACTTCAACTAATCAAGGGTCAATAACATCTATTCAAGCGGTTTATGTACCTGCAGATGATTTAACTGATCCGGCACCAGCAACTACGTTTGCTCATTTAGATGCTACAACTGTATTATCAAGAGGACTAGCAGCAAAAGGAATATACCCTGCAGTAGATCCCTTAGATTCAACTTCAACAATGTTACAGCCCTTAATTGTTGGTGATGAACATTATAAAACAGCTCAATTAGTTAAAGAAACCTTACAGCGTTATAAAGAATTACAAGATATTATTGCTATCTTAGGGATTGATGAATTATCAGAAGAAGATCGTTTAGTTGTAGATCGTGCTCGAAAAATTGAACGATTCTTATCACAACCATTCTTTGTTGCAGAAGTATTTACTGGCTCACCAGGAAAATATGTAGATTTAGAAAATACAATTAAAGGTTTTAATATGATTTTAGGTGGAGAACTAGATGATTTACCTGAACAAGCCTTTTATTTAGTTGGTGATATTAATGAAGCAATCTCTAAAGCAAAAACTTTACAAAATTAATTAGGAAATTTTCAATGAGTTTAAATATTCGTGTAATTGCTCCAGATGGATTAGTATGGGATACTACGGCTGATGGCGTAGTTTTACCTAGTCTTACAGGTCAACTAGGTATACTTACAGGTCATGCACCTTTAATCACTTCACTAGAAATTGGAATTCTTCGAATTAAAGTCAATTCAAAATGGACACCAATTATTGTATTGGGTGGTTTTGCTGTCATTATGAATGATCAAATTCAAGTACTAATTAGTGGGGTTGAGGAAGTAGTAAAAGACGATTATGCTAAAGCAAAAGAAATTTTAGCACAAGCAAAAAAAAATTTAGATTTAGCTAAAACAACAAAAGAAATAATTGATGCTTCACAAGAGCTAAAAATAGCATCCGCTAAAGTAAAAGCTTTTAAATTTATATAATTTTATAAAAGTTAATAAAAATTATGAAAGAAAACTTTAAACCATTAAAGTTTAAATTTTATCCTTTTTATGATATTGCTCGAAAAGAAATTATTCAAAATTTCTCTAAGGAGTTAGATGATTTAGAACTTTTTTTTAATGAGCATTATCATGAAACAAGACATCGCCTTTGTTATATTTTAAGTTTTTTTTCTATTGTGACGTCTTTTACACTTTATAATGTTAAGACACTAGTTAAAATTTTAGAGAGCCCAGTACCAAATATACAATTTTTTCAATTATCACCTGGAGAATATTTTGTTTCAACCCTGGTAATGTCACTTTATACTGGATTATTATTTTCTACTCCTTTAGTTATTATTCAAATAATTTTTTTTTTTAGACCTGCTTTAACTAAAAATGAGAAAAATATCATTTTATTTACGTTAACTGGTTGTATTTTCTTATTTTTTCTTGGGTTATTTTTTTCTTATTTCTTATTGGTTCCGGCAGCATTAAATTTTTTTCTTCTTTATGGATCAGATGTTGTTGAGCCTCTTTGGTCATTTACTCAATATTTTAGTTTTGTCTCTACTTTATTTGTTAGCGCAGGATTAGTCTTTCAAGTTCCAATTATTCAGGTTATGCTAAGTGTTTCAAGAGTAATTGACCCAGTAAAAATGTTAAGCTACTGGCGACCAATGATACTATTTTGTACAATGTTGGGGGCAATACTAACCCCATCAGCAGATCCTGTAACGCAATTATTATTATCAAGTGCGTTATTTTTTTTATATTTCTTGGGGAGTCTTACGTCAATTAATCTAATAAATAAGAGTCTATAACCTATAAATAGAGAAATAAGAAAACATTTTAAATTCTTTCTATCAAGTAATATTAATATAAAAATTTTTATTTTACCTCATTCCAATATGGAACTTTTGAAAAGACTAATGAAATTTTTCATAATAAGTTTTATTTTTATAATCAGTAGTCTTCCATTTTCTATTAAAATGTCAGAAGCTTACCCAATATATGCTCAACAAGGATACACAAATCCTCGTGCAGCGAATGGACGAATTGCATGTGCAAATTGTCATTTAGCAGAAAAACCTGTACAAATAGAATCGCCAAAGGCAGTGCTACCTAATAAAGTTTTTGAAGCTGCTGTAAAAATTCCTTATGCAAAAGATGCAAAACAAATTTTAGGGAATGGACAATTAAGTGGATTAAATGTTGGTGCAGTTGTTATATTACCGGAAGGCTTCAAATTAGCACCAAATAATTTAATTTCAAAAGAAATTAAAGAAAAAAGTAAAGGGGTTTATATATCTCCGTATAGTTCAACACAAGATAATATACTTGTGGTTGGACCAATTGCAGGAGATACTCATCAAGAAATTATTTTCCCTGTCTTATCACCAGACCCAGCGACTAATAAGAAAATTAATTTTTTAAAGTACCCAATTTACGTGGGTGCAAATAGAGGGCGTGGGCAAATATATCCTACAGGTGAAAAAAGTAATAATAATGTTGTAACTTCTTCTTTTGAAGGACAGATTACTGAGATTCAACCTTTAGACAAAGGTGACACTTCAATAACGATGGTAAATTCTAGTGGGAAAGAAAATAAACAAACTATTCCAAAAGGATTATCATTACTTGTTTCAAAAAACGATAATATTAAATTGGACCAGCCTTTAACAAAAGACCCTAATGTTGGCGGATTTGGTCAAACAGATGTTGAAATTGTTTTACAAGATCCAAGTCGCGTTATTGGTTTTATATTTTTTGCTTTCTCTGTCTTATTTACACAAATATTTTTCGTAATCAAGAAAAAACAATTTGAAAAAGTTCAAGCAGCAGAGTTAAAATTTTAATAAATTTCTTCTTTCTTGATAAATTTAAAAATCTTCTCTAGATTTATCAAGAAAGAAAAAATGAATAAGAGTTAAGGAAGCTTGCATTAATATAAACAAACATGTATACTTTATCTATTAAGATAATTTTAGTTAGATGAAACTTTTATCTCATAGGTATAATGTTTTGTATCTTGTCTTTTCGAATCTCGAAATTTCTGTTGATAGTCATAGAATTGATCTTGAGATTTTTTAGGTGAAAACGGTAATTTCTTTTTATTTAATTTCGTTGAAGATGGTATAAATAAAACTTCCCCATTTTTTTTTCCAGGATCGTTCCAAAATTCTAAAAAATCAGCAAGACCCATTGATATAATTTTAACATCTTGGCTTTTTTGAAGTAATCCTTTATCAGATTCACTTATATCTCTAGATTCTAACCAACTATATTCTTCAGCTTGACCCGGGAAGTAATCTCGTAAAAAGGCCAAATAATCAGATTCTCTCCAGATATATTTTGGAGCAAAGGACTGTTGAGACATTGGTACGTATACATCGTCGCCTGTTATCTCTATATCATCCACAAAAAATGGTCCTTTAGTTTGATATCGATTTTCATTATAAGAATTATCCTGTGATGATGAAGAGATATTACGTGGTTTAATTAATCTATATTTTATTAAAAAATCTTTAATTTGATCTATCCTACTCTCAGGATTTGGGAAAAAATATCGATTTTGAAGGCTAAACGAATCGTCCAAATAATCTAAACTTCTATAATATTCTGTAGTGCTAGGTTTTTCAACTTTTCTTCGAACCTGAAAAGGTTGATTGACTTCTTCAAGAACGGTTATTAAAAGATCTTGAGCATCCTCTAGATTCGAAAAAATTGGGATAATATTTTTATCAATTCGTGCACCTTTAGATCCAAAAACAAGTGATAAAATATTCGAAATACTAAATGCTTTAAGTCCATCCTCTTTATAATTGATTTCTTTAATACGTTGTAAAAAACTGTGATCATCTTTTTCCCCATAAAAACTCTTTTTCTCTCGAGCATCAGTTCCATACTTAGAGGAATTGACAAAAAATGTATTATCAATAGTTGAATCAGTATACTCATATTCGCTAAGAAAGAAAACATAAGACCTCATTTTACCAGATTCATCAACAACACTCTCTACCCTTAATCTTGACGGATCATTTAATTCCGAATTTTTAGGAAGATCTAATTTAATACCGTCAACCCCATACTTCCTTGGTAATATAAAATTTTCTAGAGGGACTTCTTCTTCAGTCTCAAAAGGGGGTTCTGTATCGATTAAATGATCTAACCGGAAAGGACGTGTACCTGGTCTACCCTCAACGTATTTCCCTGGCAAGTTATGATCTACTTTGACATGAAAAAAGCCAGCTATAAGTGTATTTGATTTTTCTATAATAGAATTTCCTAAATCATCAAAAGCACGAATTGGAACGGCAAAATTAACTTCTTTTCCTTTAACCAACTTAGATTTAACTATAAAATAGACTTTAATTTTGTTTAATTTTTTTTTTGATGCTGCGATATGAAACTTCTCTCTTTTTGTAGTATATTTTTTATAAAATTCACCAATTTCAATATCTTCCTGATCCATATTAGTATTAGTTTCAATTTCCTGACTTGAGATCGGCTCAGTAATATTAAGTGATAGATTATTTGTTGGGAAAGTTAGTTCAGTATAATCCGTTGATGGAAAGTATATATTCATAATTTTTCTTTTTTTATTTAATGGAAATGATCTCCTTTCTAGTATTATATTTATATAGAAAGGAGACAGTTTTAAAAAATTGGGAAAGTTAATGCATCAGGATAAAAACGGTTAGCCTCAATTATAAATCCAGCAGTAAAAGTCATCCAAGCAACAAACAAGACAGGAGCTGTAGAAAGATACTTTAAAAAATTTTCCATATAATTTCCTCTTAATTTAAGATAATAGATATTAAATTTTACTATTTATTAATTTTTTCACTACCTTGGAGACACAGTAATTTCGGAATCAGGTGCTAAAAATTTCCCACTTGTAAATTCTTGCCAAGCAGATATTGGCCAAATAAATCCTGATGACATAATTTTTAATGCTAGAGGAACATCAATGATAATCTCTTTTTCTGTTGGATTTGAGAATACACTCACAGTATTTAAATAACTTCGTCCAACCCAACCTATCCATCCACTAATGTATAAAAACATCATTCCTGGAATTACAAATTCAACAGCATGATTCCATCTCCCATCTGTTATAAGATGAGGTAATCCATCCTTACCACATAGTAACTGAGAGTTTGAATAACGATCAAATCTTTGTTTAGTTCTATTTATTTGTTGTTCTAAAGCCAAGGCTGGAGGAGAATTAGGCTCATATTTTTTGATCCTGCCTTCTAATTTTTTAACGCTTGAATCTAGCCTTTTGGTAAATGCTGATGAATCACTACATTTTGTTAACCCCGCAACATCTGCAAATGAAGCTAAAGGTAAACTTAAAGCTAAAAAAAAGATTAATAATGATTTTTTAAATTTAAACATTATTTATAAGAACATTGAAAAACTATAGATTTTAATAAAAAATAAATTTTCCATAATATGGAAAATACAGAAATATGTATATATGTTAGTATAGTACATAGATGTTTAAAAATAGTCTAGTATAGTCAAAAATAAATAGATAATATTACTATATATTTATTAGAATATAATTAACTTTAACTAATTTTACTTATCGACGATCGGTATAGCGTTCAGAACTAATTTGTTCGAGTTTTTGGTTACGTCGAAGAGGTCGTGTGACTAATTCTAAAACTTCAATAGCATTTGTAAATCCATGAATTTGAGCAAATGTAAATTCAACAGACCACTTTGTATTTATACCTCTTGCTTCTAAAGGATTAGCATGTGCCATACCAGTAATAACGAGATCAGGTTTCATATCACGAATTCTATCGACTTGATTAAAATTATCTGGTTTCTCAACGATAATAGGAAGTGGTACCTTTTTTTCTTTACAAGTCTTTTGTAATAATTGTAATTCTGCACCCTGATATCTTTTATCCATATATGGGATACCAATCTCAAATACAATCATTCCAGAACGTATTAAAAAACGAGCTAATGAAATCTCTAATAAATTATCCCCCATAAAAAAAACACTTTTTCCATTGATTAGACTAATGTAATATTGTAACTTTTCCCAGATTTCTTCTTCTCGCTCTTTTAATCCTTTCGGTTGAATTCCGAAAACACTACAAATCTTTTCTAACCAAGCTCTTGTTCCATCTGGCCCGATAGGAAATGGAGCACCAATTAGTTTACATTTTCTTCGTCTCATTAATGTAGTTGCAGTTCTACTTAAATAAGGATTTACGCCACACACATAATTCCCCTCGTAAATTAAAGGTAGTTCTGTATAACGTTTTGAAGGTAGCCAACCAGAAACACAAATACCTTGTTTTTTTAACTCTAATGTTAGTTGATTCACAACTGGATCTGGTATAGAACCAAATAAAATAAGGGGTGGATGTTTGATAAAGTTATTATCCGTAGAGTCAATTGGAGTAACTATATCTAAAGATTGTTTTGATTTTTCTTGATTAGGCCTTTGAGCTAAGGCAGCTAATACGGTATCTTCACCTTGAGTAAAAGCGTAATCAAGTCCATTGGCTCTAGCAACAACAATGGGTAAATCTATTTCAACTTCTAGTTTTGGTGCAATGCCTTCAAGATCCATTTTTATTATTTCGGTAGTACATGTTCCAATCCAGAAAATAACACTAGGATTTCGATCTCTTTTTATCTGTAAACATAAACGTTTTAATTCTTCATAATCACTTAATTGGGCAGAAATATCTCCCTCTTCTAACTCAGCCATCGCATAGCGAGGTTCAGCAAAAATCATTACCCCTAAAGCATTTTGTAAAAAATATCCACACGTTTTTGTGCCAATAACTAAAAAAAAACTATCTTCAATTTTTTGATATAACCATGCGACACAACTAATTGGACAGAATGTATGATAATTTCCTGTTTCGCACTCAAAATTTATTTTCTCTTTTAATTCTTCATTTTCTACCTGCTTTATAAGAGTCATACGAATCCTTCTAATATTAATAAAAAATTATAAGTCTATTCTAAACTTTTTTAATATCTTAACTAATTTCATCAAAAACATCTTCAAATACATTATTTTCAGCCTCTTTTTGCGTAGGATTTAAATAGAAATCAGAAAGTAAACTAAATAGTTCTCGGTCTGCCGCTTCTTTAGGAACAACGCCCTCAGGATTTGCAATAAGTTGATCAGCAATATTAAGATAATAATCACATATGTAACATAATGAACTATCAAACTCTGTCATTTCAAAAAGAGTTTTTCCCTTAACACGAGAGACCCTAATATCTTCAATAAGAGGTAATACTTCTAAAACAGGCATCGGAACTGCATCTATATATTTATCAATTAAATCTCTGGTAGCCGTTCTATTACCTATAAGGCCAGCAAGTCTTAAAGCATGTGTGCGAGCTTTTTCACGTACTGAAGCAGCAATTCTATTCGCAGCAAATAAAGCATCAAAACCATTATCAGTTACAATCAGACAGTAATCAGCATAATTTAATGGTGCAGCAAAACCACCACAAACAACATCACCTAAAACATCAAATAAAATAACATCATATTCGTCAAATGCATTTAATTCTTTTAAAAGTTTTACCGTTTCGCCTACTACATATCCACCACATCCTGCACCAGCAGGAGGTCCTCCAGCTTCCACACAATCAACACCTCCATATCCTTGATAAATAACATCTTCAGGCCAAATATCTTCGTAATGATAGTCTTTAGCTTGTAATGTATCTATAATCGTTGGAATTAAAAATCCTGTTAAAGTAAATGTACTATCATGTTTTGGATCACAACCAATTTGTAACACACGTTTACCTCTTCGACATAGAGCTACAGAAATATTACAGCTTGTTGTTGATTTACCAATACCACCTTTGCCGTAGACAGCTAATTTCATATGGAGCTCCTTTTTTTTTTTAGTATTAACTAGTACTAGTATTTGTATTAGTAAGAGAAACTACTTGATTATACGTCTTTATATTAAGGATATTATAATAATATATTAAATAACTGACACTATCATTATTATAATACAATTTTGTTTAACTCAGCAAAACTTTACTTAATTAAACAAAACCATACTATACGTTGATTTCTTAAAGTAAAAACTTACCAACTAGCTTTTCGTACTCCTGGTAATAGACAATTGTGTGCCATTTCTCTAATCATGTGGCGGCATAAACCAAAATCTCTATAAACCCCGCGACTACGACCAGTTCGCCAACATCTATTGCGTAATCTAATCCGTGAGCTATTTCTTGGTAACTTTTCTATCTTTTTATGAATTTTCATTTGATCTGAAAAAGTATTAGCTTTTTTAAATTCTATAAGAAGAAGCTCTCGTTTTTGCCCATACTTTAAAACTAACTTTTCTCTTTTTTTTTCTCTTTCAATCATCGATTGCTTTGCCATAGGTGATTCCTTAATTAAATTTTTTATATGTTATTAGGTTTATATATATCTATATATATATAAACCTAACTGATATTATATATCATATATTAATCTATAATCTAGATTAACCAAATTTTCCAGCTGTTGAAGCTATAACAAAAGCTGCGTATGTTAAAATATATCCTACAGTAAAATGAATCAAGCCAACTAATCTTGCTTGAACAATAGATAAGGCAACGGGTTTGTCACGCCAACGAACTAAATTTGCAAGAGGTGTGCGTTCGTGAGCCCAAACTAATGTTTCTATAAGTTCTTGCCAATAACCTCTCCAAGAAATTAAGAACATAAATCCAGTAGCCCAAATTAAATGTCCAAATAAGAACATCCATGCCCAAACAGACAAACTATTCATACCATAAGGGTTATAACCATTAATTAATGGAGATGAGTTTAACCATAGGTAATCACGTAGCCATCCCATTATATAGTTTGAAGATTCATTAAATTGACCGGCATTACCTTGCCAAATCGTAACATGTTTCCAATGCCAATAAAAAGTAACCCACCCAATTGTATTTAACATCCAAAACATTGATAAATAGAAAGCATCCCAAGCAGAGATATCACAAGTACCACCACGTCCAGGACCATCACAAGGAAAACTATAACCAAAGTCTTTTTTATCAGGCATTAATTTAGAACCACGAGCATCTAATGCTCCTTTAACTAAAATTAAAGTTGTAGTATGCAGTCCTAGAGCAATTGCATGATGTATTAAAAAATCTCCAGGTCCAATAGTTAAGAAAAGATCATTTTTATCATTATTAATAGCTTCTATCCAACCAGGTAACCATATTTCGCTACCAGCTGTAGTTGCAGGACTTTCTTTTGATGCTAATAGAAGATCAAATCCATATACGGCTTTTCCTGAAGCGGCTTGAATGAATTGTGCAAAAACAGGTTCTACCAATATTTGTTTTTCTGGCTGACCAAATGCAACCACAGTATCATTATGGATATATAAGCCTAATGTATGGAACCCTAAAAATAAACTGACCCAACTTAAGTGAGAAATAATTGCCTCTTTATGTTCAAGCATTCTAGCTAAAACATTATCTTGATTTGCTTCAGGATCATAATCTCGCACAAAGAAAATTGCTCCATGCGCAAATGCTCCCACCATTAAGAACCCAGCTATATATTGATGATGAGTATAAAGAGCTGCTTGTGTTGTAAAATCTTTTGCCATAAATGCATAAGGAGGAATTGCGTACATATGTTGAGCAACTAAAGATGTTATAACCCCTAGTGCTGCTAACGCTAAACCAAGTTGCATATGTAAAGAATTTGTAATTGTATCAAATAGACCTTTATGACCCGCACCTAATCGTCCACCAGGTGGACGATGCGCATCTAAAATTTCTTTCATATTGTGTCCAATAGCAAAATTTGTTCGATACATATGACCAGCAATTATAAATACAACTGCAATAGCAAGATGATGATGTGCGATATCAGTAAGCCAAAGAGATTGTGATTGGGGGTGGAAACCACCTAAAAACGTTAAAATTGCTGTACCTGCACCTGTTTTTGTTCCAAAAATATGTTCTACCGTATCTGGATTTTGTGAATAAGCATTCCAATTCCCATCAAAGAAAGGAGTTAAGCCTTGCGGATGTGGTAAAGTTGTTAAAAAATTGTCCCAACCAACGTGGATGCCTCGGGATTCTGGTATAGCTACATGAACTAAATGTCCCGTCCAAGCTAGTGAACTAACTCCAAATAAACCTGTTAAATGATGATTTAAACGTGATTCGTTATTTTTAAACCAAGATAAACTTGGACGGAATTTTGGTTGTAAATGTAACCAGCCAGCAAATAATAATAAACTTGATAAAGCTATTAAAAAAATAGATCCAACATATAAATCATTATTTGTTCGCATTCCGATTGTGTACCACCAATGGTAAACACCTGAATAAGATATATTTACTGGATAAAAAGCGCCACCCTTTGTAAAGGCTTTCATTGCTAGTTCACCAAAATGAGGATCCCAGATTGTATGAGCAATCGGTTTAACTTTTAATGGATTTAAGGACCATTGCTCAAAATTACCTTGCCAAGCAACATGGAATAGATTCCCAGATGTCCAAAGAAAGATAATTGCTAAATGTCCAAAGTGTGAAGCAAAAATTTTCTGATATAAATTTTCTTCTGTCATACCGTCGTGAGTCTCAAAGTCATGCGCTGTTGCAATTCCAAACCAAATTCTTCGAGTTGTCGGATCTTGTGCTAAAGCTTGGCTAAATTTTGGAAATTTAGTTACCATAAATATTTTACCTCGTTAATTTTATCCTACAGAAATAATTCTTGCTAAGAAGAAAGACCATGTTGTCCCAATACCACCTAATAAATAATGCGCTAACCCTACAGCTCGTCCTTGAGTAATACTTAATGCACGAGGCTGAATTGCTGGTGCAACTTTAATTTTATTATGAGCCCAAACTATTGACTCGATAAGTTCTTGCCAATAACCTCGACCACTAAATAGGAACATTAAACTAAATGCCCAAATAAAATGCGCGCCAAGAAATATTAAGCCATAAGCAGATAAAGCTGAACCATATGATTGAATTACTTGTGATGCTTGCGCCCATAAAAAATCTCTTAACCAACCATTAATAGTAATTGCACTTTGAGCAAAATTACCACCTGTAATATGTGAAACCGTACCTGTTGGTGTTACTGATCCCCAAACATCAGACTGCATTTTCCAACTAAAATGGAATATAACTACTGATATAGAATTATACATCCAAAATAGACCTAAAAATATATGATCCCAAGCTGAAACTTGACAAGTACCACCTCGACCTGGTCCATCACACGGAAAGCGGAACCCTAAATTAGCTTTATCAGGTATTAATTTTGAACTACGTGCATATAAAACCCCTTTTAATAAAATCAATACAGTAACATGAATTGTAAAAGCATGAATATGGTGAACCATAAAATCTGCTGTACTTAATTTTATTGGCATTATAGCAATTTTTGAACCAATAGATACAATATCTCCACCAAATACATAACTCGCTGTTGTTAACGCATTTGGTGCTGTACTCCCAGGCGCTAATAAATGTAAGTTTTGAATAGCTTGTGCAAAAATTGGTTTTAAAGGAATACCTGTATCAGAAAACATATCCGGGGCACGTCCTAATGCTCTCATAGTATCATTATGTATATATAATCCAAAGCTATGAAAACCTAAGAAAATACAAACCCAATTTAGATGTGAAATAATCGAATCTCGATGACGAACAACTCTATCTAATAAGTTATTATAATTCTTCGCAGGGTTATAATCACGAACCATAAAAATTGATCCATGTGCTGCACCACCTACAACACAGAATCCACCAATCCACATATGATGTGTAAATAACGAAAGTTGTGTTGCGTAATCAGTTGCGATGTACGGGTACGGTGGCATAGCATACATATGATGAGCTACTATAATACTTAAAGAGCCCATCATCGCTAAATTAATTGCTAATTGAGCATGCCAAGAAGTCGTTAAAATTTCATAAAGACCTGTGTGCCCTGCACCAGTAAATGGACCTTTATGTGCTTCTAAAATTTCTTTCATACTATGACCAATTCCCCAATTTGTACGATACATATGTCCTGCAACAATAAATAGAACTGCTAAAGCTAAATGGTGATGTGCTGTATCACTTAACCAAAGCCCACCTGTTACAGGATTTAAGCCACCTTTAAAAGTTAAAAAGTCAGAATACTCACCCCAGTTAAGAGAAAAGAAAGGAACTAAACCTTTTTTAAAACTTGGGTATAATTGACCAATCAATTCCCGATTTATAAGAAATTCATAAGGTAATGGAATTTCTTGTGAAGCAACACCAGCATCTAATAACTTATTTATAGGTAATGCAATATGAATTTGATGCCCTGACCAAGACAGACAACCTAAACCTAGAAGACCAGATAAGTGATGATTTAACATCGACTCAGCATTCTGGAACCACTCTAATTTTGGTGCCGCTTTATGGTAATGGAACCATCCACCAAATAACATTAACCCTGACATAATTAATCCACCAATAGCTGTCCAGTATAACTCGATTTCACTCGTTATACCTTCAGCACGCCATAATTGGAAAAATCCTGATGTTATCTGAACACCTTGGAAATTACCACCAACATCTCCATTTAATATTTCTTGACCAACAATTGGCCAAACGACTTGGGCACTAGGTTTAATACTAATTGGATTGTTCAGCCATGCTAAATAATTCGAAAAGTATGCTCCATGAAAATGCATACCACTTATCCATAAAAATATTATTGATAATTGACCAAAATGTGCACTAAAAATTTTTCTAGAAACTTCTTCTAAAGAATTGGTTTGACTATCAAAATCGTGTGCATCAGCATGCAAATTCCAAATCCAAGTTGTTGTTTTTGGGCCCTTTGATAATGTACGTGAAAAATGACCTGGCTTAGCCCATTTTTCAAAACTAGTTGTATTAGCAGTATTACGGTCAACGAGAACCTTTACTTTAGCTACTTGCTTTTTGGAGTTCATTTACCTTTTCCTCTCTGGAGACATAAAGATAGGAAACGCTCAAGTCTCATAAAATAATTTTATAAAATTATTCTGAATTGAGTTTTCATAATTTTATTATAACGCATTTTATCTACAATAGAAACAAGATATTCATTAGAAACTTAATTTATTCATATCGAGCTTTAAAGCTCGACGAGAGATTCTCTTCTTCTACTTATTAAGACTAAGTACTTACTAAGTTAAGGAATTTTTATAGAATATACTTTAGCTTTTTTTCAACTGCTAAAAAACGTGTAGACGCTAATTCATTATATGGATCCCAAAATAATGCAGCTTTGTAACAGTTATATCCTGTTATAATTGAATTAATTTTTTCAAAAGCATAACCAAGATTTATTAAAACTAATGTGTGATCTGGAACAATTTTGATAGCTACCTTGTAGTAATAAATAGCATAGTCATATTCTTCTAGATTAAAAAATGTAAATCCTATAGCATTATATAAGTTTGCAAGTCCAATTTTGTCATTAGAATCCCATAGGTTTAGAGCTTTTCTAAATACTACGATTGCTTTAAGAAAAAGTTTTTTTCTCAAATACAATTGTCCTAATTGATAACAATCTTCATAATAGAGGTCCTCTTTTTTAACGAGTTCCTGTAACTTAAATATTTTCTTTTCTAATTTTTGAGTGTTAATTATTTGTTTTAGGATATAAAAGCTTATAAAAAACAGAAAAATAAATAGAGCGATAGAATACAATAATGGAAATATAGAATTCATTAATAAAGAGATATATTTTTTAAATGATTTTAAAATTTAATTAGATTAAAAATATTGGACTTTTTTATAATGACATTAAAATATATTTATAGTATACTACATCATAAGAGTTTAAATTTTTAGAAAAAATAAATAATATTAATTAGAAATATGTTAACAAACACAGAAGTTTTAATAGCTTTAGCTTTCGCAATTTTACCAGCATTATTAGCATTCCGTTTAGGCAAAACATTATATTCATAAGAATAATTTTTAAACTTTAATCTTAAAAAAAACATAGATAAGTTATAAGTCTTTCAGTTAATTTAAAAATAAAATGACTAAACAAAATTTAAAACCACAAAATACTCCCATATTTCCATTTACTGCTATTGTTGGGCAAGAAGAAATGAAACTTGCTCTTGAATTAAATGTTATTGACCCAAAAATTGGCGGCGTAATGATTATGGGTGACAGAGGAACTGGAAAATCGACTACAATCAGAGCGATTGCAGATTTATTACCTGAAATTGAAGTAATTAAAGATGACCCCTTTAATCGTTATCCTACAGACGAAACAATAGAAAAATCTGAAACAGAATTTATAAAAATCCCTATGGTAGATTTACCTTTAGGTGCGACGGAAGATAGAGTCTGTGGGACAATTGATATAGAAAAAGCCTTGACTGAAGGAATTAAAGCCTTTGAACCAGGCTTATTAGCTAAAGCTAATCGTGGTATTTTATATGTTGATGAAGTTAATTTATTAGATGATCATCTCGTTGATATCTTATTAGATTCCGCGGCTTCAGGTTGGAACACAGTCGAAAGAGAAGGGATATCTATACGCCATCCAGCCCAATTTGTTCTTGTTGGTTCAGGTAACCCAGAAGAAGGGGAATTACGTCCTCAATTACTTGATCGTTTTGGGATGCACGCTGAAATAAGAACTGTAAAAGACCCAGATTTAAGGGTAAAAATTGTGGAAGAAAGAACTTTATTTGATTTAGATCCTTATGCATGGGTAGATAAATATAAAGATCAACAGGAAGCTCTAAAACAAAAAATTATTGATGCTCAAAACTTATTGGAAAAAGTCGAGATGCCTTATGATTTTAGATTAAAAATCTCAAAAGTTTGTAGTGAGTTAGATGTTGATGGTCTAAGGGGAGATATAGTTACTAATAGAGCTGCTAAAGCATATACAGCTTTTCAAGGTAAAGAAACAATTACTATAGATGATATTGAAAAAATTATTGTTTTATGTTTGCGTCATCGTTTAAGAAAAGATCCTCTGGAATCAATTGATTCAGGTTATAAAGTTAAAAAAGTTTTCGAAGAAATTTTTGAAATTATTTAAGAAAATGTTCTCCCAAGCTATAGAGTTTTTCTTATTTTATTGAAATAATAAATACTATTAGTTTAAAAATTTTCTAAAAAAAATCTTTTATAAAACCCCTGACTATTTAATAGTTTATTTTTGCAAAGATTAAAAGCATAACTATTAGGAATAAGTTTAATAAGAGAACCCTAAAAAGACTTAAAAATTTAAGTTTTTTTAGAGGTTTTGATTCGATCGAAAGATTTTCTTTTTTTTTAGATCAAGTATTATTTAAATTTAAAATAAACCTAAAGTGATTGCTTTGCTTATTGGTAAACAAGCTCCAACTCCTAACCATATTGCAACAAATGTACCTATTAAAAAAACAGTTGAAGCTACAGGTCTTCTAAAAGGATTCTGAAACTTATTAACATTTTCAATAAATGGAACTGTTATTAATCCTGCTGGTACAGCAGCCATAGCTAAAACACCTAATAATTTGTTTGGCAGTACTCTTAATAAGTTAAACGTTGGGAAAAAATACCATTCTGGTAAAATCTCTAAAGGAGTTGCGAATGGATTGGCTTTTTCACCTAATGCTGAAGGCTCCATTACAGCTAGTCCAATAACTAGTACAAAAGTTCCTAGAATACAAATAGGAAACATATAAAAAATATCATTTGGCCAAGCAGGCTCACCATAATAATTATGCCCCATTCCTTTTGCTAACTTAGCACGTAATTTGGGATCCGTTAAATCTGGTTTTTTTAAGATCGACATAATATCTCCAATTGTATATATTTTATTAAAAACTAAAATTTTATTTTTTTAATATCTTGTAGTTTAATATTCACCTCTAGATTATAATGGGCCTGAAATACCCTGCTTTCTGATCATTAAAAAATGAGTAATCATTAATGCTGCCGCAACAAGTGGTAACACAAATGTATGTGCACTATAAAAACGTGTCAGAGTACTTTGTCCTACACTTACTCCACCACGTAAAAGTTGCACTATTGGGGGACCAATAACAGGAACCGCTTCAGGTACACCCGTTACAATTTTACAAGCCCAAAATCCTACTTGATCCCACGGAAGAGAATAGCCAGTTACACCAAAGGAAACAGTTGTAACAGCTAAAGTTACTCCTGTAACCCATGTTAATTCACGAGGCTTTTTGAACCCTCCAGTTAAGTATACACGGAAGACATGTAGAATTAACATAAGAACCATCATACTTGCTGACCAACGATGTATAGAACGAATTAGCCAACCAAAGTTTACTTCCGTCATAATATATTCAACCGACGAGAAGGCCTCGCTAATACTTGGTCTATAATAAAATGTCATAGCAAACCCTGTAGCAACTTGGACTAAAAAACATGTGAAAACAATTCCACCAAAGCAATAAAAAATGTTAACATGAGGGGGAACATATTTGCTTGTAATATCATCAGCAATAGATTGAATTTCTAATCTTTCTTCAAACCAATCATAAACCTTACCCATAAATATAACTAGTCTTTAGAATTATAAATTTAACAAACACAATTAGACTTGATTGCCAGAAACCAGATTTGAACTGGTGACACGAGGATCTTCAATCCACTGCTCTACCAACTGAGCTATCCCGGCTTTTATACTAAAAGAGACTATAGCATATATATATATAACTTTTACTTTTTATGTTTTAATTTCTTAAAAAATTCAATAGGTCTTTAGTGAATATCATCATAATTTATGAAAGATGAAAAATTATTTTAAATCTCTATTTAATCCGAGCATTAGTTTTTGTCTACTCTATATTAAAAAAAGATATTTTATAGATAATTTTATAGATAAATAGAAAATATAAAGATTTCTCTTTTTATTTTGAGCTATAAATACTTAAAAATTTAACTTTTAAGTATTTACATCCTCAAGTAAGTGTATTTTTTTACGCTTTAAAAGTTTTTTTTACATCAGATATAGCTGTTTTTAAGATAGTTTCTGCTTCTGTCGTCAATTGTTTTGAAGAATTTACAATTTCTAAATATTCAGGTTTAGAACTTGCTAAGTATTCACGGATACTTTTTATAAAAGTAGGAATCTCTGCAACTTCTAAATCGTCTAAGAATCCATTTGTTCCAATATAAATTACAGCTACTTGTTCTGCTACAGGAATTGGTGAATTTTGTGCCTGTTTTAAAATTTCTCTTAATCGTCGTCCTCGAGCTAGTTGAGCTTGTGTTGCTTTATCTAAATCGGAAGCGAATTGCGAAAAGGCTTCAAGTTCATCAAATTGCGCTAATTCTAGCTTTAATTTTCCTGCAACTTGTTTCATAGCTTTTATTTGTGCAGCAGAACCTACACGAGATACTGAAATACCTACATTTATCGCAGGGCGTAAGCCTGAGTTAAATAAATCACCGGATAAAAATATTTGTCCATCAGTAATTGAAATAACATTAGTAGGGATATAAGCAGAAACATCACCAGCTTGTGTTTCAATAATTGGTAATGCAGTCATACTACCTCCGCCAAGTACATCGTTTAATTTTGCTGCGCGTTCTAGTAAACGTGAATGTAAGTAAAAAACATCCCCTGGGTAAGCTTCTCTACCTGGTGGACGACGTAATAGTAAAGACATTTGACGATAAGCTGATGCTTGTTTCGATAAATCATCATAAACTACTAACGTATGCTTACCTGTATACATAAAATACTCTGCTATCGCGGCACCTGTATAAGGAGCAATATATTGTAATGTTGCAGGCTGATCAGCATTTGCAGCAACGATAACGGTATAATCTAGTGCCTCTCTTTCTTGCAGTGTAGTCACGGCCTGTGCAACCGAAGACGCTTTTTGACCAATTGCAATATAAACACAAACAACGTCTTGTCCCTTTTGATTAATAATTGTATCTAGAGCAATAGATGTTTTTCCAGTTTGTCGGTCACCAATAATTAATTCACGTTGTCCTCTACCGATTGGAATCATAGCATCAATAGCAGTAATTCCAGTTTGTAAAGGTTCGCAAACTGATTTTCTACTAATAATACCTGGTGCCATAGATTCAATAAGACGACTTTCAGTAGCTTGAGCGTCACCTTTCCCATCAATAGGAATAGCTAAAGGATCTAATACTCGACCTAATAACCCATCACCAACAGGAATTTGTGCAATTCTACCAGTAGCTTTTACTGTACTACCCTCTAAAATTTCTCTTCCATCACCCATAAGTACAGCCCCGACATTGTCATTCTCTAAGTTTAATGCAATACCTATTGTACCTTCATCAAATTCTAATAATTCTCCAGCCATTACTTCATCTAATCCATAAACACGAGCAATCCCGTCCCCTACTTGAAGTACAGTTCCAATAATATCAATATTTAAATCAGTACTATAATCTTCGATTTGTTTTCTAATAATATTACTTATTTCATTTGGATTTGTCATAATATATTCAATTTATTCTTCCCTGGATAAAAACTTTAAATTATAGAATAAAGAAAACAAACGAATTATATGATATAAAAATTTAAATTTATATTCATATTTGAAATAGTAAAATTTGATCAAGCTATTAGGTAGAATCTTATTCGAAAAAGATTCTAATTTAATAAACTTACTTCCATCTGTTTTGCCAAACCTTCTAGTTCACCACGTATACTTAAATCAATGATTTTAGAATCTACTTTAATAATAAAACCACCTAAAATTTCTTTATCTATTTTAAATGTTACATTAATTTTTGAATAATAAACTTTAGAGGTTGTAAATTCAGGCCCTAACAATATTTTAAGTTTTTCGATTAATTGTGTTTTTTGCTCTTTACTTAATAAAGATGCTGAGTAAACTTCTACAAACTTAAGGCAAACAAAATTATAAGCTTTGTTTAAAAAAGTTTGTGTGATAATTTCAAGAAAACCTATTCTTTTTTTCTCAACTAATAGCATTAAAAAATTCTTTATTGTTGGGCTTGTTTTTGGTGTTAAACATTTATTTAAAACATTTTTTTTCTCTTTATCTTTAATAAGAGGATTAGCTAAATATTTTTCTAAAGTTGGGGTTAACTTTAATAGAGTTAATAAATTTTCCATATCAAAAATGATTTGAAAAAAAACTTGAGTATCAGCATTTTCTTCTTTTAGGTACAAGTCTAAACCTAATTGTAGTAAAGCTTCTGAATATGGATTTGCAATTTTTGAACCGAACATTGTGTTAGCCATTCTTATTCTCCTAATTGCGTTATTTTCAGATTTATAATAGCAGATTGTTCAACCTTTCCTAATTGTTTTTTAAGCTTAAGAATCACTTGGTTTAGTGCTCTTTTTGAAACTTCTTTAGTAACATCGTTGAAAATTTTATTCTCACGATTACGTAGAACAACTATTGCTGTTGTGAATTTTTTCGACAGATCATCTTTTCCTTGATCCCACTTAAGCTTTAAAACATTTTGTTTTGTTGTTTCCATTTGCTGATTTATTTCTTTAATAATAATATCCATTTGTGACCATTGTTTTTTTGCTTCGCTATAGCGCTTGTTAGAATCAGATAAACGTGTTTCGGCATTTTCTATACCTTGCACAATTTTTTCTTTACGTGCTGTAAGATTTTCCGTTAAAAACTTTTTTAGGACAACAAACAATATTACTAACAACAAGATTATATTTATAATGTTTGATTCAAATATATCGGTGTTTAAGCTAATTCCAAAATCCTCATTTGAAACAAAGTACTGTATATAACTTTTCATTTTTTATTAATTATTTAATATATTTAAATTTTCATTAGTAGTGTTTTAAAGAAGTGTAAAGTAATTTTTATGTTTTCATTATCTTTTTCATAATTTGATTACTTAAAGAATCGATTTCAGTATCAAAACTTCTTAAAATGTTTTCTTTATTTTCTTCAAAAGTTTCAGTCGTTTCTGTTAAAAATTTATCAATAAATATTTCGGAAGATTTCAGTTTTTCTTCTAAAATCTCTTTGTATAAGTTTTGATAAGTTAATAAATCTAATGCCACTGCTTTACGAGCTTTAGATGTCTTTTTTTCATATTTTAGATTTAATTCATTTGACTTTGTCAATATACTTGTAGCTTCAGACAAACTTTTACTTATATAAAGATTTCGTTCCTCAATAGTATCTAATAAAGGTGTGTATAAAATAAAATTCAGAACAAACATAAAGATTACAAACTGCAATGCTACGACTGGTAATGTACCATCAAAATCAAATAATCCTCCAGTTTTTTCCGTACCTATTATCAAAATGGAGTTATAGTTATCAAACATTTTTTAGTTTTAATATTAAAAATAAAATTTTTTTGGGGAAAGGGTAACTAGTCGATATTAGAGATGTTCTTAAGTTTTTACTCAAGAACATCTCTAATATCGACTATTAACTAGTAAATGGATTTGCGAATAATAAAGCTAAAGCTACAACTAAGCCGTAAATAGTTAAAGCTTCCATGAAGGCAAAACTTAAAAGTAAAGTACCACGAATTTTATTTTCTGCTTCTGGTTGACGGGCGATACCTTCAACCGCTTGACCAGCAGCAGTTCCTTGTCCAATTCCTGGACCAATTGCAGCTAAACCAACAGCAAGACCAGCAGCTATAACAGATGCAGCAGAAACAATAGAATCCATATAATTTATTCGTGGGTTAGATAAGAAAAAATTAACAAATTTCTAATATATTTTTTATTCAATTAAGTTAATCAATCGAATCGGATTAGGATTAATGCCCTTCTACCGCTTCAGCAATATAAGCACCAGCTAAAGTTGAAAAAATTAGAGCTTGAACTGAACTTGCAAATACACCTAAAAGCATTACTGGCAGTGGTACAATTAAAGGGACTAATAACGCTAGTACAGAAACAGTTAATTCATCAGCTAAAATATTACCAAATAAACGAAAACTTAATGAAAGAGGTTTTGTAAAATCCTCTAAAATATTAATCGGTAATAAAAGGGGTGTTGGTTCTATATAACGTTTAAAGTAACCAAAACCTTTTGTACTTAACCCTGCATAAAAATACATAAAGGATGTTAATAATGCTAAAGCAACGGTTGTATTGATATCATTTGTAGGAGCTCCAAATTCACCTTCAGAAAGCTTTATTAATTTCCAAGGAATTACGGCTCCAGCCCAGTTACAACCAAAAACGAATAAAAATAGAGTTCCGATAAATGGTAACCATGGTCGATATTCGTTACCAAGTTGATTTTGAGCAATCTCTTTAACAAATTCAACAACAGACTCCATAAAATTTTGCCAACCATTAGGGATCATACTTTTATCTGATGTTCCTAAGAACGAAAATAGAAATGTTAATAATATTACAAGCGAGCTAACAATTATTACTTGACCATGAAAAGTAATATCGTTTAATTCCCAATAGAGATGTTTTCCAACTTCAATGTCTGATAAAAAGATTAATGAATTTAAGTTAATAATAGTAGTACTTTGGAGAATATTCATATTTAATTATAGTAAAGAGATAAATTATAACACCTTATGCAAAAATACGCATACAGATAAATACTATGAAACTTAGACTGAAATAAGTATAGTCTAAACTCTTTAAAGAACAAAAGTAAAAAAAAAAAACTTTTTTATCATGTACTTCTTAATTACCTAATGTATAGCGAGTAAATCTTTTTATTCTTATGTTCTCACCAAAAAGACTAATTTTTTCTTTTATTAATTCATCCACGGTAATATTCGCGTCTCTTATAAAAGGTTGATTAAGTAAAGTTAAATTATTTAAGGTTTTTTCAATTCTCCCTAAAATAATTTTTTCTTTGATGTCATCAGGTTTATTCTTTAAATCTTCCTTTTCTGATTCAATAGCTTTTTCATTAAGAACAATATCTTCTGGGATATCATCGTTTTGAATATAAAGAACGTCAGGTGAGGCTGCAATTTGCATAGCAAGATTTTGAACTAATTCCTGAAATTCTTCACGACGTGCAACAAAATCTGTTTCACAATTAACTTCAATCAATACACCAATTCTCCCCCCTATATGTATATAACTATTGACAAGTCCTTCAATAGTCTTACGATTTACTTTTTTGTCTGCTGAGGCCTGGCCTTTTTCGCGCAGGCTTTTAATCGCTTCTTCAAAATTACCATTTGACTCTAATAAAGCCTTTTTGCAATTCATCATACCCGCCCCAGTTTTATGCCTTAATTCTCTAACTCTTTCTGCATCAATATGTAGCATAATAATTTTTTATCCTTACTTATAATTTTTTACTTAATTCTCTCTTTTAAGTTTTTAGAGAATTTTGTTGGCCTAAACAAATGCTATCCGATATGTTTTGAATAATATATTTTATGGATCTTATAGAGTCGTCATTACCAGGGATTGGTATTGTAGCTAAATCTGGGTCACAATTAGTATCCAGGATTGAGATTATAGGAATATTTAAAGAAAGTGCTTCTTTGATAGCAATAATTTCACGCTTTTGATCTATAATGACTAAAATATCAGGTATTTTTTTCATTCCTTTAACACCATTAAAATATTTTTTAAGTTTTTCAAGCTCTTTTTTTAAATTTGCTGCTTCTTTCTTAGGCAAAGTATTAAAAGAACCTAATTTTTCTTGTTGTTCTAAATCATTTAAACGATCAATTCTACTTTTTATAGTTACCCAATTTGTTAACATACCTCCTAACCAACGATGATTTATATAAAAGGCACCACATTTTTGTGCCTCAATAGCAATCAAAGGAGAAGCTTGTTTTTTTGTTCCAACAAACAAAAATGTTTGTTTTTTTGTAGAGGCTCTTTTACTAAAATCACAGGCTCTTTTTAAAAACTCAGTTGTTTGGATTAAATCTAGAATATGTATACCATTACGTTCTGCATAGATGTAAGGGAACATCTTCGGATTCCAGCGATGAGCTTTATGTCCAAAATGTACACCTGCATCTAAAAGTTGAGCCAATTCAATCTTAGCCATAAAAATAGTTATCCTTTTTATTTTAAAATATTGTATTTCTTTTTGATGAATGTTTTTAAATAATTGGTCTATATTAAATAATAATTTTTATTGTTTTGATATCTATAATAATTAGTATAGCAGACTTTTAATCTTTTAATATTTATAATCAAAAGATAAATCTATTTTATTTGTTATACTTAAAACGTACTACTTTTTTTAGTTTTGTTTCCTTTAATTTTATTTGGGTTTTTAAACTTAAATTGTTTTGCTCTTTTACTAACCTTTCAGGTAATAATACTTTATTAAAAGTAATATCTTTATTAATATAAAAACCTGTACCTGCGGGTATTAAACGTCCTGTGATAGCATTCTCTTTTAATCCTAGAAGCCAATCGGTTTTACCCTGAATAGCTGCTCTTGTTAAAACTCTTGTAGTTTCTTGGAAACTTGCTGCAGCTAAAAAACTGTCCGTTTTCAACGAGGACTTTGTAATACCCAATAATATAGGTCGGAAACCTAACTGATTACTATTTTTAAGGCAAAGATTGATATATTGAGCTTGATCTAAATCAATAATGTCTCCAGGTAAAAAATGGGTTTTTCCAGGATATTCAATATAAACTCTATGTGTCATTTCTTTAACAATTAATTCTACATGCTTACTAGAGATCATAACCCCTTGAGACACATATATAGCTTGTACAGATGTTAATAATAGTCCTTGCAATTTTTTTAGACTGCGATAAGCCGATTCGTAAGTAGATAAAACCCCTAATGAACAAAAGTAACGAAAGTAAACATGAAGTAAAGTATGAGGATTTAAAGAACCTTGTGTTAAGGGTTGTCCCACTGAGACTGATTCATACTTTCTAACTACCAACCTTTGAGAGCGAGAAGCTTTATAATAATCATTCTTTATTGATGGTTTCGTAGCAATTACAATAAAATTCGAAGTATATCTAATAGAATTAATAAAGCCTGGTCTTGTTGCCAATAAGGATTCTATTTTAGGTTTACGGGCTTCTAAAATATTATTGATTTTTGGTAACCCTTGCACGATATCACCAGTTATTAGGCGTTCAAATATTAATTGTCCTAAAGTTTCTTGTCTTCTAATATAATCGCCTGGTATTTTTCGGACTAATGCTCCTGTGGAGAAAAAATAAGATTGACCTAAATGTATAGTAATTTTATTGCCCTTGATTTCTTTTAGTAAACCATCTTCTTTAATTAAAAGATCATTATTAAATAATTTATTAGTTTTAAAAAATTTATTTGGTTTATAATCATGATTAAAGCTATCTAAAAAAATCTCAGCATAATCAGATTTTGTTGTTAGTAATAGTTCTGATCTCGTTTTATTACTTTTTTTTTTAATACTAGAAATAATATTATTAAAAGGTGATAAAGTATCAAATGCTCCAATAATAGTATAAGGGTCAGTAAATTGTTCTTCTTCAACAAGTAAATTGACTTCGATATCCGTTTTTTTTATTTCTTTTGGTATTACATTATCAAAAAGAAAAATTTGCCCATATATAAAACTAATCTGGCTATAAGAATTTTTTTTCTTTGGCTTTTTTAATTCAAAAATTAGCTCTGTATCATCGAGATCAAGAGAATAATTAATTATTAAAGGAGAATCAATAAATTGTATTGGTTTATCAATTGTAATTTGTTGTCCTGATAGAATTTGTATCCTAAAATCTTCTACAATTAGATTAAGTGGAGCAAAAGAGTTTGAATTTAAAATTTGAAGTGGTTGTTCATTTGTGAATTCATACCGAGTTATAGGACGAATAGACAAATATGTTTCTCCATGAACACTTTCAAGTTCTATATAACTTAAAACATAAATTTCAAACTCCCCTAATATAAATTCACCAGGATAATATATCTGTTCATGAAGATCTTTATAAAATTTTAATTCTTTGTTTAATTTGTATCTTTGACCAGGTTTAATAGTAATATACTTTGTTGGTTCTTCAATTGTAAAAGTAATAAATCCGTCTATCGATATAAAATAATCAGGGAAAATTTCCTCATGTTTTTTTACATAAGTCCCATTTTTAAATTTAAAGTCTTTTTCCTTTGAATCTGTTCGAATTGTTGCTTCAGGGACATAGAAGATTGTTGATCCAGATTTTAGTTTATTATTTAAGTTACTTCCGAGAGGTCTTGGTTTATAAAGATCAGAAATAAAAAAACTGCCACCAGTTTTTGTTTTATATTTATTATTACATAAAGAACCAAAAGAAAATAAGCGCTTATTGATTAATTGTGGTTTTAATATAATTTGGTGAGTATACGATAAATAAACTTTACATTTGGAAACTTCAATATGATTACTTTCAATAAAAATTTTAAAAATATTTTCTTCACGAGTGTAATTTTGAGTCTTTAAGCCAAGGAGCTCTTGAGTTGATTTATTTCGGGAAAACCTAATAAATCCGCCTATAGTTGTAACTATTTTCGATTGTGCTATAGATTGATCTTTATAAATCTTTTCAAGTTTTCGTGCTCTTATAACTGTATCAAATGCGGTAGATAAAACCTCTCCAGATAAAACCCAAAAACTATAATTTTTTTTCCCTCTTTTTCTGAAATCTGAAATATTTTGTTTTTGATAATCTTGTGGAGAACCATTTTTTTCCAAGATAATTTTTCCTGGATGTCTTGCATTAACATATTTTATTTCTTTTTCCCCGAGAGTTATCTCTTTCATTTTAGGGGCCGCTTCCAATAAAACTTGATTATCTGTAATATACGTATGATTCTCAGAAAAAATTATTGTATTTTCTGGGATTGGAAGTCTGATGATTTTATTGTCATACGTAATAACCCCTAACCATGAGTCATTTTCACTGAGTAGTGCATTTTGCCCATATTTAGTCCTGTATGGACGGAGTTTTAATTCTGACATAAAATCTAAGTATCCAGAGTAGTTCACCCGTCCTTGACGAATTAATTCACTTGTAAAAACCCCTCCCGTATGAAAAGTTCTCATTGTCAATTGGGTTCCTGGTTCGCCTATGGATTGGGCAGCAATTAAGCCAACTGTTTCCCCTAACTCCACTAAATTACCTAAGGCTAAATTCCATCCGTAGCAATGTTGGCAAACTGCACGTCTACATTCACAAGTTAACGGTGATCTAACTAATACTTTATTGATTTTAAATTTAATTAAATTTTCTATAAGAGAACTTGTAATTTGTTGATTTCTAAGAGCAATGATTTTTTTAGTTTCAGGTTCGACTATTGAAGATGCTAAAACTCTACCATTAAGAAGTTCTGTAAGAGATAAAAATCCTTTTTCGTTCTCATCTTTTACTCCCTCTTGCAAAAAAACACCTCGTTTAGTTTTACAATCCAATTCACTGATTATAATACTTTGAGCGACTTCAACAAGTCGTCTTGTTAAATAACCAGAATCCGCGGTTTTTACTGCTGTATCAACAAGACCTTTTCTAGCTCCATAAGACGAGATAATATAATCTGTAATTGACAAACCTTCTCGGAAATTTGATCCGATTGCCCTATCAATAATTCTACCACTTGGGTCCGACATTAAACCTCTCATACCAACTAATTGTCGGACTTGTGAGATGTTTCCGCGTGCACCCGAAAAGGCCATAATATATACAGAATTTAAAGGATCAGTTTTTTTAAAAAACTCTATAAGCCTCTCTTTTAATTCTTCACTAGTAGTATTCCAAATATAAATAATTCTTTGGAATCTTTCTACTTCTGTAATTTCACCATTCTTTGCTTGTGCTTCAGTTAAAAAAGCGTCTAAAGAGGCTTTACGCATCAGATCAATTTTTATAGGTGGAATTCTCAAATCTTCAATGCCTATAGAAATTCCCGATTTAGTTGCATATTCAAAACCTATCTCTTTTAATTGGTCAACAAAAAATGCAGCTTTTCTTTGACCATAATTTTTAAACGCCCATCCAATAATTTTTTTTAATTCTTTTTTATTAATAGTATTGTTTGAAAAAATATTTGATCGTTTTGCCATTTTATCTCACCTCCGGTTTATTTAATATATCATTAACGCATTGATTAAAAATAATACGACCAGGAGTTGTACGAAGAAATTGAACTAATAATTTACCATCCATTGTTTCTTTCCTTTGTAAATTGTTATAAATAACAAGGTTAGTATTATTTGATAAATGAATTTTTTTAATAAATTTTAATCGACTATCTAAGGTTATATCATTTGGGCAACGAACCCAAATAGAAGAATGAATTTGTAATTGTTTTTGCTCGTACGCAGATATTACTTCATTAAAATTAGAGAAATAATTATTTGAACCTCGTAAGTTTTTTCTATTTTGAGTAGTTAAATAGTAAAAACCCAAGACCATATCTTGGGAAGGTTGAATAGTCGGTTCACCACTAGATGCAGATAAAAAATTATTAGGAGCTAATAAGCATAATCTTGTTTCTAATTGAGACTCAAAAGATAAAGGAATATGCACTGCCATTTGATCACCATCAAAATCTGCATTAAAAGAAGAACATACTAGAGGATGTAACTGTATAGCACGTCCTCTAACTAGTACTGAATCGAAAGCCTGAACCCCTAAACGATGCAACGTTGGCGCACGGTTTAGAATAATAGGATGTTTTTTTAAAATTTCCTCGGTTAAATACCAAATAAAAGGCTCATTGCTATAAATAATTTTTTTTGCTCTTTTTATTGAGTGTGATAATCCTTGAGAAAGTAATCTATAAATAATAAATGGTAAAAACAATTCAATTGCCATCTCATAAGGTAAACCACATTGGTTTAATTTAAGATGAGGACCAACAATAATTACTGAACGTCCTGAGTAGTCTACACGTTTCCCTAACAAATTTTGACGAAACCTACCCTGTTTCCCTTCAATAATATCAGCTAATGATTTTAGAGGTCTTTTATTTGCATCGAGTATTTTAGAACCACGTTTTCCATTATCAATAAGTGTGTCAACAGCTTCCTGAATCATTCGTTTTTCAGTCAGGACAACAACACTAGGAGCATGAACAGATAATAACCTTTTTAATCTTTTATTTCTAATAATAATTTTTCGATAAAGTTCATTTAAATCTGAAGTAGCAAACCTTCCATTGTCTAATTTTACAATAGGTCGAATACCAGGTGGAAGAACAGGAAGAAAGTGAAGTACCATCCATTCTGGCCGAGTACCTGTAGTTAAAAAATTTTCAAATATACGAATTTTTTTGATTGCAACTTCAACTTTTTTTTTAACTTCAGAAAAAAACATAATATTCCGATTATTTTCGATCTCTACTTTTAAATCAATTTTTTTTAATCGGTGATAAAGTATTTCAGCACCTTGACGTTTTTTACCATAATGAAAGCCTTCACCTTCAGTGTCATAAAAAGATGATAAAAAGACCTGTTCATACTTTGCAAGATCTTCGTCTTGGTCTGGCTTTTTGCCATTATAAATAACAGCTTCAAGTTTAGTTATAGGTGAAGCTAGCATAGCTGATAAAAGACTTGGCGACCCTTTTAGATACCAAATATGAACAACCGGGGATAATAATTTAATATATCCCATACGGTGTCTACGAACTCGAGATTCCGTTAATTCTACACCACAGACTTCGCAAAAAAAAACATCTTTTTCTTTATATTTATGTAAACCACAAGTACATTCCCAATTTTTAACGGGTCCAAATATTTTCTCGCAAAATAATCCTCCTTTCTCAGGTTTGTGGGTACGATAATTGATTGTTTCTGGTTGAGTAACTTCACCTACTATCTCGCCATTGGGTAAAATTTTTTCAGCCCATTCTTTAATACGTTCAGGAGAAGCTAAATTAATTTTTACATAATCAAATTTTTGTTTTAAATTTTTCATTTTTATATAAATATTCAGGTTTATAATTTTGAAATAAGATCAAACTTTAAACTAATTTTGGTTTAAGAAGGGGTAATAAATTAACTTTATATGACGTTATTTCACCCGTATCTAACTTACCAATTTCATGCGTTGTCATGTCCAATCCTAATGCATTCAATTCTCGAAGTAATACGTTGAAAGATTCTGGAATACCTGGCTCTGGTATATTATGTCCTTTAATAATAGCAGTAAAAACTTCATGGCGACCGTTAATATCATCTGACTTTATGGTTAATAATTCTTGTAAAGTATAAGCTACCCCAAAAGCTTCTAATGCCCAAACTTCCATTTCCCCAAATCGCTGTCCACCATGTTTAGATTTACCCCCTAAGGGTTGTTGAGTGACTAAAGAATAAGAACCTGTTGAACGTGCATGCATCTTTTTATCAACTAAATGAATAAGTTTTAAAATATAAGGTTTTCCAACTAAAACTGGATTATCGAAGACATCCCCAGTTCGTCCATCAGTCAATAAAATTTTTCCTGGAGAAAATTTATTGAAAAGCCATGACTTATTAGTTTTTTTAGCTGCTTTCTTTAAAGCTTTATTAATTAGCATACGGGAGGCGTTTGGCTTATACATTTCATCAAACGGAAGAACTTTGAATCGACGATTTAAGTAATCACCTGCAAATCCTAGTAAGCATTCAAAAATTTGACCTACATTCATTCTTGACGGAACCCCTAAAGGATTTAATATGACATCAACGATTGTTCCATCAGGTAAAAATGGCATATCATCTGTTGGAATTATTTTTGAAATAACACCTTTATTTCCATGTCTCCCAGAAAGTTTGTCACCAATCTTAATTTTTTTTATTTGAGCTATTGAGATACAAACCCATTCATATACACCTGACCCTAAGTTATCCCCTTTGTCACGTGAAGCTGTTTGGATTTCGATAACTCTTCCAGAAATACCATTCGGCACTCTTAAAGAAGAATCCTCTGGCTCTGGTGATTCAATATTAAAGATTGCTCTTAATAATTTACTTTCGGGTAATTCATCGTCCTCCAGTATAGGGGTTATCTTTCCGACTAAAATATCACCGCCATTAACAAATGTTCCTTTTTTTATTATCCCATTAACATCTAAATTCTCTATTTCCTCTTCTTCAATATTTGGAATCGCTACTGTTATTTCTTCTATAGTGTCACGGTCATCTATAAGCTGAAGTTCATATTTTTCTATATGTATTGAAGTAAAAAGATCATCCTGAACTAATCTATCACTAACTAAAATAGCATCTTCAAAGTTATAACCATCCCATGGCATATAAGCAACTGTTAAATTTTGTCCTAAAGCAAGTTCACCTCCTTCAGTACCAGGACCATCCGCAAGAATTTGGCCAGGTTTTACAATCTCTCCATTCCAAATCAGAGGCTTTTGATTAATTATAGTTTCTTGATTTGAACGACGGTATTTATCTAAAAAGTACATTTTAGAACTGCCAAAATGTTTAGTATCAAGAATTGTAATCCGATCGGAACAGACAGAATCAATAATTCCATTTAATAAATTTATTAAGACTACTTGAGAATCAGTAGCAATTTGATGTTCAATACCTGTCCCAATTATAGGTTTTTTTGGGTATAATAATGGAACTGCTTGCCTTTGCATATTTGAGCCCATTAAGGCACGGTTTGCATCATCATGCTCTAAAAATGGTATTAAAGAAGCGCCTACTGCAAGAATTTGTATTGGAGAAACTGCTAAAAAATCAACATCAATAGCATCGACTGTTATAAATTCATTAAATGAACGTACAGGAACAATTTGTGTCTTAAAAAAATTGTCGTTTGTTAACAGCACATCCCCCGAAGCAACATTAAAATTAGCTTCTTGTTCAGCAGTTAGATGAACAGGCCCTAACTCGTACATTACTTTTCCTTTATAAACTCGGAAGAAAGGAGTTGTGATAAAACCATAGTGATTAATTCTAGCATGAGTTGCTAAAGACGCAATTAACCCAGCTTTTTGTCCTTCTGGAGTTTCAATTGGGCATAGACGTCCATATTGTGTTGGGTGAATATCTCGCGCAGCAAAACTAACATGTTCACTATTTAATCCTCCTGGTCCTAAAGAACTAATTCTTCGTTTATGTGTTAATTGTGCTAAAGCATTTACTTCATCAAAGTATTGTGATAAAGGACTCAACCCAAAAAACTCTCTTATAACCGATGTTAAAACTTTTGAGTTTAACAATTCATTCGGCATTAATGTTTCTTTCGGGAGTATTTTAGTTTTACTAATTTTATTAGCTTTAGTTGTACTAATGTTAATTTTTTTAGGCTTAGACTTTTTAGTCGTAGTAACTTTTTTCTTTTTTTTTATTCGAAACATGTCCGAAGTCAATTTATCATCTGTATTAATTTTTTTTTTTATTCGACCAAGGGCTACACGTACTTGAAGTTGTAATAATTCGCCAACTGAGCGGACTCTTCGATTTTCTAAGTTATCTATATCATCAAGTTTTTCATTATGGAAACTAATATGAATTAATTTATCAATAACTTTTAAAATATCTAAAGAAGTTAAAGTTCTTCTACTTAATGGTAACCCAATATCTAATTTCTTATTGAGTTTAATACGACCAACTTCACCTAGATCATATACACTTTTATCTAGAAGACGTTCATTTATTAATTCTTGTACTCTAAAAACAGTTAATAATATATTTCTATTATAGGCTTCATTAGCTTCTTTATCCTCAGCTTTATTTTTATTTGATTTGGAAGCCATTTTATCAAACACTGCTAACCGAATAGCAGCTAAACTTTTTATTAAAAACTCAAAATTTTGGACAGTTTGATAAACCTCAGATTCGTCTAATGAAAGACCGACTAAAAACCAATTTAGAGGTATTTTATATTGTTTATCAAACTTCACCCAAATTAAATTATATTCTAATTCGAAGGTTAACCATGATCCGTATTTTGAGATAATTGTACCTTCATAAAAAACTTTTTTTTCTTTTATTATCTGTTTATAATAAACACCGGGACTTCTAATTATTTGACTAATAATAACTCTTTCGCACCCATTAAATATAAAAGTACCTTTTTCTGTAAGTAAAGGAATTTCACCGAAAAAGACCCGCTCTTTACGGGAAAAGTCTTCTGACTGTATTATATCATTTTTTATTATTTCGTTTTTTTTGAGCGACATTAAAACATAAATCCTTAGGTTATAATTCCCTTTTTTTGTTAAAGCATTTAAGATCGCGAAACCAGGGTAATATATTTTATATTCTTGGCCATAGATTATTAATTCAATTCCGCTATTATGGTTTAAAATCGAAGGACAATTTGTTAACTCTTCGGGTAATCCTTCAGTTAAAAACCAACAAAAGCTTATTCGCTGCACTTCTGATAAATCTGGGAGAATTATCGTAGATTTTTGCTTTCTATTTTCTATAATATTTTTCATTTAGTAGTTAAGCTTTTATTATATAAAAATATATATATATCTAAACGGGATATTGGGAGTAAATAAAATTTAACTAACCTTATTATATCTTAAAAATTAGGAAGTTGTGAAAGTTTTTTTGAATAAGTTATTTTTTTTTCTAATTGCAGTATTTTTATGGATAATTTTTTTTTTTACAGCTCTATCAAGTCTACTAGCAACTAAGGCAAATGAATCTAAAAGCGTCTTTTTTACATTATCTGGAGTTGACTGACCTTCAACAAAATTTTCACTATTTTTATATTCTTTTAGAAGATTTAAATGTGTTTTTTCATAATATTTTATTAAGGACTTATATGAGTTGTTTTGGATATTATTTCTTTTATTTATTCTAATGCGTTTCTTTGCAGATCTATTATTCGCCATACTCTATTAACTCCAATAAAAATCATATATTAGTATATAACTATATTATAAAGTAACATATTATTCTTAGGCAAGTTTTTTAAAAAGCTAAGTATTAATTTTCCGTCAGGTTTAACAGGAGAGAGTCGGATTCGAACCCACGGAACGCGTAAACGTTCATCTGATTTCAAATCAGACGCAATCGACCATCTCTGCCATCTCTCCAAAAAGTAAAAATCACTGTTTATTAATTAAACTGGCTAGAAGATCGAGATTATAGCAGTCCGTCATAATCTCGATCTTCTAGCCAGTTATTATTTAATTCCATTTAATTGAAGCAGGATTAGGGTTTTTTCCTATCGAGAAATCTCTTTTTCCTACTGGTACTCTACCTTCATTTGATGTTTCAGGGAAAACACCATCTTTTGGATGTAAAAATTGTATTTCTCCACCTGGAAAAATTCTATAAATTTTATAGTCCTTAATTTTCATTTTTCGTAACTGCGTTCCCAAAGCAAGACATTGTTCTTTGCGGGCAAGGTATAAAAGATTTTGACCTAATAGCATTAATGCTGTCCCAGCGGTTGGCATTTCAAATAATTGTTCTTCTTTAGAATTCCAAGTAATAACATACTTTTCTTCAAATTCCGCAGAGCGTAGCCAACCACCAGTACTACCCCCAAAAATTGGCATAAATTGATTAGGATAAAGTGACATTAATAAAAAAATTTGATATTTAATGTGAAAATTTAATAAATTTATTTAACTGATATTTTAGCGGAGGCCGGATTTGAACCTGCGACTTTCGGGTTATGAGCCCAACGAGCTACCAAACTGCTCCACTCCGCAAAAAATATAATCTAACAGATGAATGCCATAAATCGGATTCGGGACGGCAGGATTTGAACCTGCGGCACCCTGCTCCCAAAGCAGATACGCTACCAAACTGCGCTACGTCCCGTTAGTGCTTATATACCTCAGAAGCATATCAACACTAAAGAATTTATGTCAAGAAAGAAGTATTTAAAATAAAATCGAAAGTTTAAGATGCTGCTTCTTTAGCAGCATACATAACTTCTAATGTTATGACATCCATTTTTTGTTCCTTCGCAAACTTTTCAGTGTTTCGCTTGATTTTACCTCTAATAAATCCTGGAATTTTTGTTAACTCTGTTTGTGACTCAGGATTCCATTTTATTTTAGCTTCTTCAGTATCTACAGATAAACCTGCAGTTAAAATCTCTTTTGTATCATGGCCCCCAAAAATTTCTAATAGATGATCTTCCATCCCTAAAGTAAAAGAATTATATATTAAGTCTGCAATTTGGTTAGCTCCTTCGTAGCCGAGAAAAGGACGATAACTCAAAGGGAAATTTTGGATATGAACAGGTGCAGAAATAACACCACATGGAATATTTAGACGCTTAGCAACATGTCTTTCCATTTGAGTACCAAAGATAACTGCCGGCTCAACTTTAGCTATTAAATCGCCAATTAAATTATGATCATCAGTTATCACAATTTCATCACATAAATCACCAACTTCTTTTTCAAACCAAGATTTATCATATTTACAATATGTCCCAGCCCAAACAACATTAATACCCATTTCTCTTGTCAAAATTTTAGTCATAGCTGCAGCATGAGTTGAATCTCCAAATACTATTGCTTTTTTACCAGTTAAGTTTTGACAGTCGATAGATCTAGAAAACCAAGCAGATTGAGATACAAAACGAGTTTGTATATCAATGTATTTTTCAAAATTAACATCAGACCCATTATCATTTAAAATATATTGAATTTTTCTAATACAATTAGCAGTTTCAACAACTCCCATAGGGGTAGTATCAATGAAGGGCATATTAAATTCATCTTTTAGATATTCTGCTGTCAATAAGCCAATTTCTCTATAAGGGACTATATTAAACCAAGCTTTAGGTAGATTTTTTAGTTCTTGAACTGAAGCCCCTTCCGGAATAATACTATTAATTTTGATATTTAAATCTGACATTAATCTTTTTAATTCAGCAATATCATGTTGATTGTGAAACGCTAAATTAAATGAACCTATTATATTTACCGAGGGCTCAAGTGTTTTTAACTTATCTAAGTTTTTAGTTTTACGAGCTTTCTTTATATAAAATTGTACAATTTGTTCTAATGTTCTATCGGCTGCTTGCATCTCATTAACCCTATAGTGGTTAACGTCAGCTAATAAAACATCTGCTTGGGTTTCTATTGAAGCACGGTTAACGAAATTTTGTAGATCTTCTTGTAAAATACTAGAAGTACAAGTAGGAGTTAGTACGACTAAATCTGGTTTTTCTTCTTTATCTTTTCTACTTATATTATTAACTACTTTTTCCTGAGAGCCTCTGGCTAGAACATGTCTATCAACAACGCTTGCCGTTACTGCTGTAAAATCACGTTTTCTTTCCAGCATTGATCTCATAACATTAAAATAATCATCGCCTAAAGGAGCGTGCATAATCGCATGAACATTTTTAAACGAGCTAGCGATTCTAAGAGTACCAATATGAGCAGGACCGGCGTACATCCAGTAAGCTAATTTCATAGGAGATTATATTATATTAGTTTAAAAAATAAATTGGAGTATTCAATTCGAACCACTCCATAGAGTATACAGTACAGTATAGTACAGATTCCTAATTTAAAGCGTAAGAGAAATATAAATGAACTTTAAGTACTTTATAAAAAATTGTTTTATCATATAGCATCATAATATAATAAGCCGATAGGGTCGATGCCCGAGTGGTTAAAGGGGGCGGATTGTAAATCCGCTGGTTTACCTACGTTGGTTCAAATCCAACTCGGCCTATTAAATCGAGTGTTAATTAAGTGGCGGTTTTTTTGGCGCTTTATCTTTTCTTTCTCTGTCCCACCAAATAAAGTCAGGACCATCTCTTCCTAAGTGTACTTCTACTGCTTCTCGTATGAACTGATTTTTATCGTACTTGCCAAGGAAAGCTCTGACAAAACAAGGTATATATAAGCTTAACCAACAAAAGAAAGCCATCAAAGTTACTTGTGCTCTAAGATAATCATCTACAATAAAAGTATCAGTAAATGCAAGGAACATTTCATTTAGAATACCTTGTAACGAGACAAGCATTATACTGTACATTATGTTATATCTTACAAATCTATCTCCTGGTATCTTATAGCGGATAAAAAATCCATATCCTATAGATAAATAAATAAAAGTTAAAAATGGGATTTGTTGTATGACATCAATTGAATCTGCCACAAAATTGGGCATAAAAAGCCTTAAAATAAGAGGATGATCATCTTTTAATAGAGGTATATGAAGATTAATCATATCTAGATACGGTACAGCATATGCAAGTGCTGAAAAACTTCGTGTAAAAATTAAAGTATTAAAAGCAAAAAACCATTCTCTTGGCTTTTTAAAATTAAATTTTTGTTCAAGTATAAATGCTATTACTAAAAATAAAACTAAAATAATAATTTCTAACCAATATAATCCAAACAATACTCTAATAGCTTCCTTCATAATTAATTCGTTTACGAAAAATAATATTAAAAAATAATCTTAATTTAAATATATATTAGTATAATAGCATCAGCTATAATACTAAATATATTTATTATATCTATTTAAATTCTAGTACATATATTTTTATACAATACAACCAAGACTCTATCCTAAAGGCTTTTTTTTAAGTTATGAAAAATTTTACGTATTCTAGAACAAAATGATGCTTTTTCATCTATATCTAACCTATGGTTAAATATATCATAAAGTGTCTAAAAATGGATTAACCAAAAAAAGATTGTTTAAAATTTAAAAATTCAAGATTGTATTTAACTTTTGCTCGATTAGTTTTTCCTCCAGAAATAACTTTTAGAGGAAAGTATAATAACCAAAACTCTGAGAATGATATATAACTTATCAAACTACTAAATATTAAAAAGAAAAATCCAAAATATATTAATTTAATACCTGGGTCAGATTTAATCTGTATACCTGTAGAAGAAATGACGTCAATTAAATTCAAATCTATAGAATCAGTATTATATAGAATATCTCCTATGTTGCTACTTTTTAAAAACTTTCCCTCGTTATTATATAAACTTATTTGTCCCCGGTTGTCTTTAATAAGGATAATAAAACTTTTTTTATCCTTCTGGATGCTAGGTAAAGAACTTATCCAAATTTTTTGATTTGAGGTATTTATTTTTGATATTGGTAATTGAAGACTTATTTTAGAAGTAGTATTTTTAATATACTTTAAACGTAATCCTAATATTCCCCAATCTGTTTGATATATTATTAAATCTTGCAATAATAATGGATTGTTCACAGAAATAGTTTTTCTTTGTACTTCTTTACCTTGACCATTTAAAATTGAAAGGTCAGTATAAAATTGTTTAATTAAACCATTAGATGTGTATATTGACCAAAAATCATTAACACGAAATGTTTTCTGAGGTACCGAAGAAAAAACCCCATTTTTTATTAAATTTTGGATATGAAATACTTCTGTTTTAGGTATTAATTCTTGTGAATTAAATCCTTTTAAGGCACCTAGTGTACTCCCTAACAAAACACAAATAATACTTAAATGAACAATTATCGGACCTACTCGGCTGATTAATCCTTTATAAGCATAAAAACTATTTGCTTGTTGAAAAAGAGAATATTGTTTATTTAACAGTGTGTGTCCTAAATGACTGGGGAAGACTTTGATTGCATTTATTTTAATCTGTAATTTATTATATTGGTTAATTTGCTTATAAAAGTAATATCGTCGAGAAAATTTAAGCGTTGGTAACTGCTGAATAATTGTACAACATGCTAAGGAAAGGCCTAAAAGGCCTAATAATAGTAAAAACCACCATGTACTATATATATTATTAAGACCAAAAAATAGAAGAATTTTCCAAACAGGTACAGTAAAAATTAATGTTGAATAACTTTTCTGGTAAAATAGAATTTCTCTATTTTGTTCAATAACTGTGCCAATACTAATAACTACTGAAATTACCAATAATATTAAGATAGCTAATTTTAAATTAGCTAAATATTTAAAAAAACGTTTAATCATATAGATATATAATAATAGAATTTTGCCAGAAATAAATTAAGCCATACGAAGTCTTCCTGATGAAGACCACCCCTCTACAACTTCTGCACGTAACGGGTCAATCCTAGTCATTGGAACAGTTTTTCTAACAGCTAATAAAATATCATTAGTGTTAAATTCGCGATTTTCAGTAAACGCCGCATACATAGCTTCAATAATAGTCTGTTCAATTTCTGCACCAGAAAACTTATTACTCGCTTTACTTAATTTTTTAGTATCATAGGTCTGCCACGTCTCAGGTCGGAAACGTCTTAAATGTATTTCAAAAATTAATTCTCTGTCCTCTCGATTTGGTATATTTAAATGAAAAATTTCATCAAAACGTCCTTTTCTTACTATTTCAAGAGGTAATAGATGAAGATCATTAGCTGTAGCAATAACAAAAACTGGAACCTTTTTCTCTGCTAACCAAGTTGCTAAAGTTCCTAAAACACGTAGTGTAGTACCACCGTCGAGACTCATTTCAGAATCAGCAAAGGTTTTGTCCATTTCATCAATCCATAAAACGCATGGAGACAATGATTCAGTTATACGTATCATTTCTCGAGTTCTAGATTCCGATTCTCCCACAACTCCAGCAAATAATCTCCCAATATCTAAACGTAAGAGTGGCAATTTCCATTCATAGGCAATAGCTTTTGCTAGCAAACTTTTTCCAGTACCTTCCGATCCAATTAATAACAGTCCTCTTGGGGCAACTAAACCATAATTAATAGCCCTTTCAGAAAAAATCTCAGTCCTCTGATTTAACCAAAATTTTAAATTTTTGGCACCTCCAACATCTTTTAAGCTAGTCTTCACTGACCAAAATTCTAAAAGCTCAGTCTCACTTATTACCTGACGCTTTTCTTTTAATATGAGTGGGATTACGTTTTGATCCATTTTATTATAAATTACAATTGCTTTGCCTAAAATTCTTCTAATCTTTTCTAAGGATAAACCTTGGCAAGCTTGAATAATTTTTTCTATCATTCGTTTCTTAAAACGACCTTTTAAAACCAAACTTTTACTTAGACGTGCTAATTCATTATCTATTTCGACAGGTGTCGGTAGATTAAATTTTAGGATCGTTATATGATCCTTTAGTTCGTTTGGAATTTGAACTTCAGAATCAATTATAATTATTGTTTTTGGCTGGACTTTCAACAATTGTAAAATATTCCTTAACTTTCGAGAAATTGTTAAATCCTTTAAAAACCGTTTAAAATCTTTTAAGATAAAAATACTTGGAGTACGTGAATTAATCTTTTCAATAAATTCTAAAGCTTCTAAAGGATTTCTTTTTGCCAATTCTTTTTTTATAGGATTTAATTTATATCCTTGGATAAAATCCCAAACGTATAAACTACTATAACTTTTATTAATAATACTATTACGAATTGTGTATTCTAAACGATCTTCCTCAATCGTTAGGATATAAATAATAGGATAACGAGCGTTTAACAAAACTAAAAGTTCTTCTTCAAAAACCATAAAAAAATTTTTTATTTTACTCTTGTAACTTATATATAAATATTAATAGATTTACTACTTAGATACTTAAATTTTTTCTTTTTCTTCGACGACGATTATTTATCACTTTACGCCCTTGTTTGCTCTTCATACGGGCACGGAAACCTGAAACTCCAATAGCTTTTTTATTTGTTCCACCTAAGGTTCTTTTTGTCATAGAATTTTACTATATGATATTTTATTTTTTATAAAAATTAGAAGTATTAAATTTTAAAAGTATAATAATATAATTAGAAACGTTTTGTCTACTTTAATCAATCTTATTCATCAGTTAAGATAATATTAGATATAAAGATTTCAAATATTATTGAATCTCTGCAATCTTTAAGTGTAAGATTTAAAAGACTAATTGCTCGTTCATCATACCTTAGAAAAGGGTCTTTTTGGGCATAGGCTTCCCAACTAGTAGCGTCAAGTAAAAAACTCATATTTTCTAAATGTTTATACCAATAGAAATCAATATATTTAAAAAATATAAGTTGATTATATCGATCTAGGACTCTTGAATCTGTTGAGCAAGAATAACGAAATTCTTTACAAGCATAACTTGCCCATAATTGTTGGTAAAGAAATTTTTTTAGACCAGAAAGATTACCTAAGTTATTATAAATTATACCATTTGAAATCGATAGTCGATTTAATAATTTGAGTATTTTTTTTGGTAAAATAATATCTTTACCATGTTGATTTTGTGATTTTAGGTATTCGATAAAATCATCAAGGAATCCTTCGCTAAACTCCATAACTAAATCACGCATAACTTTAGTAGAAAGTACCTTTTCTCTTAAATAATAAATCACTTTTCTTTGTTTATCTAAAACTTGATCATATTTGTTTAATGTTTTCCTCTGATCATAATAAAAACCTTCAACTTTCTGCTGAGCGGAGTTTAAAGACTCAGATAAAAATTTCGAGTCTAAAATTTCACTTTCAATTTTTAATTTTTGCATTGTTTCTTGGATTTTGTCTCCTCCAAAAACCCTAATTAGTGGATCATTTAAACTTAAAAAAAATCTAGAACTTCCAGGATTACCTTGCCTTCCAGCTCGTCCTCGTAATTGGTTATCAATTCTTCTTGACTCATGTCGTTCCGTACCTATAACATAAAGTCCTCCTAATGATTTTACTAATTTTGATTCTTCCTTTTGTCTTTCTTTGTATTTTATTAATAATTTACTATATAAATCATTAATAAAATTTTCTAATAAATTTAACTTTTTGTTAGAAATCTCAAATACTGTTAAAATAATATCAAGATTTTTCTCTAAATAAGGAATCAAATTTGGGTTTTTTTTCAAGGCTTTTTTTAGACGTATAAGACTGATGCCCGGAACAAAAAAGTCTTCTTTTTGAATTAATTTTTTTAGGATAAAGCGAGTGGAAGATAATGCCTTAAATTCAGGATTCCCACCTAGTAAAATATCTGTTCCTCTACCTGCCATATTTGTCGCAATAGTAATTGAATTTAAACAACCTGCTTGTGCAACAATTTGTGACTCTCGTCTTATATTTTCTGGTTTTGCATTCAATAATTGATGAGGAACACCATATGTTTTTAATAATTGGGAAATTACTTCTGAGTTTTGTATGGTTGTTGTTCCTACTAAAATAGGTCTACCTGTAGAATATAGCTTTAAACATTCTTGTGCAATAGCTCTCCATTTACTTATCTCATCTACAAAAATAAAATCAGACTCGTCTTTACGCTTCATTTTTTCATAAGTAGGCAAAATAGAGACAGACAAACTATAAATATTTTCAAATTCTAATTCTTCTGTTTTAGCTGTACCAGTCATACCTGATATTTTTGGGTAAAGTCGAAAAAAGTTTTGATAAGTTATCGAGGCTAATGTTTCACTTCCCTTTAACATTTGAATATTTTCTTTAGCCTCAATAGCCTGATGTAAACCATCACCCCATTTCCTGCCTTCCATAATTCGACCAGTAAATTCATCAATAATTACAACCTCATTATTCTTAAGGATATAATGGATATCGCGAAAAAAAAGGTGCCTAGCTTTTAAAGAATTTAAAATATAAGGGATCCAAGGGTCTTGAATACTATAGAGATCCTCAACATTTAATAGAATTTTACTACGCTCTAAACCTTTTTCGGTTAAACTTACTTTTTTTGCTTTTTGATCAATTTCAAAATGTTTTTTATTTTCTAAATATTTAGAAGCTTCATTTGCTTTAAAAAATTTTTCTACCAATAAATTTGATTCACGAGATATTATTAATGGTGTTCTTGCTTCATCAATTAAAATAGAATCAACTTCGTCAATAATACAGAAATTAAAGGCCTTTTGTACTAGCTCTTTTTTGTCTGTAACCATATTATCTTTTAAAAAATCAAACACTAGATCTGTATTCGTTACATATGTCAGATCACGGGAATAATTCTTTCTACGGCTTTGACTTTGCATACCATCTTGTATAAGACCAACTTTTAGGCCTAATAATCTATGAATTTGACCCATCCATTCGGCATCTCGCTTCGCTAAATAATCATTTATTGTTACTATATGGACGCCATTACCCGATAATGCGTTTACTAAAGCAGGCGATGTTGAGACTAGAGTTTTCCCTTCACCTGTTTTCATTTCTGCAATTTTTCCATCATTTAAAACTAACCCGCCAATTAATTGTATATCGTAATGTCGTAGGTTGATTGTTCTTTTAGAGGCTTCTCTAGTTAAAGCAAATCCCTCAACTAAAGTTTTTTGATCTAAAATTCCTTTTTTAGACGTGATATATTTTAATTTCGAGGTCCTACTTTTTAGCTCATTATCACTTAATGCAATTAACTCATTTTCAATATCATTAATAGAATTGAGGGTTAGCCTATATTCGTCCCAAATAGTTTTTAGCTTTGGGAATAATTTTATCATTTTGTCAACGTACTATATTTTATAGAAAATAATTACTTTTTATAAAAGAAAAAAATGTCTATTTTACTAGAATAATTTATCTAAATTCCTTGAGTACGATAAACATTTTTCTAAAGAGAATAATTAATTAATTCATGAGGTTTAAAAGTTCTCAGAAGCTAGAGGACTTTCAATATCATTAGTGAATGCCATAAAATTACTCTCTGCTACATTTTGGAGTCTTAATTTCATCCATTTTATAAAAACTTCATCGAGAGAAACAATAGCTGATAATTCGACTTCTCCTAATCCATCTTTTGTTAGTTTATTTTTTATTCCTATTAAATCAACTGAATTTAGAAATTTGGGTGATTTAATAATCCAAAAATCGATTGTCTTTTTTTCCCTTGCATATTGTTGTACTCGTTCTCTTAGAATTTCTTCTAGCGGTTCATTATCTAATAGAAATTTACTACTCCCAATAACAAAAAAATATTTAACTGCTTTAAGAATTTTCAAGTTTTTATTAACAAAAAAATTTCTTGATAACCTATTTTTTAACTCTTTAGTTTCAGGTTTTATAGAATTCAGAATCTTCATTCTCCGTATAAATTTCTTCGAAAACGAAAATTAATAGATTTCGTAATAATAATAATAATTGTAGAATTTTTTAATATAAACAAAGTATTACTTAATATTATACCGTACTTTTCTATTATATGATTATTTTTATCTTACATTTAAAAAGTCTGATCCTTTTATCGGAGAACTTGACTGCGCAAATTTATAAGGAAGCATTTGACCTGCTAAATATGCTTGTCTTCCTGCCTTAACACCAAGTTTCATAGCTTTGGCCATAGCTATAGAATCTGTTGCGTTTGCTATTGCAGTATTTATTAAAACCGCTTCAGCACCTAGTTCCATAGCAAACGCAGCTTCACTAGGAGAGCCTAAACCTGCATCTATTATAACAGGTATATTAGAATTTTCAATAATAATTTGAATATTATTTATACTTTGAATCCCTTGACCAGAGCCTATAGGAGAACCTAATGGCATAATAGTAGAGCAACCAATATCTTCAAGATGCTTTGCTAACATTGGATCTGTATTCGTATATGGTAATACTACAAAACCTTTTTTCACTAAAAATTCTGCTGCTTTTAATGTTCCTATTGGATCAGGGAAAAGATATTTAGGATCAGATATAACTTCTAACTTAACAAAATTATTTTCTTCCTGACCAATTCTTTTAGATAATTCTCGTCCTAAAAAGGCTAATCTAATTGCCTCATCTGTTGTTTTTGCACCTGCCGTATTAGGTAGTAACCAAAGTTTTTCCCAATTTATTGCCGTTATCAAACTGTCATCCTTAGAAATATTCAACAAATTAAGTCTTCTTATAGCCACAGTTACCATCTCACTTTTACTTTCTGCTAAACATTCTACCATCTCTTTTAAAGTTCTATATTTACCCGTACCAGTAATAAGACGGGAAGTAAAAGTTTTTCCTCCAATGCTCAATTCATCTTGGTTTAACATAGTTTTAACCTAATTAATTAGTTATATAGTAACATATAAAATTCAATTATAGCATACTTAATTATAAGTATATCGATTACAAGCGTATTTATAAAATAAAAATATATTTAGTGTTATCTGCAAACTATAGCAAACTAAAATAAGATATATATACATAATACTATACTAGTTTCGACTTATAAGCGAGTGACGCGATTCGAACGCGCGACGTCAACCTTGGCAAGGTTGCGCTCTACCACTGAGCTACACTCGCAAATTGTTTTTATAACGTAAGCATTATACACATAAAAAGATCATAATATAAATTATGAACCTTTAAAGTCATTAAACAAGGTTCATAATTTATATTATGATCTTTTTATTCGAAATCCTTTCGGTTTGGATTTCTTGAAGGATCGTTAGATAAAAATCCGAATATAAATAGCGAACTAAAACCTGTTACAATAGCATAAACAAATAGTTTTAAGAAATATAAACTAATCATAGGGATTCTCCAATAAAATTTATTTTAAATAATTATATATCAACAAATAAATATTATGCAATTAAATTTAGATATATCTATACCTAAATTTAATTGTATACTATTAATCCTCAACAAAATCAGTATCAATAACTGTATCATCTGGACTTGTTTGTTGTTGAACCGTTTCTGAATTAGCTTGGCTAGCCACATCTTCTCCTATTGCTTGAGATATTTTCTTTAAATCTTCCATTTTCTCTTTAAGATTTTGGTTATCAAAATCATCATTTTGTAATAGATCACGTACGGCTTTAATCCCTGCTGTAAGAGTCTCTTTCTTTTCTTGAGATAATTTGTTATCAGATTCTTTTAGTTGTTTTTCATTTTGGTAACAGATTAAATCGGCTTCATTTCTTAAGTCAATTTTTTCTTTTTTCTCTTTATCTAATTTAGCAGATTCTTCGGCATCTTTTATCATTTTTTCTACTTCATCTTTTTCTAAACTCGAAGCATTTTGAATACTAATACGTTGTGTTTTACCAGTACCTTTATCTTTTGCAGTAACGGATAAAATACCACTTGCATTAATATCAAAAGTAACTTCAATCTGTGGAACTCCTCTTGGAGCAGCTGGTATTCCCTCAAGTTTAAAATTCCCTAAACTTTTATTATCTTTTGCTAATTTACGTTCTCCTTGTAAAACTTCAATATCAACACTTGGTTGATTATCAGCTGCTGTTGAAAAAGTTTCTGATTTTTTAACTGGGATCGTAGTATTACGAGCAATCATAACGGTCATCAATGAACCTAATGTCTCAACTCCTAATGATAATGGTGTAACATCTAATAAAAGAATATTTTTAACTTCACCTGCTAATACACCCCCTTGAACAGCTGCACCAATTGCTACAACCTCATCTGGGTTTACAGTTTGGTTTGGTTCTTTTTCAACAATTTTTGATACTAAGTTTTGAATAGCTGGGATACGTGTTGATCCACCAACTAATACTAGCTCATTAATTGAGCCTCTTTCAACGCGAGCATCTTTTATTGCTGCTTCTACAGGTAGACGACAACGGTTTATTAGTTCTTCACAAAGCTCTTCAAATTTACCTCTAGTTAGTGTTTCCTCTATGTGCTTGGGTCCATCTTGATTAGCTGTAATAAATGGTAAATTTATAGTTGTCTCTGATAAGCTTGATAATTCAATTTTGGCTTTTTCAGCTGCCTCAGTTAATCTTTGTAAAGCTTGTGGATCAGAAGTTAAATCAATCCCTTCTTTATCTTTAAAACTTTTAAGAATATAGTTAACAATTTTCTTATCGAAATCATCTCCACCAAGTTTTGTATCACCTGAAGTAGCTAATACCTCAAAAACACCATCACCAACTTCTAATAGAGAAACATCAAATGTTCCACCTCCTAGATCAAAGATAAGAACTAATTCATTATTTTTTTTCTCTAAACCATATGCTAACGAAGCTGCTGTTGGTTCATTAATGATTCTTTTAACCTCTAAACCTGCAATTCTCCCAGCATCTCTTGTTGCTTGTCGTTGAGCATCATTAAAGTATGCTGGAACTGTTATCACTGCCTCAGTAATTGTCTCGCCCATATATAAACTAACGTCATTTGAAAGCTTTCTTAAGATTTGAGAAGATATTTCTTCAGGACTAAATTGCTTATCCATGTTAGAACAAACAATTTTTACATTATCCTTATTGTCACCTGTAAGCTCATAAGAAACCTCTTTTGATTCACTACTTAATTCACTAAACTTTGACCCCATAAAGCGTTTTATAGAGGAAAAAGTATTTTCTGGATTAATAACAGCCTGGCGTTTTGCAATTTGTCCAACTAGAAGATCTTTATTCTTAGTATAAGCAACAATCGATGGAGTTGTTCTAGCTCCTTCGGTATTATTCACTACTGTTGGCTGACCCCCTTCCATAACAGCTACAACGGAGTTAGTCGTCCCAAGATCTACCCCGAATATTTTACCTGAATTATTAACCATATATTTTTAATCCTTGTATAACGTAATTAATTATAAAATATAGATAAAAACTAAAATAATCTCAATAAGGTATCTTAATGTCATGAAACTCTAAATTACTTTGACGAGCTACCTTACCCTACAATTTATAGGAATATTTTTACACAAATATTTGAGAGGAAAGAGAGGGATTCGAACCCTCGGTACAAAGATTATTCGTACAATAGATTAGCAATCTAACGCTTTAAGCCACTCAGCCATCTCACCACGGGAATAACTCTGGCTGGATTTGAACCTGCGACCAAGGGCTTATGAGTCCCCTACTCTAACCACTGAGCTACAGAGTCTTTTTGCACCCTCACTAGGTAACGTATTCTATCATAAGTAAAAAGTAAAATAGGAATTACTCACCAAATATATTTATCTAAATTTAGCTTATTTGTTTCTTTGACAAAAAGTATGTATTCATGACAAGATTATATTATCCTAGCTACTATATTTTTTAGGATAGAAAGGGGTTGTAGCTCAATTTGGTTAGAGTATCACCCTGTCACGGTGAAAGTTGCGGGTTCGAGTCCCGTCAATCCCGGTTTAATTATTTACTTTAGAAAACTTTTCTTTCAACTCGCCTTATTGCTAACTACAATACACTCAGTTGTTAAAATCATACTCGCTATTGATATAGCATTTTGCAAAGCAGAACGAGTTACTTTTGCTGGATCAACTATACCTGAGTCAAACATATTACCAAACTCATTTCTTTCAGCATTATATCCAAAATTAAAAGAATTTTCTTCAACTAAATCCGTAATAACGCTACCATTTTTACCTGTATTTTCAGCAATTCTTTTTAATGGTTCCTTAATAGAATCTGCTAAGATATAAGCTCCAATAAGTTGATCATCTTTTAAATTCTGCTTTGCCCACAATTTTAATGGAGTTGATAGGTGAGTTAAAGTTGCGCCTCCCCCAGGTATAATTCCTTCTTCAACCGCTGCACGTGTAGCATTGATTGCATCTTCAAGTCTTAATTTTTTATCTTTCATTTCTGTTTCAGTAACAGCACCAACTTTTATAACTGCAATTCCACCAGAAAGTTTAGCAATTCGATCTTTTAATTTTTCGACTTCATAGGCGACGTCATTCATTGTTATTTGTTTTTTTAATTGTTCACAACGGTTTCTAATATTATCTACATTCCCTTTTGTAATAAAAGTAGTTGAATCTTTTGTGACCATTATTCTTGAAGCTGTTCCTAGTAGATCTAATTCAATACTATCTAATCGTAGACCTAGTTCTTCTGTAACTAAAGTTCCTCCTGTTAAAATAGCAATATCCTCTAATAAAGCTTTACGAAAATCACCAAATCCAGGAGCTCGAATAGCCACCACATTAACAATCCCTCTTAATTTATTTAATACTAATGTAGATAAGGCTTCTTTTTCAATATCTTCAGCAATTATTAATAGAGGTCGCTTAGTAAATGCAACTTTTTCTAGAATTGGGATTAAGTCTTGTTGAACTAAAGTCAGCTTTTTGTTCGTAATTAAAATAAAAGGGTTTTCATATTCAACCTCGCCTTTCTCAGGGTTTGTAATAAAATAAGGAGAAATAAATCCTTTATCTAATCTCATTCCATCAGTTATAGCTAGCTCAATAAACGTATTATTACTTTCTTCTAACGAAATAATTCCATCACGCCCTACAGTTTTAAGTGCTTTAGCAATCATGGCACCAATTTCTTTATCATTTCCTGAAGAAATTGTTGCGACTTGTTCGATTGCCGTATTATCTTCAATAGGACGTGCATAATCTAAAATTTGATTTGTTAGATATTTGGCAGCTTTTTCAAGTCCAAATTTTATAGAAATTGGATTTGAGCCCGCAGCGACATTCTTCATTCCTTTTTTTACAATCGCATATGCTAAAACAGTTGCAGTTGTTGTTCCATCACCGGCTACATCATTTGTTTTAGAAGCTGCTTGTCTTATTAAAGACACTCCAGTATTAAAAATATTATTTTCTAACTCAATTTCTTTCGCAATACTGACACCATCATTAATTATTTGTGGTGAACCATATTTTTTATCCAAAACAACATTTCTTCCTTTTGGTCCTAACGTAACTGAAACTGCCTCTACCAAAACTTTCATGCCTTTTTCTAAAGCTTGCCTTGCATCTTCTTGATATAATATTTTTTTACTCATAACGTTATTATTAAAAAAAAGATCTTGAAAATAAAAAGGTTTTTAAGTTAATTAAATTTCTGGTCTTCAGTAGGAAAATTTAATTAAAATAGTCTAATTCTCGTTTGTTTAACTAATTATCACTCTACTTTGTTTAATTCTAGGAAATATAATGAATTACTTGATTTTTCTTTAATAATCATAATCTTGCAAATTCATTGTTCCTTCAAAGGAGCAATGAATTTGCCATTTAGTATCAAGATGTTAAAGTCTTTTAAATAACTAGTTCCAACCTTTTTCAGATTGAGAAATAACAAAATTAGCTACATCTTCAATATCAGTTTCAGATAAACGACCACCAAAAGCCGGCATAGCATTTTTCCCATTTGTTACCTGATAAGTAATAGACTTAATATTGTTCATTTGGTTCTCTTCTAATGCATCTTTTTTCAAAGTTTTTTCAGGCATGATAACATTATTTCCACCGGCATGACATGCAGAACAGTTTGCCGTGAAAACACTTTCTCCATTATTAATATCTACAGCTTCTGCAGGATTATAAAAACTAATTAGGGTTAAGCATGAGATAAAGAAACCCAAAAAAAAATTTTTCATCAGTAATTCTTCTATGAAGTTATTTTTAATTTAATAAAATAAAAATCTATTATTTTTTTAATTTAGAGCATGAGATTAAAAATCTTTCCTACTTTAGCCAAATTAATTAATAATAAATTTTTCCACCACCCCATTTCTCAGAAACAATTTTAGGTTGTAATAAAATATGACCTGCAATATCTACTAAATCATTTTCATCTAATGATCTCATTCTTGTAAAAATGTTGGCACTCTTAATACTTGGATGAATTTCTGCAATGGATTCTAATCCATCATAAGTTGTTGGATTTTTCATATAGTCAACTAACCCTGTTATATTGTTACGTGAAGGTGTTGCTAAACTTAAAGCTTCAGTATCAAGTCCTAAATTTGGGTTTGTTTTTGTTACACCACCAACGTGGCATTGGCCACAACTTGAATTAAATAATCGTTTTCCTCGTTTAACCTGTTCGGGAGTTAATACCATTGTTTTACCGTCACTTGTTGCAGGTATTGTTCTTGTTGCTTCATCAAGTTCTATAGCTAAAACGGATGAACTACCTAAACTTAGTAAACAAGCAACAGTTACACTTGCAAAAACTTTTTTGAACATAAGTAATGAAATATATAAAAGATCTTAATTAATGAAACAAAAAAACAATCTGAAGTACAAAATTTTACCTGATTTTATTAAAATAAATTTTTAGTAATTTTATTTGTTCTTTAATTTTGCAGCAATCAAACCTCTGAGGCGAATATTTTCCCAACCAGCGGCAAGAGCAATACTAACTAAAAGAACTTGACTAAACAATAAGATTGGATCAAGTCTCCATCCATGGATAATTAAAATAGCTCCATAAATTAAGCCTAATGTTGTAAAAAAAATGTCCTCATCGCGTGAAAGTTCGGGCCGTATACTTCTTAAAAAATATAATATCAATACACCAAAAATTATTAGAAGTCCTAGAAGAAAATTTGCTCCAAACACTATATTTATCATAAATCAGTAGATCTTTGAAAAAGTAATTATTATTTAAATCGAAGTTATAAAAAAATTTATTTATTTAAAAAAAAATCAACATGTTGATTTTAGTTATTTTTAATTATTATTTTTTTGGAGAAACACGAGTAATTGCATCTTTTTGACTGACAAAAAATAATGCAAGACTGATTGGTAACACTACAATAAGCCCACCAGCAACTAAGCTAGATAAAAAATTTGTTAACGATGGTGTCATAATTTTAATTCTTCTCTATTTCTTCTAATAGGATATATTTTCTTGAAGTATACAAATCATATATAATTCTAGAAATGGTAATTCTTAATCAAATTTTTCAATAGTCTTCGAAAAATAAAAAATAGTTACTATAAAAAGCTAAGTACACTAATTTGTTCTTCTTTATAATCTTCTGAATAATTTATAATAGAAATTACTTTAAGAAATAAACAAAGTTTTTTATTTTGATTTACCAATTAATATTGATTCTAGCAAATCTTATTTTTACTAATAAAATTTAACAATGTTTAATTTGGAAACATCTTTTTGTAATTAAAGTCAAGTTCATCAAAGTAATTAGAAATCGACTTTGTTGACTCATCAAGTTTTACAACTGAAATACAAGTTTTTTTTTTCTTTTTCTTAAAACTTACCACTCCCTCTGTAGAGGCATATAAAGTATAATCTCTTCCTACGCCCACATTTTTACCAGCTTCGAAACTACCTCCTCTTTGTCTGATCAGAATATTGCCAGCTTGTACTTTATGACCATGAAAACATTTAACGCCAAGACGTTTCGATTTAGAATCTCGTCCGTTTTTTGTACTACCAGCACCTTTCTTATGAGCCATTTTTATTTTTTGTTAATTTATGAAAAATAATATATTTCTTTATTCACAATTAATTAATATTAGTAATAAATATTTTTTTAAGTAAAAGTTAATTTTATAAATTAGGAACAATTTAAATAATACTAATAGTATACTAAAGAAAAACTAATTTACATTTAATAATATACAATTGATTTTAAGATTTTGTAAATCTCAGAATTAACAAATATAAGAATTTTTCCTAGTTTTCTATTTTTTTAACATTAAAGTCTATCCACCTCTTTTTGACAAAAGGGTAGTTTTATATATATAATATACAATAGGTCGATATTAGGAAGAAATATAAATAGGTATAAAAAAAGAAGTAACAGACTATGGAAATATATTTGGTAGAGTAAAAGAAAAGATGTAGTAAAAATCTTTAGGTTATTAATATATCACCTTAGTAATTTCTATTATATTCAAGATTCCCACAACAAAACCCCAGTTAAATTAATACCATTAATATCTGGATGATATAGATAAAGAGATAGAAAAGTGTAAAAAAATATATATAGTTAAGGAATAAAAAACTCATGAGTTCTAGAAGTCTAGCTACGCTTCAAAGATTTGTTAATAATAAACTGATCGAATCTGTTGAACAAGTACATATGAAAGAAAATTTAAAAAAATTATTTGTTGGAGACACAGTAAAAGTTGGGATATCGGTAGAAGAAGGTAATAAAGAAAGAGTTCAATTTTATGAAGGGATTATTCTTGCAAAAAGTAAAAGTTGTATAAATTTTACAATATCAGTTAGAAAAGTATTTCAAGGGATTGGAGTCGAACGAGCTTTCTTAGTAAATTCTCCTAAATTTGTATCAGTTGAAGTACTTAAATCTGCGCGTGTAAGTAAATCAAAATTATACTATTTGCGTAATATCATAGGTAAAGCTGGCCGTTTAAAGCAAAGCTTTAAAAAAAGATAATTTGAATTTGCATCTGGCTGGGTTCGAACCAGCGGTGTTCTAATAAGAATACGGATTATGAGTCCGCTGCCTTCAACCACTCGGCCACAGATGCTATAACTCAGGTATAAAAATCAAAATTAGTTTATATTTATCATCTGGGATAAATATAAATTTTAGAACTTGTCTTCTATAAAGTGCTGAGCTTATTTTAAAGTTTAAAACACTTAAGGGCTTTTCATGCCAAAATATTATCGGTTTTACTAATTTGCCAACTCAAAGTAGAATAAACCAAACATATCTTTATTACTAGTATAGTATACTTTTATTTAATAAGTCAAATTATTAAAATTTGTTGTCGCTAGTTTGAATCTCCTTAAGTAATTTAATAAAGAATATTAAATTCTACTTAGTTGCCAAAACTAAAGCTGAGAATGCTGATGGATCTAAAATAGCTAATTGTGATAACATTTTACGATTTAGAATGATTTTAGATTTTTTTAAGTTGTGTATAAATTCATTATACTTTAAGTTATAATGCTTAACTGCAGCATTAATTCTTGTGATCCATAATTGGCGAAAAGCTCTTTTCTTCTTTTTTCTTCCAGTATAAGCATATAATAAACTTTTTATTACTTGTTGATTTGCAATACGAAATAAACTTGAATGAGCTCCACAAAATCCTTTTGCGAGTTTTAATATTTTATTTCTACGCTTTCTAGCAACATTCCCACGTTTAACTCTAACCATTATTATTATTATTATTATAGCTTAACAAACTAACACTTTTCTTATTACTAATCTAATCTTATGGATTTTTTACTATATTACATATGTGTATAAAATTATCTTAACTTTAATATCAGATAATAAAGACTAGCCTTTTTAATAAAGTTAAAAATGTTCAAAAGTTATATTAAGGAGCTGGTGGGATTTGAACCCACGTCCATTTAAAAATCATCAAACTAATGACTTATCTCACAGATTTAGTTATTAATTTTGTTATTAATAACAAAAAATTAGATTAGTTTAGATTTATTATTGATGCTATAGAAATTTTATATTGTATAGCTACTAATGTGGCCAAAACTAAATTTTTTTAAAATCTAGCGAAAAAATAATCTTTACCTAGTTCAATCAATAATTAAGTACTTGATTGATGTTAAAACCTAAGAAATTTATGCAAAAACTTGGTTTTTCTTGAAATTAATAATATTGTTTGCAATTACTTTATATTTTAAGACTTAAGTCTGCTTAGTGATTAGTGTAATTTTAAATGTCGAAACCAATACAGCCCCAAATTATTATAGATAATTTTTTTAAACTAGAAGCTTTCTCTTTTCCTATATTATTGCTCCGTTCTACTTTAAGTATAGAAAGTTTTTTATTCTATAATATACTTATAATTAGAAATAGCTTTGAATAACATAAAGAAGGGCTAGTAAAAAATAGCCAATCGTTAATAATTGAATGACTTTATCAATTGATTTTTCCGCGCGACTAGAGCTTTCAAAAAGTCTAAATGGAGCTAAATTTTCTTGCAAACTTTGTTCATTTGGACTTCTTATTAATATAATTAGGATTAGTAAAATATTAAGCATTATCGATAATATACCAAAAAGAGTCATTGAGTTCATGCTAGTAGACCTTTGCTATAATAACTAATTTAATAACTTTAATAATGTAATTATTATTATATTATTAATTATTCTTGTTTAATTTTTATTCTCCTTGAACCTTTAACAATAAAAAGCCAAGAGATAACCCAATTATCACCATACTAAAACATAAAATACTAATTGATAAGATTTCTCCGCCCATAAATTATTTTATCCTTATATATAAATTATATTATTTTAGAACCCGTTACGGCCCCAGACCACTAATGAGAGAGAAAATGTAAATATCATCATGATGGTAGCCCACCCTAAACTAATTATATCCATTTGTATTCCTTAAATTTTGAAAATATATAATCAATATAATTTCTATTATATACTGGTATTTATCTATAAGTCAAACTTAATTTCATTATATAGATGACCAAATAATAAAGAACAATTTTTAAAATGTTTAGTTTTTCATAAGTTGTTATATAATATACTATATGTATTAGGTGTTATCAAGTAAGGAGGTTGATATGGGTTTAGCACGAAAATATAAAATAAAATGGTAGACGTACTAGTTTTTAAGAGAAAAAACTTAAGTTCAACTATTATCTCTAAAACAAATTGAGTCTTTACATAATTAGAGCAAAAACTAAGAGACCTCCAAAAATTAATTTATATTAAGGATAAAAATATGACTAAGTCCATGAACGTTGATAAAAATAAGGAGATAGGAGTAAAAATAAAGACACCTGCAAGTGAATCTTTACTTACACCAAGATTTTATACTACAGATTTTGAAGCAATGGCTAAGTTAAATGTAGAATCTAATAAAGCTGAGCTTGAAGCAATTATAGAAGAATTTCGTATAGATTATAACCAACATCATTTTATTCGTGATCAAGAATTTAATCAGTCTTGGTCGCATTTTGATAAACGTACAAAGTCTCTTATTACAGAATTTTTAGAGCGATCATGTACAGCTGAATTTTCCGGGTTTTTATTATACAAAGAACTTTCAAGGAATCTTAAAACTACAAACCCTTTGCTAGCTGAAGGATTCGCCTTTATGTCTAGAGATGAAGCGAGACATGCTGGATTCTTAAATAAATCAATGAGTGATTTTAATTTAACTCTAGATTTAGGTTTTTTAACTAAAAGCCGTAAGTATACATTTTTTTCACCTAAATTTATTTTTTACGCTACATACTTATCGGAAAGAATCGGCTACTGGCGTTATATAACAATCTACCGTCATTTAGAAAAAAATCCAGAATACCGTATTTATCCAATATTTAGGTTTTTTGAAAGTTGGTGTCAGGATGAAAATAGACATGGTGATTTTTTTGCTGCTATTTTAAAATCACAACCAAAATTATTAACTACTAATATAGCAAAACTATGGTGTAGGTTCTTTTTATTATCTGTATTTGCAACAATGTATCTAAATGATTTACAGAGAAGTAGTTTTTATGCAACTCTTGGTTTGGATGCAAGAAAATTTGATATTCATGTTATTAAGAAAACCAATCAAAGTGCAGGTCGTTTATTTCCTGTTATTTTAAATGTAGATCATCCAAGTTTCTTTAAACATTTAGATAGATGTGCTGAAGCGAATTCAGAGTTAGTTAAAATTGATGAAAATGAAAAAGCACATTATGGGCATATTGTTCAAAACGTTTTATATTTCCTTCAACGTGGATTTAATTATTCGATTATCATTACTAATTTATTACAGATGATTTTCATGAAACCATTAGATTCTCAAAAGTATTGGAATACTATATATTAAATTATGAAATTTAAGTAGTTAACTATTTTAAATTTAAGTAAAGCATATTGTTAATTTATTCTTAAGGATAAGTATTTTTTAGACTAAAAATAAAAACAGCTAAGCTTGAGTTATTAGAATTAATAAGGGAAATATGATTAAAATATCATTATGAATAATATTAATGCACAAGTAGGAAAAATCGCTCCAGACTTTGAAACTGTGGCAATTTATGATGAAGAAAGTTATAAAATAAGGTTATCAGATTATCGTAAAAAAAAATATGTTGTTCTATTTTTTTACCCATTAAATTTTACTTTTGTTTGTCCTACAGAAATAACTGCATTCAGCGATCGTTTTAAAGAATTTAGTTCTTTAGATACTGAGGTCTTGGGAGTTTCTGTTGATAGTGAATACTCGCACTTATTATGGACTCAAACTAAACGTGAAGATGGTGGGGTTGGCTTATTAGAATACCCTCTAGTTTCTGATATAAAAAAAGAGATTAGTAATTCGTATAATATTTTGCATGAATCTGGGGTTGCTTTAAGGGGTCTATTTATTATTGATAAAAAAGGTATAATTCAATATTCAACAACTAATAATTTATCTTTTGGACGGAGTGTAGATGAAACTTTGAGAATTTTACAGGCAATCCAATATATAACAGAAAATCCTGACGAGGTCTGCCCTAGTGATTGGGAACCAGGTGATGATACAATATCTTTATAAAGATATTGTTAGAAGATAAAGACTTTAGGAGTTATAAAAGATGATAATGTTTTCATTATTCATAATTTCAATTCACGATATAAAAATAATATAAATAACTGGATAAAATTTATGCCAAAATTAAAAGTAAGAAAAGCTGCAAAAAAGCGTTATAAGATGATTGCAGGCAAACGGTTCATTAGACGTAAAGCTTTTAAAGGGCACCTATTAGAAAAAAAATCTCCCAAACAGAAGAAAAATTTAGCTAAAGTTATTGTCGTAAGCAAACCTGATACAAAAGCAATAAGAAAAATGTTGATTTGTTAGAGTAAGGAAAAAAAAAAGGGGGGCATACTTATTATTTTTGACTTTTTTCTTCTAGTCAAAAATAATTAGTCTATTATATCTAATAATACAATTAAAACTATAGAGATAGATTTTCCTCAAGCCTTTATATTTTTTATGGAACAGAGTATCAGTCTAGCTAATTTAAGAGTTAAGTATTAATATCATTTCAAAGGCTTTTCTAGTTCATAGAAAAATTTATATTTAGTTTACTAACTTAAACTTCCAAATTTCCTCTGAGGCATGTTAAAAAATTTATGCCTGTACAGTAAGTAATCATTAAAAATTTCTATCTATCTAACCTATTTCTATTCCTCTTATTTAAATACAACTGAGGAATATGAAATCTATAAGGGGATACGGAAAAATAAAAAAATAAGAAAAATCCATAGTTTTAAAAAGTTGTTAATCTTATATTTTTTATTCTATCTATTTATTAACAGTCTCTAGTCCTCATGTAATTAATCTTATTCTCACTCTAGAAGTATTTCCTAATTTTATATCAATCCTAGGCAAGGCCTACTCTTAGATGATGCTTTCCTTCCATTGGTAGATCCTGCTATTTGTAGAACTGCTAGATAAAGTGGAGGCAATTATATATATGTTTACTATTTCGTTGAGAAATATTTTTTGTAAATTCTTTCCTCTTAATCAAAATATTAATTCTTAGAGAACTTACCTCGAACAATAAATAGTAGAGTTTAGTTCCCGGTCCAATGTTACTGGGATGCTGGATCAGTCAGTAGACTTTGAAGGTGGCAGATAAATTATCTGGTATTTTAGGAATTAGAGTAATTAAAAAAAAATTTCTATCAATCTCAATCTATGTTATCTTTATATTAACATAAACAGAAACTGATAGTTTAGTATTCTCTTTTATTTACTTTACCCCTATCCCTATATTGAAAAGGGCTGGAACCTTAAAACGTTACGCTCTGAAATAAATCCCTTACCATCTCCTATTTATCTAGAATATAGTAAGGTTATGTTGAACCTCACAGGTTATAAGAAGTATGAAAATACTTTAATTTATATTAACTAATTATAGTTAGCAGCGATTTTACTCTATAACTTTTTTGATAAATAATCCTAGTTTTATATATCGAGTTACTATATTTTAAACCTTTTACAAACAAAAATAAATGATATTACAATTTGATAATTTACTTATGAGATTTTCTAGTTTCTCAGAATAGTCATAGTCATTCCTAGGGAAAATTCAATTTATCCTAGATAAATACAGCAAATATTTTTAAACTTTTTATGTTAGCTCGAGTGTTTAGCCCTTTTTCTTTATATTCCAGTGATTTCTTCTTAGAAAATAATATCATACATATAGAATAGAAAAAGAAAATCTTAGATTCTATAATATATACTTTTAGAGACCAAGCTTATTTCCACGGCGATATTGTAGAAAAGCTGCAACGAATAAACCAATTAAAGTTACTGGAATAAGACCAAGTACCATACCAAAAAGAAGAGGTTCAATCATGATAAAATAGTATTATAAAGGAATAATTATTAAAATAATTTGGATATTAAGACTATAAGCTTCAAATAAAAAATTAATTTTATTATACATACTTATTTTAGTTAAGCGCTTAATAAAATATTAAATAGGTTAGCTTTAAAGTCTTAATACAATGAGTGTTTCTAAGTATTTTATCTAAAACCTACTGAAGCTTGCCAAAGAAAGGCCAGTAATAAAAAAAGAACGGGTACAATTGGTAAAATATCCACAATTGGGCTGTACATTGAGTATAACTCTGGCAACTTTGTTAGTAATATGATTTCCATACTTTATTAATCTGTTTGTAAAAATAATATCGAACAATTATATTCAATAAAATAGAGTTAGATATTACTATAGTATATAGCATATGACAAGCTATGACCTTATAAAAAATTTTGTTTAGTTTCATAAAATAGACCAAACCTTTGATTATTAGTTTTGTTCTAAGCTATAATAATAATCTATTATAAAAATTTTATTTGGCTAATTAGTTGATATTTTCAATATATATATAGGTATTATAGATTATTTATAATTCGTTTCTATTTATACGAACCAACCGTAACTATGTAATCCCTGCCCTAAAAAATTAACTCCAAGATAACAAATCCAAACAACAAAGAATCCAAGACTAGCTATAATAGCGGGTATCTTACCGTTTAACCCTACTAGTAATCTAACATGTAAATATGCAGCAAAATTTAACCAAGTGATTAAGGCCCATGTTTCTTTAGGGTCCCAACTCCAATATGATCCCCAAGCTTCATTTGCCCAAACAGCTCCTGCTATTATACCAATTGTTAAGAAAGGAAACCCTAAGCTTATAGATCGAAAGCTCCAGCTGTCTATATTATATAAAAAGTTTGTCCGAATGTTTAAAACAATATCTTGTTCTTCTTTATAGATTAGGTGTAATCCTAAATTTAAATACTCTTCTCGACTTTTTAATCCTAAGTCTTGTCTTATAGACTTTTCATAAGCTGCTGTTCTTATTGGCATTGTTCTTACATAATCTTCAAATTCTAAGAAAACAACTAAATAAAGAATTGCTAATGAGGATCCAACAATCAATAAAGAATAACTTAACATCATTAAGCTAACATGCATCATTAACCAATTAGATTGTAGAGCCGGAACTAGAGCACTTGCTTTCTGCATTTCAAGAGGCAATTTAAATACTGCAAAGGCAGTAATAAATAACACAATTGGCATAATAACACTACCAAATACTGGACTTTGAATTTTATATTCAAGAACTTGATACACAAATAAGAGCAGACATGATAAAAAAAGTAAGGACTCGTATAAATTACTTAAAGGAAAATAACCAAACTCGAGCCAACGATCAGTTAAAAGAATAAAAATACTTAGAGTTGCAAAACGTGAAGTAATTTTTGCTATGTTTCGCAGACCTTTTGTGTCCCGCATCGATATAATACTCCAATAAGCTAAAGTACAAAGGAAGCAGGATATAAATACACCATTACTAACTAAACTGATATTTTCACTTACGATTGACATCTTTTTATCCTTTTTTTTTTAATCTTATAGATAACTAATATTTAAATTTTGAAACTTCTAATAGTTTATTATTTGAGGTGTTTAATTTTCTTTTTTTTAATATATATATATAAGTTTTTTATGTCTTAATTAAGACAAGCATTTGAGAGTTACTTCTAAATTTGAACTACAATAAATGCTTATTTTTTATAGACTTATCTTAAATTCAATAAGAATAAAATTTAGTAGCTAAAATAGTATAAAAAACAAAAAAAACAATATTATCGTACTATTATCGTAGTACAATTTTAATTAATGCGTCAAGTTGTACTTTTCATATATCTAAAAAATACTTTTTATTTTTAGATAATAAATAACTATAATAAGTAGTAACAGGATCTAATTTGCATTTAAGAAATTAAAGGCTATAAATTACCTGAGAAGAATTAAAATTGATCTAAAAAAATTATTATGGTTGCAACTTTAGAAAGACGCGAAGAAAAAAGAGACTGGGGAACATTTGCTACTTGGATTACTAGTACTGAAAACCGTTTATACATTGGTTGGTTTGGTTGTTTAATGATTCCTACATTATTAACAGCAGCTTCTTGTTATATCATTGCTTTTATCGCAGCTCCACCTGTAGATATCGATGGTATTCGTGAGCCTGTAGCTGGATCTTTATTATACGGAAACAACATCATTAGTGGTGCTGTTATACCTAGTTCAAACGCAATTGGTGTTCATTTCTACCCAATTTGGGAAGCTGCTTCAATTGAAGAGTGGTTATACAACGGTGGTCCTTACCAATTAATCGTATTCCATTTCTTAATTGGTGTTGCTTGTTGGATGGGTCGTGAGTGGGAACTAAGCTACCGTTTAGGTATGCGTCCTTGGATTTTCGTAGCATTCTCTGCTCCAGTAGCAGCAGCTTCTGCAGTATTCCTAGTTTACCCTATCGGACAAGGTAGCTTCTCTGATGGTATGCCTTTAGGTATTTCAGGTACATTTAACTTCATGATTGTTTTCCAAGCAGAACATAACATTTTAATGCACCCATTCCATATGGCTGGTGTTGCTGGTGTTTTTGGTGGTTCTTTATTCAGTGCTATGCACGGATCTTTAGTAACTTCAAGTTTAATTCGTGAAACAAGCGAAGTTGAGTCTGTTAACTACGGTTACAAATTCGGTCAAGAAGAAGAAACTTACAACATCGTAGCTGCTCATGGTTACTTTGGACGTTTAATATTCCAGTATGCTAGTTTCAACAACTCTAGAGCTTTACATTTCTTCCTTGCAGCATGGCCTGTAGTTGGAATTTGGTTAACAGCTTTAGGTGTAAGTACTATGGCATTCAACTTAAACGGTTTTAACTTCAACCAATCTGTTGTAGATAGTGAAGGTCGTGTTATTAACACATGGGCTGACATCATCAACCGTGCAGATTTAGGTATGGAAGTAATGCACGAACGTAACGCTCACAATTTCCCATTAGATTTAGCATCTAACGAAATTCTTCCAGTTGCGATTTCTGCACCTTCTGTTGTAGGTTAATCATTATATAATAATATATTAATAAATATATTATTAAAAATACAACTATAAATTAATTTTCTTTAAGATAAAATTAGTTTATAGTTGTATTTTTCTAAAAACATTATATTAGCGGATAAAATAACATTATTATATTTTCTTTTCATTTCCCCATCCAATCTTTCCAAACATCTAATTTCACCTCTAATTCCAGTAAGCCCTAACCCTAATTAATTAATTAAAATTTTTAAGAGATCACTCCTGGTTAGTGGGTTTTTATGTTGCAATTTTTCACAAAGGCTTTGATTAGGTTTGCTTTATAGTATTACTAAGAGGAGTATGAGTTGATGTAATAGTAGTAGGCCCTATCTAGCCGTGGTGACTGAGGCTTAAAAGTTGTTATTTGATTTTTGATTACTAGAGTAAGAATAGACTACCAGTTTTCAAAGGGCAAAATAAAATATTCTGTATAAAATTTGATATATGACCATATCACCGTTTTGGAGAGTTGACATTTTTTATAGACTTCATGTATACTTAGGGTAAGGTGAAAACATATTTCTTAAAATTACTAAGAAATAAAAAAGATAATTTTTTTTATCTTTTTTAAATATTCAGGAAACTATCGAGAGTTTGATCCTGGCTCAGGATGAACGCTGGCGGTATGCTTTACACATGCAAGTCGTACGAAAGTGTTAAAACTTTAGTGGCGGACGGGTGAGTAACACGTGAGAATTTACCTTTAGGTGGGGAATAACAGTTGGAAACGATTGCTAATGCCGCATATCATTTATATGAAAGAAGAAATTCGCCTAAAGAAAAGCTTGCGTCTGATTAGCTAGTTGGTAAGGGTAAAGGCCTACCAAGGCGACGATCAGTAGCTGGTTTGAGAGGATGACCAGTCACACTGGAACTGAGACACGGTCCAGACTCCTACGGGAGGCAGCAGTGGGGAATTTTCTGCAATGGGCGAAAGCCTGACAGAGCAATACCGCGTGAGGGAAGAAAGCCCACAGGGTTGTAAACCTCTTTTGTTAAGGAAGAAGTTCTGACGTTACTTAACGAATAAGCATCGGCTAACTCCGTGCCAGCAGCCGCGGTAAGACGGGGGATGCAAGTGTTATCCGGAATCACTGGGCGTAAAGCGTTTGTAGGTGGTTTAATAAGTCTATTGTTAAATCTTGAAGCTCAACTTCAAAACTGTAATAGAAACTATTAGACTTGAGGATAGTAGGGGTAAAGGGAATTTCCAGTGGAGCGGTGAAATGCGTAGAGATTGGAAGGACCACCGATGGCGAAGGCACTTTACTGGGCTATATCTGACACTAAGAGACGAAAGCTAGGGTAGCGAATGGGATTAGATACCCCAGTAGTCCTAGCCGTAAACGATGGATACTAGATGTTGCGTGTATCGATCCATGCAGTATCGTAGCTAACGCGTTAAGTATCCCGCCTGGGAACTATGCTCGCAAGAGTGAAACTCAAAGGAATTGACGGGGACCCGCACAAGCGGTGGAGCATGTGGTTTAATTCGATGCAACGCGAAGAACCTTACCAGGGTTTGACATTATGTAAATTTATTTGAAAGAATGAAGTGCCTTCGGGAATACATAAACAGGTGGTGCATGGCTGTCGTCAGCTCGTGTCGTGAGATGTTGGGTTAAGTCCCGCAACGAGCGCAACCCTTGTTTCTAGTTGCTTTACAAAAGGTATCTTGAAAGACTGCCGGTTATAAACCGGAGGAAGGTGAGGATGACGTCAAGTCATCATGCCCCTTATACCCTGGGCTACACACGTGCTACATTGGACAAGACAAAAAGTTGCGAATTTGTGAAAATAAGCTAATCTCTAAACTTGTTCTAAGTTCGGATTGAAGGCTGCAACTCGCCTTCATGAAGATGGAATCGCTAGTAATCGCTGGTCAGCTATACAGCGGTGAATCCGTTCCCGGGTCTTGTACACACCGCCCGTCACACCATGGAAGCTGGTTATACCCGAAGTCGTTTTCTTAACCTTCTTGGAGAGAGGCGCCTAAGGTAAGGCTAGTGACTGGGGTGAAGTCGTAACAAGGTAGCCGTACGGGAACGTGCGGCTGGATCACCTCCTTAACAGGAAAAAAATTGGTCGATAAAAATTGTTTTCTAAATTATTGCTTCTAAAAAACATGAAATTTCGTGTTTTTTAGTAAAAGTAAGAATTAAAGAAATTAAATAATTTCTTAAGAAGGGCTATTAGCTCAGTTGGTTAGAGCGCACCCCTGATAAGGGTGAGGGCCCTGGTTCAAATCCAGGATGGCCCATTTGGGGGTATAGCTCAGTTGGTAGAGCGCTGCCTTTGCAAGGCAGATGTCAGCAGTTCGAGTCTGCTTATCTCCATAAATTTCCACACGTTGGAGTTAATTTTTGAAGCTAGAAATAAAACTTTTTTAAGTTCAAGGAACTAAGGGCTTACGGGGGATACCTTGGTATTCAGAGGCGAAGAAGGACGTGGTTACCGGCGAAACGCTTCGGGGAGCTGGAAACAAGCTATGATCCGGAGATATCCGAATGAGGAAACTTTTTAAACTACTTGCTGAATTCATAGGCAAGAAAGAGCGAACCTAGCGAATTGAAACATCTTAGTAGCTAGAGGAAAAGAAAGTAAAAACGATTCCCTTAGTAGCGGCGAGCGGACCGGGAAAAAGCCTAAACCTTTTACTTAAATTTACTTTATGAAAAAGGGGTTGTGGGAAGTGTCGAAATAAAGTGAGAAGGTTAGACGAATTAGTTGGAATGCTAAATCCTAGAAAGTGAAAATCTTGTAGTCGAAAACCTTACAATCTTTAGTTTGATTAGATGCTCTCCCGAGTAGCATGGGGCACGTGAAATCCCGTGTGAATCTGCGAGGACCACCTCGTAAGGCTAAATACTACTGAATGACCGATAGTGTAATAGTACCGTGAGGGAAAGGTGAAAAGAACCCCGGGAGGGGAGTGAAAAGAACGTGAAACCGTAAGCTTACAAGCAGCAGAAGGACGACTTTTAACGTCTGCCTGCGTGCCTGTTGAAGAATGAGCCGGCGACTTGTAGTTGGTGGCACGGTTAAGGTAAAAAATACCGGAGCCATAGTGAAAACGAGTCTTAATAGGGCGTCGCGATGTCACCAATTACGGACCCGAACCCGGATGATCTAACCATGGCCAGGATGAAGCTTAGGTAATACTAAGTGGAGGTCCGAACTGACTGATGTTGAAAAATCAGCAGATGAGCTGTGGTTAGGGGTGAAATGCCAATCGAATTCGGAGCTAGCTGGTTCTCCCCGAAATGTGTTTAGGCGCAGCGGTTAGTGTTATAGCGTAGGGGTAAAGCACTGTCTCGGTGCGGGCTGGTAATTCGGTACCAAATCGATGCAAACTCTGAATACTACGTGTACAGCTAACCAGTAAGACTATGGGGGATAAGCTCCATTGTCAAGAGGGAAACAGCCCAGATCACCAGCTAAGGCCCCTAAATAATTACTAAGTGGTAAAGGAGGTGGGAAGACTTAAACAACCAGGAGGTTTGCTTAGAAGCAGCAATCCTTTAAAGAGTGCGTAATAGCTCACTGGTCGAGTAATCCTGCGCCGAAAATGAATGGGACTAAGTAATTTGCCGAAGCTGTGAGATTAAAAAACTAATAATAATTAGATAATCGGTAGGGGAGCGTTCTGTTCTAGATTGAAGCGTTAGCGTAAGCGGGCGTGGACGAAGCAGAAGTGAGAATGTCGGCTTGAGTAGCGAAAACATGGGTGAGAATCCAATGCCCTGAAAACCTAAGGTTTCCTCCGGAAGGCTCGTCCGCGGGGGGTAAGTCAGGACCTAAGGCGAGGCTGAAAAGCGTAGTCGATGGACAATGGGTTAATATTCCTATACTATTCTTTATTGGCAACGAGGGACGAAGACAGCTAGACTAGCCAAATATTGGTTATTGGTTTAAGTATACGAAGTGTTGAGGAGTAGAGAAAATACTCTGAGCTGAGTTATGAATACGGAATAATGTGTGCATTATCTGAAGTAGTTGATGTTATGCTTCCAAGAAAAGCTTGCACTGCCATAAATAAAGAATACCTGTACTCTAAACCGACACAGGTGGGTTGGTAGAGTATACCAAAGGGCGCGAGATAACTCTCTCTAAGGAACTCGGCAAAATAACCCTGTAACTTCGGGAGAAGGGGTACCTATTAGGTTGCAATAACAAGGTCCAAGCGACTGTTTACCAAAAACACAGGTCTCCGCTAAGTTGTAAGACAACGTATGGGGGCTGACGCCTGCCCAGTGCCGGAAGGTTAAAGAAGTTGGTTAGTTATTTACGACGCTAATGACTGAAGCCCCGGTGAACGGCGGCCGTAACTATAACGGTCCTAAGGTAGCGAAATTCCTTGTCGGGTAAGTTCCGACCCGCACGAAAGGCGTAACGATTTGGACACTGTCTCAGAGAGAGACTCGGTGAAATAGACTTGTCTGTGAAGATGCGGACTACCTGCACCAGGACAGAAAGACCCTATGAAGCTTTACTGTAACTTGAAATTGGTTTCGGGTTTTATTTGCGCAGCATAGGTGGGAGGCTTTGATGTTAGTCTTACGGGATTAGCGGAGCCATCAGTGAGATACCACTCTAATAAAACTAGAATTCTAACCCTATATCGTTAGCCGGTTAGGGGACAGTTTCAGGCGGGCAGTTTGACTGGGGCGGTCGCCTCCTAAAAGGTAACGGAGGCGTACAAAGGTTTCCTCAGATCGGTCAGAAATCGATCGTAGAGTGCAAAGGCAAAAGGAAGCTTGACTGTGAGACCTACAAGTCGAACAGAGACGAAAGTCGGTCTTAGTGATCTGGCGATATTGAGTGGAAAAGTCGTCACTCAACGGATAAAAGTTACTCTAGGGATAACAGGCTGATCTCCCCCAAGAGTTCACATCGACGGGGAGGTTTGGCACCTCGATGTCGGCTCATCGCATCCTGGGGCGGTAGTACGTCCCAAGGGTTGGGCTGTTCGCCCATGAAAGCGGTACGTGAGCTGGGTTCAGAACGTCGTGAGACAGTTCGGTCCATATCCGGTGTAGGCGTTAGAGTATTGAGAGGATTCTTCTTTAGTACGAGAGGACCGAGAAGAACATACCGCTGGTGTACCAGTTATCATACCAATGGTAAACGCTGGGTAGCTACGTATGGAAAGGATAACCGCTGAAAGCATCTAAGTGGGAAGCCCACCTCAAGATGAGTACTCTTATTGTGAAAACAAGTAAGATCACGGCAAGACTAGCCGTTTACATATTATCCTTTCGAGGATAGTTATAAGATAGGCATTAAGTGCAAGTATAGTAATATATGAAGCTGAGATGTACTAACAGATCGAGGACTTGAACTTTTTTCTAGCTTTAAAAATTATTGTCTTGGTGTTTAAAGGATAGTGGAACCACATTGATCCATTTCGAACTCAATGGTGAAACACTATAACAGTAACAATACTTAAGGAGGAGTCCTTTGGGAAGATAGCTTATGCCTAGACTTTTAACCTTTATATAAAACCAAATATTTTAGCATCAAGAAATTTGAAATACTATTCCTTAAGGTTTTGTAATTTTTGTTCAATGGAAATGGAGTATGCAATTATAGAAGCAAGTGGTCGACAGTTTTGGGTAGAACCGAAAAAATTTATTGAATTCAATAGACTAGTTCTTAAGATTGGTAGTACTATCTTAATTCGACGAATTTTATTTGCTAAGAATAAAACGATTACTCATATCGGTCAACCTTATCTGCAGAATATTTTAGTAAAAGGTAAAATAAGTAAGCATTTTTTAGGTCCTAAAATTCTTGTTTTTAAGATGAAACCAAAGAAAAAGTATCGTAAAAAAATTGGACATAGACAAAAAATGACAAGATTATTAATTCATAAAATTGAGTGAGATTTTTAAGTATACCTTAGTCTTAATAGCTTTAGTTCAATTAATATGTCGATCATTTTAATTAGTATAAGTAGTATATTGATTTAATTAAAAATATAAATTTGGAGTATAAATAATTGTGTCTATTGGAATATTTGGAAATAAAATTGGGATGACGCAAATTTTTGATAAAAACGGTTTAGCCTTACCTGTTACCGTCGTAAGTGTTGGTCCCTGTTTTATTACCCAACTCAAGACAGAAAAAAATAACGGCTACGACGCAATTCAAATTGGGTATTCGAAAGGACACTCTTCAAAGTTTAATAAAGCAGAGCTAGGCCATTTAGAAAAAAACGGTTTATCACCTTTATTTCACTTATGTGAGTATAGAGTAAGCGATCTAGAAGATTATTCGTTAGGGCAAATCTTAACTGTAGATAATTTTAAGGTTGGACAATTTGTTAACGTTACTGGTAAATCTATTGGTAAAGGTTTTAGCGGAAATCAAAAAAGACATAAATTTAAACGTGGGCCAATGAGTCATGGTTCCAAAAATCATAGAGCCCCAGGTTCAATTGGACCTGGAACTACTCCAGGTCGAGTCTTCCCTGGTAAATTGATGGCTGGACAGTTAGGTTCCAAAAAAATTACCGTATCTAAATTAGAAATTTTAGGCATCGATGGGAAGCAAAACCTTTTAATTCTAAAGGGTAGTGTACCAGGTAAACCTGGAAACTTATTGAATATTATGGTTTCACGTTAAACTTTTTTAGGAAATTCATGATTAAAAAAATAAGGTCAAAAATTTCTATAAAAAAATAGGAAATTAAATTTTCTATAAGTAAAAGAAAATGAAGCGACCGCGAATGGAGCGTTTCGGCTAAATTTTTTTACTAAATATTTTTGTTTCGCATTAAATTACTTAATTAAACGAGGTTTATTCATGATCACATTTTTGGACTTTTATAAACGCTTAACAGAAGAATCTAACCCTAGAAAAGATAAAGTTTTAACTTTTCCCATTAAACCTTTAGTAGGTGTTGATACTAAAGAAACAGCAACTTTAACTTTACAAGTAAAGGGAAGACAAGAGACAGAGAATTATATTATTTATCGTGCATATATTGCACAAAGGATAAATAAGAGACAAGGAACAGTAAGTACTTTAACTAGAGCTGAAGTTCGAGGTGGAGGACGTAAACCCTGGCGACAAAAAGGAACTGGTAGAGCTCGTGCAGGATCAAATCGCTCACCTCTTTGGAGGGGTGGGGGTGTTTCTTTTGGGCCAAAACCAAAATTATATAGTAATAAATTAAATCGTAAAGAATGGCAATTAGCTGTAAGAAGCTTAATTATGCTAAAAGAACCTATTATTAAGGTGATAAATCACGATTTTAGCTCACTAGATATTAAAACTAAAGTTTTTATTAATCTATTTAAAGATTGTAACATAAATTTTTCTCAAAAAATAACATTTATTGTACCAAAAATTGAAGAAAGTTTATTTAAAGCAACTAGAAATATAAAGACAGTTAAACTAATGCGTGCAGACACTTTAAATTTAACAACAATTTTGCAGTCTGACCATTTATTTATTATGAAAGACAGTTTAAAAATAATTGAGGAAACTTATAATGGCTAGAATAAATTTTAGTTCAAGTATTGATTTGATAAAATATCCACTTATAACTTCTAAAACAAATTTATTATTTGAAAATAATCAATATACATTCTTAGTGGACCCTAGGCTAAATAAAGTTAGTATAAAAAAAGCGATTGAATTCTTATTTAATGTTAAAATAATTAAAATTAATAGTTGTAATTTACCTAAAAAAAAACGTCGTGTAGGTCAATTTACAGGTGTTAGACCCCGTTATAAAAAAGTAGTAGTTAAATTAGCGAAAGATAATAAAATTGATCTCTTTTCTAATAACTAATAAAAATTTATTAAATAAAAAGAAAGAGGAGAGATATTTATGACTATTCGTATTTGTAAAGTTTATACTGTTGGGACAAGAAATACTGTTTTTTCTTCTTTCGATGAAATTACTAAGTCAAAGCCGGAAAAAAAATTAATTGGTAAAAATCATCGAAAAAAAGGGCGTAATAACCAAGGTTTAATTACAACACGCCATCATGGTGGTGGTCATAAAAGACGCTATCGTCTTATCGATTTCAAACGTAAAAAACACGATATTATAGGGGTAGTCTTTGCTATAGAGTATGATCCAAACCGTAATGCTAGAATTGCGTTGGTTCATTACGAAAATGGTGATAAGAATTACATTATCTGTCCAGATTCTTTAAGTGTCGGTAACAAAATTGTCTCAGGTCCCAATGCTCCTGTTGAAATTGGAAATGCTTTACCCTTAGAAAAGATACCTTTAGGTACCTCAGTTCATAATATAGAATTATCTCATAATAAAGGTGGTCAAATTGTTCGAGCAGCTGGAACTTCAGCCCGTATTTTAGCAAAAGAGAGTGATTATGTAACACTACGTTTACCATCTAAAGAAATTAGAATTATTCATAAAAATTGTTATGCAACAATCGGTAGTGTTAGTAATAGAGACCATAATAACATTAAACTAGGAAAAGCAGGACGTAAGCGTTGGCTTGGTATTCGACCAACAGTTCGTGGTTCTGTAATGAACCCTTGTGATCACCCACATGGTGGTGGTGAAGGGCGTGCAACAATTGGTCGACCAAAAGCATATACACCTTGGGGTAAAGCAGCGCTTGGCGTTAAAACAAGAAAAAAAGAGAAATATAGTGATATCTATATCGTTCGCCCCAGAGTTTAAGATTAAATATTCTTCTAATTATTTTTATAATTTTATCTTTAAATAAATTTATGACGAGATCTTTTCGTAAAGGCCCTTTTATAGCTTATCATTTGCTACAAAAAATTGAAAGAATGAATGAAACAGGTAAAAAAAAATCTATTAAAACTTGGTCACGTTCATCAATGATTATCCCATCAATGATTGGTCATACAATATCAGTTTATAATGGTAAAAAGCATATCCCACTATTTATTTCTGACCAGATTATTGGTCATAAATTGGGAGAATTTATACCGACAAGAAATTTTCGTTCACATATTAAAAGTAGTGATAGAAGGTTAAAAAAAAAATAAAACTCAAAACTATTGAATAAATAAATGAAAAATAAACAAACGGTAAAAGCTGTAAGTAAATATATTAGAATATCATCAAACAAAGTCCGACGTGTTTTAGATCAAATCCGTGGACGCTCTTATTTAGAAGCCTTAATGTTATTGCAATTTATGCCATACAGAGCCTGTGGTCCTATTTGGCAAGTACTAAATTCAGCAGCTACAAATGCTGAGAATAACAATGGGTTAAACAAGGAAGATCTAGTAGTTAAAACCGTATTTGCGGATCAAGGTCCAGTTTTACGACGATTTAGACCAAGGGCTCAAGGAAGAGGATATCAGATTCGTAAACCAACTTGTCATATTACCATAATTTTAGAAACTACTAACTAATAACTTCATAAATAAATTTTTAATAAAATCAAAACTAAACTATGGGTCATAAAACACATCCTTTGGGCTTTAGGCTAGGAATCGTACAAGAAGATAGATCATTATGGTATAGTGGAACTAACTCTTATATTTCTTTCTTAAAAGAAGATTATAAAATTCGCGATTATATCTATCAATTTTTACTTTTAAATAAAGTTGGATATTCAGGAATTACTAAACTTATTATTAAACGTGACGAAACAAAAAAAAGAATATATATCGAAATACAATCAGTGGTACCTGGACGTATAGTAGGTAAATCTGGAGCATTCTTACGAAAATTAGATGAAGAGCTTAGTATTCTATTAAAAAATAAGAAAGTTTTAATTAATATTGTTGAAATTACAAAGCCATATACAGAAGCTAGTATATTAGTTGATGTTTTAGTAAAAAAACTGGAAGAAAGAGTTTCATTTCGTATGTGTATGCGAGAAATTCTTAAACGCTATAGAGCCCAAGATGAACTAAAAGGAATTAAAGTTCAAATTGCTGGTCGATTAAATGGTGCAGAAATTGCTAGAACAGAGTGGGTTCGTGAAGGACGTGTACCTCTTCAGACTTTACGTGCAAACATTGATTATTCGTATAAAACAGCTCAAACAACATATGGTATTCTAGGGATTAAAATTTGGCTTTTTAAAAATGAAATATTAACAAAAAAATTTATTTAAAAATTTAAAAAAATGCTTAGTCCTAAAAAAACAAAATTTCGCAAACAACATCGTGGTAGATTAAAAGGGAAAGCTTCAAGAGGGAATACTATTAATTTTGGAGATTATGCTATTCAAGCATTAGAACCTACTTGGTTAACTTCACGACAAATTGAAGCTACAAGACGAACAATAACTAGATACACAAAACGTGGGGGTAAATTATGGATAACAGTTTTTCCAGATAAACCAATTACTGCTAGAGCTGCTGAATCTAGAATGGGATCAGGTAAAGGTTCAGTTGACTATTGGGTTGCTGTAGTAAAACCTGGACATATTTTGTTTGAGTTGAGTGGAGTACCTTTAAAGCTTGCAAAAGAAGCATTACAAATTGCTTCTTATAAGTTACCAATTAAAACAAAATTCTTGACAAAGATAAATTAAAATAGAGAGTTAAAACTTGATATGAGTCTACCAAAAATCGATGAAATTACAATGTTAACTCAAGATGAATTAGAAGATGAAATTTTAAATGTAAAAAAAGAATTGTTTCGATTACGTTTAAGACGTGGAACAAAACAATCTTTTAAATCTCATCAAATAAAGCATAGTAAACATAGGTTAGCACAATTGTTAATGATAAAAAATAGTCAGAAATAGGGAGTAGTCAGACAAAAGGTATTTAAAAATATTAGTTACTAAGGACGAGGAATGTATGGTTAAATTGCAGAGACTTGGTATTGTAATAAGTAATAAAATGCAGAAAAGCGTTGTGGTTGCTGTTGAATATCGTTATAAACACAAGTTTTATTCAAAAGTTATAGTTAGAACAAAGCGTTATTTAGCTCATGACCCAGAAGATAGTTGTAATATTGGAGATGAAATTTTGTTAGAAGAAAGTCGTCCATTAAGTAAAAAAAAACGTTGGATAGTTAAAAAAATATTAAATAAAGCAGTAATCGTTAATTAAGGTTTTAAGGATTTATTATGATACAACCACAAACGTATTTAACGGTAGCCGATAATACAGGTGCAAAAAAAATTATGTGCATTCGTGTACTAGGCGATAGACGTAAATATGCAAGACTTGGCGACATTATTATTGGGGTTGTGAAAGAAGCAACACCGAACATGCTAACTAAAAGATCTGACATAGTTAAAGCGGTAGTTATTAGAACAAAAAAAGCTGTTTCCAGAAAAGATGGTACGAGTATTCGATTTGATGATAATGCTGCTGTTATTATCAATATGGATAAAAATCCTAAAGGGACAAGAATTTTTGGTCCAATCGCAAGAGAAATTCGTGATAAGGATTTTACTAAAATTGTTTCATTAGCTCCTGAGGTTATTTAAATGAAAAAAAAAGCTACCTTACAACTAAAAGCACACGTAAAAATAGGGGAAAAAGTAATAATAATTTCTGGGAGAGAAAAAGGTAAAATAGGTCTTGTAAAAAAAATATTAAGGCAGAAGAATAGACTTATTATTGAAGGCATCAATATGGGAGTGAAACATATAAAGCCTACACGACCAGGACAAAATGGAGAAATCAAGAGAATTGAGTTCCCAATCCATAGTTCAAACGTATCACTTTACCAGGAGTAATTTAGTATGATAAACAATAATGAAGTCAAGGCAAAAAATTTAAGACTCCTATATCAAGATTTAATATTCGAAAATTTGATTAAGCAATTTGACTATAAAAATAAGCATCAAGTTCCAAAATTAGTTAAAATTCAACTTAATCGTGGCTTAGGAGTAGATGGGCAAAATAATAAAACATTACAAAAATCGATTGAAGAAATGCGTTTAATCACAGGTCAACAACCAATTTTAACAAAAGCAAAAAAATCGATAGCAGGTTTTAAAGTTAGAGAGGAAATGACCTTAGGAATCACTGTAACTCTTAGAAGTAGAAAAATGTATGCTTTTTTAGAAAAATTAATTCATCTAGTTTTACCACGAATTAGAGATTTTCGTGGTCTAAGCTTGAAAGGGTTTGACCGTAATGGGAATTATAATTTTGGATTAAAAGAACAATTAGTTTTCCCTGAAATTAGTTACGAAAATGTTGATCAAATAAAAGGCTTTAATATTTCTATAGTAACAACAGCAAAAACAAAAAATGAAGGGATTGCTCTTCTAAAAGAATTTGGTTTCCCATTAACTGATTAAAAAGGAGTATTAAAATATAGTGACCACAGATATTATTGCAGATACATTAACTCGTATTAGAAATGCAAATATGGTTCGTCATCAAATTGTTAGGGTAGTAAATACTAAAATAACATTTTCAGTTGTAAAAATCTTAAAAGAAGAGGGGTATATTTCTAATTTTGAAGAAATTGAGGTGGCTAATAGAAAATATTTATTACTCTGTTTAAAATATCATACACAAAAACGACAACCAATTATTACTGGTATCAAAAGAATTAGTAAACCTGGTTTAAGAATTTATGTAAATAAAAGTAATTTACCTAATGTTTTAAATAATTTAGGTATAGCTATACTATCTACTTCAAAAGGTATTTTAACTAACAATAAAGCGAGAAAATTAGGCGTCGGTGGTGAAATTATTTGTTATATTTGGTAATAAAGGTTTAAATTTATATGGGAAGAATAGGTAAATTACCAATAAAGGTACCATCTAATGTTCAAGTTGAAATAAATGATAAAATTGTTCAGATTTCTGGACCACAGGCAAAACTTGTGAGAAGAATTTCAGACTTAATTTCTGTTGAGCTGAGCGACAATACGATTTATGTTACTAAAAATGAGGATACAAGAATTGCAAATCAACTCTATGGTTTAACAAGAACCTTGATTAATAATATGGTAATCGGCGTTTCACAAAAATTTGAACGTACACTTCAATTGGAAGGTGTTGGTTATCGTGCTCAATTAAATAATAAAGATTTAGTTTTAAATTTAGGTTATAGTCACCCAATTTTAATAACAATACCTTTAGGCATTGAAATTAAAGTAGAAAAAAATGTAGGTATAATTATTACAGGGTTTGATAAAGAACTTGTTGGTCAATTAGCTGCAACAATAAGAGAGAAACGTCCTCCGGAACCTTACAAGGGGAAAGGTATATTATATAAAGGTGAAATTATTAAACGTAAAGTAGGAAAATCAGGGAAATAATATTATGGGAAAACGAGAAAAAAAAAGGATTAAAGGTGATGGCCGTAAGCCACGTTTAGCTGTATTTCGTTCTAATAAACATATTTATGCGCAAGTAATTGATGATTCTGATTCAACAACAATTACAAGTTGTTCAACTTTGGAGATCGAAGTCAAAGCAAAATGTGAAAAGACTTCTAATAAAGTGGCATCAAAAATTGTTGGGGAAATTATTGGAACTAGGTTATTAGAGCAAGATATTAAAGAAATAGTATTTGATAGAGGTCAAAAATCCTACCATGGTAGAATTAAGGAGTTAGCTGAAGGCGCAAGATTAGTTGGCTTGAATTTTTAGTAATTTTAGTTTCAAAAGATAAATTTATTAAGTTTCTTATCACATTTATGACCAATCAAAATAAAGATGTAAATTGGGAAAAAAGAGTAGTAAAGGTTTCCCGTGTTTCAAAAGTAGTAAAAGGTGGTAAAAAAATTAGCTTTCGAGCTACAGTTGTCGTTGGGGACATGGAATACCAAGTTGGAGTCGGTGTTGGTAAAGCTGAAGAAGTGAGCACGGCTATAAAAAAAGCTGAAACTGACGCAAGAAAAAACGTAATAATTGTTCCAATTGCTGAAGGCAAAACTATACCTCATGCTACAGTCGGAGTCGAATGTGGCTCTAAAGTTTTTATTAGACCTGCAGTCCCAGGAACGGGTGTAATTGCTGGCGGTTCAGTACGGATTGTTTTAGAATTAGCTGGAATTAAAAATATTTTATCTAAACAACTTGGTTCGAATAATCCTTTAAATAATGCTAGAGCTACTATAACAGCTTTAAAGAGTTTAGATACGATTAAACAAGTAATGGAAAAACGACAAATCTCATTAGAACAAGTATTAGGGAAATAAAAAAACCTAAAGATATTTGTGGAAAAATTACTTGTTAATAAAAAACTAATATCTATTTATTTAAATTTTTCATGACATTACAATTACGAAGTAAAAATACACCTTCTTTTAGACAGCGTTTTTTTTTAACGATTGGTCTGCTTACATTAGTTCGTATAGGTAGCTTTATACCTTTGCCTTATATAGATATAAAAACTTTTTCTCCTTCGTTAGAACCAAATACGTCAACAACAGCAGTTGCGACAATTTTAAATAGTTTTTCTGGTGGAGGTAATGCCTCTTTTAGTATCTTAAGTCTTGGGATTTTACCTAATATAAATGCTTCTATAATAATTCAACTTTTAACAACAATCAATCCAGCTCTTTTAAAATTACAAAAAGAAGAAGGTGAGTATGGTCGACGTAAACTTACAGATTATACAAGATATTTAACATTTTTTTGTTCTATTGTTGCAAGTGTTGTTACAACTTATAGTTTCCGGTCTTTAATATTTAATTGGAATATTCTAGTTTTAACACAAATAAGTTTAACATTAATTTCCGGTTCAATGATTATATTATGGTTTAGTGAGTTAATTACTAAAAACGGTATTGGAAATGGTACATCAATATTAATTTGCTTTAATATTGTTTCTAATTTCCCTGATCAACTTCGATCTATGGTTCTAGTGTTATCAAAACAAAACATTCTAATTAGTATTTTTATTAGCGGAATATTTTTATTGACGACAATTGGGTGTATCTATATAAATGAAGCGATGGTAAAAATACCATTAGTTTCAGCAAGTCAATTATTACGAAATGTTAATAAATTTTCGTTATGGAATCAAAGTAATTTACCTCTTCGGGTTAATCAAGCAGGTGTAATGCCTTTAGTTTTTACATCTTCAGTTATGGTAGTTTTATCATCAATCACAAATTTTCTCTATGGTCAATTGCTTAGTATAGAACTTTTTTCATTTTTAAATTATCTTTCAGCAAATTTAATTTTAGTGATTGGAAAAGTTTTCTACTGGTCAGCTTATGGAATTTTGGTTTTTTTTTTTACATCATTTTATTCTACTATCCTTTTAGATCCAAAAGATATGACGGAGCAATTCCGTAAGAATTCTGTAACTATAAGAGGCATTAATCCAGGAAAACCTACAAAAAGCTATTTATCAATTACTATTAAAAGATTAACAATTTTAAATGCAGTTTTTCTTGTTGTTGTCCTAATATTACTTAATGGTTTAGAGTATTTATTACCTGTTAGTGATTTAAATTTGCGTGGTTTTGGATTAACGTCTCAACTTATTTTAGTTAATGTATTAGTAGATACATTTAGAAAAGTGCAAAACTTATTAAATGCTGAAACTATGTTTTAAGCCTCAAAAATTTTAAACAATTAAAAAAAATAATTTATTTAAATATGAAAGTTAGACCTTCCGTAAAAAAGATGTGTGAAAAATGTAGGATTATAAGACGACACGGTAGAGTACAAGTAATTTGTAGCAATCTTAAACATAAGCAACGACAAGGTTAAATTAAAAAAGACAAGGGAGAGAAAATATGGTTCGATTTCTTGGAAGAGATCTAGCAAATAATAAAAAGATTAAGTATGCTTTAACAGCGATTTATGGAATTGGTTTATCTCGAGCACAAGAGATTTTAGACAAGGCAGGATTAGAGAACGTTGACCAAGAGGGATTGAGAACTAAGGACTTATCAGATGAAGATATTAGTAATCTCAGAAAGGTTTTAGAAAAAGATTATCAACTTGAAGCTGACCTGTACCGGTTAACAAATTTGAATATAAAACGTCTAATGGAAAATGGTTCTATTAAAGGTCGTCGGCACCGAGCAGGGTTACCAGTTAGAGGACAAAGAACAAGAACTAATGCAAGAACTAGAAGAGGAGGAAAAAAAACAGTGGCAGGAAAAAATAAATAAGTTATACTTAAAAAATTTAATCCCAGGTTGGGGGATCTAAAAAATGAAAAAAAAAATAAAGCGAACGATTGTTACTGGAACTATGCATGTTCATGCTACCTTTAACAATACAATTGTAACAATAACTGATTTAAATGGAAATACGTTATCATGGGCATCATCAGGCACTGTTGATTTTAAAGGTTCTCGAAAAGGTACGCCCTTTGCCTCACAAAAAGCTGCTGAAAAGGCTGCCTTAACAGCAAAAGAAGCATATGGCCTTAAAAGATTAGAAGTTGTTGTAAAGGGTTCAGGGCCAGGTAGAGAACCAGCTATTAGAGCTGTTTACCAAAAAGGAATAAGAGTTGTTTCTATTAAAGATGTAACATTTATACCTTATAATGGCTGTCGCCCTCCCAAGCGTCGACGAGTTTAAATCGTAGATATTTACATTTACATACTAGACTACAATGAAAATACGAAATAAAAATAAAGAGGTCATCTATGCAAAACATTAGCAAATGTAAATGTGTTAACTCAGATTTGCTAAGCCCGAGTGAGCATTACGGTCATTTTGTTTTTACTTCATTAGAACAAAGTGAAGGTAGTACAATTGGTAATATGTTACGACGTGTTTTGTTATCAAATCTATATGGGCTTAAAATTACTGGTGTTCGACTTCCTGATGTGACACATAATGAATTTAATCTTTTAGATGGGGTTCGTGAAGACTTTCTTGAAGTTATGTTAAATTTAAAAGAGATTATTTTTAAAGATGATAATAAATTAGGTCAATCTTACCATGGTTTATTAAAAATCCAAGGACCAGCTGTAGTAACTGCTGGTGCAATAAAATTTTCTAAGGGTATTAAAGTATTAAACCCTAATAATTATCTACTAACAATTTCTGATGAATCATTAGTCGAGATACATTTAAAATTAGAACATGGTAAGGCTTATGTTTTAGCTAAAGACCAAAAACTTGAAGGATCAACGTATTTTCTTCCAATTGACTCTAATTTTGCTCCAGTTGTAAAAGTAAATTCTTATGTGAAAACATTGCCACAACATGTTGAAAATACAGATGTAGAACTTCATCTAGAAATTTTTACGAACGGTAGTTTATTGCCTCATCAAGCCCTTATACAAGCCAAGAATATGATAGGCTATATGCTATCAACAATCAATAAAATTGAATTTCCTTGTTTAGATAAATTGGTGAGCGATGAACAAGTTATAGAAAAGATAATTGATAGAGGTATAAAGATAAAAAAAGATCAGGGAACAAAATTTAAATCTAATACAGTAAGAGAAGAAAAGATTTCCCAACAAAAAATTTTGGTACCGACAAAAAAAAAAGAGGAGATTCTTAAGCAGGATACTACCCCTGAAGAAATGTTACTAAAAAGAGTTACTGATATGGATGATGGCTCTTTAGAGTGCTTAAATTTACCAAACCGGATAATTAAGGCCTTAAAGAAAGCTAATATTAATTTTACTTGGGAATTAATGGATTATGATTCATCTGGTCCTCCCTATTTAAAAGATATAAAAGGTTTAGGGCCAAAATCAATAGCTGAAATAGAAAAGAACTTACGAATTTTTTATGAACCTCCTTTTTAATTAATATTTAATTAATAATTTATACTATTGCAATTTTTTACCCAGGTTTAACTTTATTCTATAATTTAATATTAGTACTATTATTATGAAAGACACTTTTGTTCCTTCGAAGCTTAATTTAAAACAACAATGGTATATAATTGATGCAAAAGACAAATGTTTAGGGAGATTAGCTACAGAGGTTTCTAATCTATTAAGAGGCAAAAATAAAACTATTTTTACTCCTTCTCAAGATATAGGTGATTATATTATAATAATCAATGCAAATAAAATAAATGTAACCGGAAAAAAAAGATCCCAAAAAATATATTTTCGTCATTCGGGTAGACCTGGAGGAAAAACAATTGAAAATTTTGGGGAGTTACAATTACGCCTTCCAGAACGTATTATTGAAAAAGCTGTTAAAGGAATGCTTCCTAAAAACCGTTTAGGTCGAAAATTATTTACAAAGTTAAAAGTATACAAAGGTGAAGAGCATCCTCATATGTCGCAAAAGCCTAAAAATATAGAATTATAAAAATTAAAGTTTATGAACAATAAAACTCAAACACATCCTAATATTTATGGGATTGGTAGAAAAAAAGAATCTACAGCAATTGTTTACCTAGTACCTTTTTCAGAATCCACTTCTGAAATAACGTGTGAAGTTAATGGCCATAAAGCAGAACATTATTTTCAACAAAATTTTACTTATTTGAATCAAATAAATTTACCTTTAAAGAAGGTAAAATTAGAGAAAAAATATAAAGTTATAGCCCATGTTAAAGGTGGGGGTTTAACTGGTCAAGCAGATTCCATTAGATTAGGAATTGCTAGAGCCCTTTGTAAAATTGATAAAGTAAATTTTCGACCTATTTTAAAATTTGAAGGGTTTTTAAAGCGTGACGCAAGAATTAAAGAACGTCGTAAATATGGTTTAAAAAAAGCTCGAAAAGCTTCTCAATACTCAAAACGTTAATTAAAACATTTATTTATAGAATATAGACTTCTTATAAACCTTATTGCTATTTAATATGCCAAAAGAAAATATACATCCAAAATGGTTTAATGAAACAAAAGTGTATTATGACGGTCAATTAATTATGATTGTGGGGTCAACAAAACCTGAATTACATGTGGATATTTGGTCAGGAAATCATCCTTTTTATACAGGTTCACAAAGAATAATTGATACTGAAGGCCGCGTTGAAAGGTTTTTAAAAAAATACAAGATTGAAGATACCGCTAGCTTAAATTAATGACCTAATAAATTAATACTTTAAAATATGCCAACTATACAACAGCTTATTCGAGTCCGTCGTAAAAAAATTCAGCCTAGAACAAAATCCCCTGCATTAAAAAGTTGCCCACAGCGTAGAGGTGTATGTACTAGAGTGCATACAATTACACCAAAAAAACCAAACTCAGCAATACGAAAAGTTGCTCGAGTGAGGTTAACTTCTGGGTTTGAGGTAACAGCATATATACCTGGTATTGGCCATAATTTACAAGAACATTCTGTTGTTCTACTCCGTGGAGGAAGAGTAAAGGATTTACCTGGCGTACGTTACCATATTATAAGAGGGACTCTTGATACAATTGGAGTAAAAGATAGACGCCAAGGTCGTTCAAAATATGGTATGAAAAAACCAGTAAAATAAAAATTAAAATTAATAAAATAAATTATGTCCCGTCGCACAAATAAAAAGAGAAAATTTCCTATTGCAGATGCAGTTTATGACAGTTTTTTAGTTAATTTAATGATATCAAAAATTTTAAAAAGTGGAAAAAAGACTGTAGCTCAAAAAATAATTTATGAAGCTTTTGATATTATAAAACAGAGAACAAATAGTCAGCCACTAAAAATTTTTGAGAAAGCAGTAAAGAATGTTAGCCCAGCAGTAAAAATCAAGTCTAAGCGTGTTGGTGGTTCCACTTACCAGGTTCCGATTGAAGTGAAAAAATTTAGAGGTATTAATTTAGGGTTATGTTGGATCATCCAATTTGCTAGAGCTCGCTCTGGTAAAACTATAGCCATAAAGTTAGCAAATGAAATTATTGATGCTTCTAAAGGTTCTGGAAACTCAATTCGTAAAAGAGATGAAACCCACAGAATGGCAAGATCAAATAAGGCCTTTGCTCACTTTCGTTCATAATCAGGTTTTTATATTAATTAAATAATATTTAATTAATCGCCAAAAGTAAAAGATATAAATAAAATAAAACAAGGAGTATAGATTATGGCTCGTGAAAAATATGACCGTACAAAACCACATATTAATATTGGAACAATTGGACACGTAGATCATGGTAAAACAACCTTAACTGCTGCAATTACTGCAGTTTTATCATTATCAGGTGATGCAAATGCAAAAAAATATGAGGATATTGATGCTGCTCCTGAAGAGCGCGCACGTGGAATCACAATAAACACAGCCCATGTAGAATATGAGACAGAAACACGTCATTATGCACACGTTGACTGTCCTGGTCATGCAGATTATGTTAAAAATATGATTACAGGTGCGGCCCAAATGGATGGTGCGATTCTTGTTGTTTCGGCCGCTGATGGGCCAATGCCTCAAACTCGTGAGCATATTTTATTATCAAAACAAGTTGGGGTACCCCATATTGTGGTCTTCTTGAATAAAGAAGATCAAGTTGATGATCTTGAATTAGTAGAATTAGTAGAATTAGAGGTTAGAGAATTACTGTCTAATTATGATTTCCCTGGCGATGATATACCTATAGTAACAGGGTCAGCATTGCAAGCTCTGGATGCTATAAGTAATGAACCTAGCTTAAAGAAAGGTGACAATAAATGGGTAGATAAAATCTACAGTTTAATGGAATCCGTTGATAGCTATATCCCAACGCCAGTTAGAGATGTAGATAAATCCTTCTTAATGGCTATTGAAGATGTTTTCTCAATTACTGGTCGAGGTACTGTAGCTACTGGTAAGATTGACCGTGGAATGATAAAAGTTGGTGAAACAGTTGATTTAGTTGGTTTAGGTGATACAAAATCAACAACAGTAACTGGTGTTGAGATGTTCCAAAAAACTTTAGATGAAGGTGTTGCTGGTGACAATGTAGGGATTCTACTACGTGGGTTACAAAAAAGTGAAATAGAACGTGGAATGGTTTTAGCAAAACCAGGAACAATTACACCTCATAATACTTTCGAATCTGAACTTTATATTTTAACGAAAGAAGAAGGTGGACGTCATACTCCTTTCTTCCCAGGTTATAGACCTCAATTTTACGTAAGAACAACAGATGTTACGGGTGAAATTTTAAGTTTTATTACTGACGAGGGCGAAAAGACTTTAATGGTTATGCCTGGAGATCGGGTTAAAATGACAGCGAAGTTAATTTCTTTAATCGCTATTGAAGAAGGTATGAGATTTGCTATTCGTGAAGGTGGAAGAACGATTGGTGCTGGCGTTGTTTCAAAAATTATTCAATAAATAATATTTTTATGGGAAACGAAAAAATACGTATTACTTTACAGTCTTTTAATCATTTAGTCCTAAATGAGTGCTGTAAAAAAATTTCAGATGTTTTAACTAGTGATAAGTCAGTTTTAAAGGTTGCAGGCCCTATATCTTTTCCTACAAAAAAAAGATCCTATTGTGTTTTAAGATCTCCACATGTAAATAAAGATTCTCGTGAACAATTTGAAATTCGTCGATATAAAAAGATTATTGATATTGAATCAAATTCAAAAGAAATAGTAAACATTTTATTATCATTAGATCTTTCTCCTGGCGTATCTACAGAATTATATAATTATAAATAAATTCGAGGTATACAATCATTTTATTATAATTATAATAAATGATTGTATACCTAGAATTTATGCTATCTCTAATTCTTCTAGTTTAAAATTTGCTGTATTTGTACCACTATAATTAACTTTAACAAACCTCACTAAAATAGGATAATTTGATCCACCTTTTTCTATAACAGCAACAGTTCCAATATCATTATACCAATATGATTCTTTTCTTAAAATTCTAACTTTTGCTCCTCTATCTACCATAATATTATCCTTATTATAATTATAAATTAATTAATAGCTCTGAAATATATTATATACTTCGTCCAACAAAGTTTACATAAAATTTTTGCTTAGTTGTTTATCAAAACAATAAATGTTAATAATAAATTATTATTAACATATATGCTAAGGAGATAGATTCATGAAAAATGAAACCTCAAAAAATTTTATTGTACTTTTAGTTGGATTAGCACTTATTACGGGTTTTGTTTATTTGAAATGGGATAATTTTACTGATTTGCAAACTAATTTAATTAATTTTAGAAATAGTCACCCCGCTGAAATGATTTCGTATGATGATTTTTTACGTTATTTAGAACGTGGTGATATAAAAAAAGTAGACTTATATGAAAATGCAGAAATTGTAGTGTTTAATTTCTTTGATTCTTTAGATAAAAGTCTAATAAAATCATCTCCAATACCTACCGTAGTAGGTATTCTTTCAATTTTTAATAATCAAGAGTTATCACCTATTGGTGTGAAAGTACCTGTTAGAAACTCCTCTCTAATTTTAACATTAAGAGAGTTTAAGGTAGATTTTACAGCTTTTCCCGTTGTAACATTTGAGTCTGTTTGGCCTATTCTAAGTGTTTTACTAATTCCAGTTTTACTTATAGTTGTGTATAGACTTTTTTTCTCTGAAGGTAGTAATTATGATTTTTTTGGAAACATACGTAAAGCTCGAGCAAAAATTCAATTAGATGCAAATACTGGTGTTTCATTTAGTGATGTTGCTGGAATTGATGAAGCAAAACAAGAATTTGAAGAGTTTGTTTCCTTTTTAAAAATGCCCCAACTCTTTACAGCTGTTGGTGCTAATCCACCAAAAGGAGTAATCATTGTTGGACCGCCAGGAACTGGTAAAACTTTACTAGCAAAAGCAATTGCTGGAGAAGCGGGAGTACCATTTATTAGTATTTCTGGATCTGAATTTGTAGAAATGTTTGTTGGTATTGGTGCTTCACGAGTTCGTGACCTATTTGAGACTGCTGAACGAAATTCTCCTTGTATATTATTTATTGATGAGATTGATGCAATTGGAAGACAACGTGGTACAGGTGTAGGGGGAACTAATGATGAAAGAGAACAAACATTAAATCAAATCTTAACAGAAATGGATGGGTTTAAACCTACAAGTGGTATAATAGTTATTGCTGCTACAAATAGAGCTGACGTATTGGATTCTGCCTTATTACGTCCAGGTCGTTTTGATAGACAAATAACTGTTTATTTACCAAATATTTATGGACGTATAGAGATTTTAAAAGTTCATAGTCGAGATAAAAAAATAGACTCAAAAACTTCGTTAAAGTATATTGCACAACGTACAGCGGGTTTTTCTGGAGCTGATTTAGCTAATATACTTAATGAAGCAGCCATTTTAACTGCTCGAGCTGATTTAGAAACGATAACGATTAAACAAATTTACACAGCAATTGACAGAATAATTGCTGGATTAGAAGGAGTCCTTCTAAATGATTCTCGAAATAAAAGGTTAGTTGCATATCATGAAGTTGGCCATGCTTTAACAGGGACTTTATTAAAAAATCACGATGATGTTCAGAAAGTAACTTTAATTCCAAGAGGACGTGCTCAAGGTCTAACTTGGTTTACACCCGATGAGCAACCTTTAATGACAAGAGGTCAATTATCTTCTAGATTAATAGGAACCCTTGGTGGCCGAGCAGCAGAAAAAGTGATTTTTGGGAAAATGGAAATAACTAGTGGAGCAAGTAATGATTTTTTCAAAGTAAATTCCTTAGCAAGACAAATGGTTACAAGATTTGGGATGTCAAGTTTAACACCAATGGCTATGGAGCTACCAAAACCCCAAATATTTTTTGGAAGAAGTGTACAAACTAGACCCGATTGTTTTCTTGATATTGCAGATAAAATAGATCTACAAATCATTGAAATGGTGGAAGATGGGTTTGAAAAAGCTTGTATCACATTAGAAAGAAATCGCTTACTATTAGACCAATTAGCAACACTATTAACACAGATTGAAACAATTGATGGAAAAGAGTTTGAACAATTTGTAAGTAGTTATACTGGCTTACCTAAAAAACCTCAATTAAAAATTGTTGATGTTGCAGAAGAAAGAGTTGAAGCTGAAATACAGCCAGTGGTTTAGGTAAGGTATGTTAGAATAAAATTCGACTTTTTATAATTAAAAGTATTAATTAACCTAAAATTTCATGTATACTCAATCATATAAAAACAATTATAATTGTTTTTATATGATTGAGTATACATGAAATTTTAGATTAATTGCCTAAGCTCTGCCAATCGACATCGACATCATTTAAAATTAATGAAGAATTATATATTTGTAATATAATTATTAAAAAGACTAAAAATAATAACATAGCTATACCCATAAGTAATGTTGTAGCCCAACCTGGTGCTACTTTACCATATTCAGAATTTAGAGGTCTTAAAATATCACCTAATTTTGTTTTAAAAGCCATAATTTAATAAAGTTTAATTTAAGTTAATCAATAACAATTTCTTGTAAGTATAATAATTTAATAATTATAAATTTAGTAAAAACCATGGAAACATCTACAATTCTAATAATATTTGTCTCAAGTTTATTAATAGGGATTACTGCTTACTCAACCTACACAGCCTTTGGACCAGGGTCAAAACTTTTAAGAGATCCTTTTGAAGAACATGAAGACTAGTAATTAGAAATTATCTTTCCTATCTATATAAAAATAGAAAGGAAAGAATATTTATAATTATTCTTTTAATATTTTAGGCGGATCACGGAAGAAAACAGCAAAAAAAAGAACCATTAATGTTCCAATTAGTAAAATTGAATATACTAATGCTGGTTGTGAAAGTTGTGAAAAATCTATACCCATATTTTTTCCTTTTAATTAATTAAAAATTTATTTAGATTATACTACACCTTGTTTACGAGTTGTTTCATCACCTAATTTTTGGAATGCACCAAACTCTACTTGTTCTGTAACCTCTGAACCAATTCCTGTAAATACATCACGGAATATAGTACGAGAACCATGCCATAAATGACCTAAGAAGAATAACAGTGCTAAATTTAAATGACCAAAAGTATACCAACCACGTGGACTACTTCTAAATACACCATCAGACTCTAAACTTGTTCTATCAAACTCAAAAACTTCCCCAAGTTGAGCCTTACGAGCAAATTTCTTCACAGTTGGGGCGTCTTTAAAAGATTGACCATTTAATTTACCACCATAAAAACTTACATTAACACCAACTTGTTCGATGCTATATTTTGATTCTGCACGTCTGAATGGTATATCTGCACGAATAATACCATCTTTATCAATTAAAATCACAGGGAATGTTTCAAAAAAGGCTGGCATGCGACGTACCGATAATTCTCGACCTTCGCGATCTCTAAAAATTGGATGACCTAACCAAGCTTCTGCTATACCATCCCCTTTGTTCATAGGACCAGATCTAAATAAACCACCTTTCGCTGGGTTATTACCAATGTAATCATAAAATGCTAATTTATCTGGAAGACTTGACCAAGCTTCACTTTCTGATAAACCTTCATTTAAAGATACTTCAACACGACGCTCAATTTCTTGTTGGAAATAACCACTATCCCATTGATATCTTGTTGGCCCAAATAATTCGATTGGTGTTGTTGCAGAACCATACCACATAGTTCCTGAAGTAATAAAAGCTGCAAAGAAAACCGCGGCAATACTACTTGATAACACTGTTTCAATATTTCCCATTCTTAAAGCTCGGTATAAGCGTTGAGGTGGTCTTAAAGTTAAATGAAAACCACCAGCTAAAACCCCAAAACTACCAGCTGCCATATGATGGGAAGCTATTCCACCTGGATTAAAAGGATTAAAGCCTGAAGGACCCCATGAAGGTGCTACTGGTTGAACTTGTCCTGTTAGACCATATGCATCAGAAACCCAAATTCCTGGTCCAAAAAATCCAGTAACATGGAATGCACCAAAACCAAAACATAATAAACCAGATAAAAATAAATGTATCCCAAAAATTTTTGGTAAATCTAGAGAAGGTTCCCCTGTTCTCGGGTCACGGAATAATTCAAGATCCCAATAAACCCAATGCCAAACAGCAGCTAGGAAACAAAGACCTGATAATATAATATGAGTATAAGCTACTCCTTCATAACACCATAAACTTGCAATTGGTTCAGATCTTTCGCCAGCTATATCCCAACCTGTCCAAGAATCAGAAACCCCTAATCTTGTCATAAACGGCATAACAAACATACCTTGACGCCACATTGGGTTTAAAATTGGGTCTGAAAAATCGAATATAGATAATTCATATAATGCCATTGAGCCAGCCCAGCCAGCAACTAGTCCTGTATGCATTAAATGAACTGCAATTAGTCTACCTGGGTCATTAAGAACTACAGTATGAACACGATACCATGGTAATGCCATTTATGAGAAGCTCCTATTAAGTGAACAGATTTTTGACTTTCTTACAATCGAGTTTATATATTAGTCTGCTAAATTTGACAACATACTTAACTCTTATTATTATATATTATGTTATTATTTAAAAAAAATAAATTTTACTTGTACTATTTACAAATTTTAAAGCAAATTTAATACTATGCCAACTTACAAAATACATATTTTCAGCAAGGAACACGATATTGATCAAGTCTTTGATTGTCCAGATGATACCTTTATTTTAGACCAAGCTGAAGAAGAGGGTGCAGATCTTCCATATTCTTGTCGTGCTGGAGCTTGTTCGTCATGTGCGGGTCGATTAGAAAAAGGAGAGGTAGACCAATCTGACCAAAGTTTTTTAACAGATGTTGCATTAGAGAAGAATTTTATATTAACTTGTGCAGCTTATCCTAAGGCAGATTGTGAAATTCAGGTTCATGCAGAAGACGATATTCCAATCTAAAAATTACAAAGAGTAATAATTATTAATTCTATATTTGTCAAAAGTAAATATAGAATTAATAATTAAACGAGTGTGTTATTTTAACGTTACAACAGCACCTGCTTCCTCAAGTACTTTTTTAGTCTCTTCTGCAGCAGCTTTAGTTAATCCTTCTTTAATAACTTTTGGTGTGTTTTCAACTACTTCCTTAGCTTCTTTTAGTCCTAGTTCTGTTACAGATCGTACGATTTTTAAAATAGATATTTTTTTATCTTTAGGAACTTCATCTAAACTAACATCAAATTCTGTTTTTTCTTCTCCACCTGTATTATCTTCAGAAGTTGCACCACCAGCATTCATCATCATTACACCACCTCCAGCAGAAGCATCAACATCAAATGTTTCTTCTATAGCCTTAACCAGTTCAGCCGCTTCTAATAATGTTAATGTTTTAAATTCTTCAATTAAGTTCGATATTTTTTCCGTCATATATATATTTTTTTTTTAAGTTTTTAATTCGTTTGTCAAAAGAGGATGAAGATAATTTGTTTATAGTTTTAATGCAGAAATATCAATTTCGATTGAAGGCCCCATGGTACTACAAATATGGAAAGTTTTGAAATAACGACCCTTTACCCCAGGTGGTTTATTATTTTCGATTGAATTATAAACAGCAACTAAGTTTTCTAATAGATCAGAGTCAGTAAAATTGCTTTTACCAATTAATAAATGAACAATACCAGTTTTATCAGCCCGATATTCTAATTTACCTTTTTTAAATTCTTCTAAAGTTACCTTTACATCAGTGGTTACCGTACCAGCCTTAGGCGATGGCATCAGACCTTTTGGTCCTAAAATTCTTCCTAATTTTGCCAATTTTGGCATCATATCAGGTGTAGCAATCAATATATCAAAATCAAGATTACCTTTAGTTATCGTTTCAATTAAATCATCAGAACCTATTACGTCAGCTAACATTTTATATTCGGGCGTAATAGTTTCTAAAGGCATTAAAACTGCTATACGTTTTGTTTTCCCCGTCCCTTTAGGTAAAATTAAAGTACTACGTAACTGTTGATCACTATACTTAGGATCAATTGATAAAGAAATATGTGCTTCAACAGATTCTATAAAGTTAGCATTTGCAGTTTCTTTCAAAATACGAATGGCCTCATCTTGGTTATATAAGCGTTTCTCTATTCTTCCTCTATTTTCTTTTGTTCGCTTATTTAATTTCTTCATTCTTTTTTCGACTCATTAAATTAAATATTATTCTGTTATTGTAATTCCCATATTTTTTGCAGTTCCTGCAATAATTTTAAAAGCGCTATCTAAATTTTTTGTGTTTAAATCAGGTAACTTTATTTTGGCAATTTCTTCTATTTCACTTTTTGTAACTGATCCTACGATTTGTCTATTAGGTTCTGAAGCACCTTTCTTTATATTAGTCGCCTTAACTAATAAGACTGATGCTGGAGGTGTTTTTAATATAAATGTATATGATCTATCTTCATATACAGATATTTCAACTGGAATAATCAAACCAATTTGATCATTTGTTCTTGCATTGTATTCTTTACAAAAAGCTGAAATATTTACACCATGTTGACTAAGAGCTGGACCTACTGGAGGGGCTGGAACCGCTTTACCTGCAGATAAAGCAAGCTTTATTATACTCGTTACTTTTTTTGCCATATGTATTTTTTATTTGAATTTAATACTTTTAAAATTATTAATTTTTTAAAATTTCTAGTTTCATTTCTTTTTGATAATACGCGTCCTGAAGGATTTGAACCCTCGACACTAGGTTTTGGAGACCTATGTTCTACCAACTGAACTAAGGACGCTCTTTAAGGCTAAATTTGTACAGTCTCTATGATCTTAAGGGTATCTAATTTTACCTTTTAGGTCAAATCCTAAGTCTATACATCCTAAGAGTTTATTTTGTATTTATACTTAAGAGGTTCAAATGAGTTATAACTTTTCGTCTAAAACTATCATAATATATGTTCTTAAAGAGCCATAATTTTTGGTTAGATGAATCTCTATAAATTAAAAAATCTAAGGTATTTTGGGTCAAATATTAATTTTGTGGATCCAATTGGTCCATTTCTATGTTTAGCAACTATTAGCTCGATTATATTTTTTTCTGCAATTTCTTTTTTATAGTAATCTTCACGATAAAGCATAATAACAATATCTGCATCTTGTTCAATAGAATTATGAATAACTAAATGATTAGTTAAATAATTTGAATAATTTGAAATATGTAAATCATAAACAGGTGCTAACTCAGAATAACTGATTTTATTGACTTTTTCCCATGTTATGGAATATGTATTCGAATTATTTAAAGATTTAATCCCTAGTAATAGTTTTGCACTAATAAAATTATTTTGTATTAGCTGATCGGTTTTTTTCCAGCCTTTATTTGTCAAAATTTTATGATTACTAGTTAATAGTAATCCCCAACCTAAATTACTTTCTAACTTATAGACAGGTTTTTGACCAGTTAATTTTATATTTAAGATTTTTTGTTTAACTACAAAATTGCCAGTCCAACAAAAAATAAAATTTTCTTTTTTATCCTTAATCTTTTTTACATATCTACTAGAGGAGAATTTAATGCAACCACTTTCTCTCAGATCAGCTAAAATTGGTTTTTTATTTACTCGGCTCTCTACATTTCGACTTAGTTGAGATAGAACAATAATTGGTAAATTTAAGTCACGTGCTAATTTTTTTAGATCCCGTGTAATTTTAGAAAGTTCTTGAACTCGATTTGAGTTTTGCTCAGCACCTTCTAATAATTGTAAATAATCAATTACGATCAAACCCACATGTTTTGATGACTCAAGATCAATAGTTTTAATTTTTAATTTTATTTCGCCCACGGATAAGTCTGGAGTGTCATCAATAAAAAGCTTCAAGTTTGATAAATCCTGAATTGTAGCGTTTATTTTAAACCATTCTGTTTCTTTGATTCTTGAGGCGCGCAATCTTGTATTTGTTATTTCAACCTCAGATGCTAATAAACGATATAAGAGTTGTTGTCTAGTCATTTCTAAACTAAAAAAAACAACCCCAGTATTATGATTTTGGGCAATATTTTTTGCTAAGTTAAAAGCAAAAGCGGTTTTTCCCATGGAAGGACGTCCAGCAATAATAATAAGATCAGACTTTTGGAATCCTTGAGTTATTATGTCAAACTCTATAAAGGTTGTCTTTAATCCTGGTAAGCGCGGTACCCGAAGACCTTCTTCGATTTCTTTTAGAATTTGTTGTAAACCTTGTTCTACACTTATTAAATGTTGCCTTGATTTGTTTTCTGATAAAAGAAAAAAACTTTGTTCAATTTTCGTAAAAATTGTTTCCAAAGGGATTTCAGTTAAATACCCATTCTCAATTATTTCTTCTCCGAGTTTAATTAATGATCGTCTTAAATACTTTTCATAAATTAACGCTATGTATTCTTCGAGATTAGTTAATCTATTAATTTGATTTAAAAGATCAAGAAGAATATTTGCTCCCCCGATCTTTAGTAAAAAACCATTATCTTGTATCCATGTAATCAAATTTATATAATCAATTGTTTTTCCTTCTGCATAAAGAATTAATAAAGCTTTATAAATAATTTGATGCCTATCTAAATAGAAAGCCTCAATTGGCAATTTTTCACTAACTAGTAAGATTACTTCTGGTATAGTTAAGATACTCCCCAATACTAATTTTTCCGCCAAGAGGTTATATGGAAGTACCGAGTCTCCGTCTAATGATTCTAAATTGCTCAT